TAAGTTTAGTTAGCTAAAAAATTTAGCTAAGTGAAACATTAACTGAAATTAATAATAATGCTTTTTATATAATCTTGTCAAGCCCTTTTATAATAAAAAATTATGCTACTGAACATTTTATCAAAAGTATAATTATATATCAGATAAGTAATTATGCTTATCGAAAATTATAATAAGAACTAGACATTCAAATTAAAATAATAATTACAAGGTCAAGTAATGAATATTACCTATGATTCATAAGACATATTATATAAAGGAGATATAAAGTTTGCATAATTCTAAAGAAAAAATACTAATTGTAGATGACGAAACTAGCATAAGAACAATTTTAGAAACTAGATTATCTATGATTGGCTACGATGTTGTTAGTGCAGGGGATGGAGAAGAAGCATTGTATATATTTCGAAAAGAGTATCCTAATTTAGTAATATTAGATGTAATGATGCCTAAATTAGACGGTTACGGAGTGTGCCAAGAAATCAGAAAAGAATCTGATGTACCAATTATAATGCTAACTGCATTGGGAGACGTATCAGATAGAATTACTGGATTAGAACTTGGTGCAGATGATTATGTCATTAAGCCTTTTTCACCTAAAGAATTAGAAGCACGTATTAGATGCGTTCTCAGACGAGTAGATAAAATAAATGTAAACTCTGGAATCCCAAGCTCAGGTATTTTAAACATAGGATTCTTAAAAATTGACACAAATAAAAGGCAAGTATATAAAAAAAACGAGCGAGTTAGATTAACTGGTATGGAATTCAGTCTCTTAGAATTGCTTGTCAGCAAAGCCGGCGAACCTTTTTCACGATCTTCTATTTTGCAAGAAGTATGGGGATATACTCCAGAAAGACATGTTGATACACGCGTAGTAGATGTACATATTTCTAGACTTAGAGCTAAACTAGAAGATGACCCCAGTAATCCAGATTTAATATTAACCGCTAGAGGAACAGGGTACCTATTTCAAAGAATTATTGAGAATATAAAATAATTTAAAATGAAAACGAATTTTTAATAACTAGCTAAATATCTAAAACTTAACCTAATGACTTCTTATTTATTCTGTTACTTTAATTAAGATATTTAGATTTATACAATTATTTTCATCTCAAACAAGAAAAAAGGTTACTAAATCTATCAAAATGGTTCAATAAACCATCAAAAAGAGAAATCGTCAAACGAGTATTAGAATTAATAATCAAAGTCGTAATTAAACAAAAAATTAATATATGAGGCTAAATCTGGAGAAAAGTATTAGAAAGAAAATTAGAAATTTTTAGCATATTATCTATTTTATAGCTAACTTTAAAATAACTTTTATTAAAATCTTTGAAACTTTACTCAGTAGCTTGATTGAAATGTTGAAAATATAAACCAAGCATTGCAAATTAGCTAAAAGTAACTACTATTTTTATAAAAAAACGTTTAAACAACTAAAATATTAACCCAATTTATAACAATAAAAATACTAACCAAGATTTAAATAAAAGTTTTAACATATTATTAATAGTTTTGCGTAACATTGTCAGAATTTATATATTTATATTAAAATTTTCAACTGCTATAACAAGAAACTAAGAATAAAACAAGAAAATATATTTTTTGCTATACTATATTTATATTATATCAAAAATTTAATCTAAAATAAATTATGAACTTAGAGAACTAATTAAATCGTTTTAAATTAGTAATCAACTTTAGTATTCAATAGGCTTATAATATTAATATAAGCGTAAAGAAAAGTAAAGTGACTTTACAAATTCATATAGGCATTATTGATACATTGCAAATAAATGTAATGTACATCTTACAACTTATTGACTTAATTAGTTTACTCTGGAGACTTATTTTATGACCATAGCAATTGGACAAGAAAAAACCCGTGGTAGATTTGACTTAATTGATGACTGGGTAAAAAGAGACCGCTTTGTATTTGTAGGTTGGTCTGGTTTGCTACTTTTCCCATGCTCTTATCTAGCATTAGGAGGATGGTTGACAGGTACAACATTTGTTACATCTTGGTATACACATGGATTAGCAAGCTCATATTTAGAAGGCTGTAATTTCTTAACTTCAGCAGTATCGACACCAGCTAATAGCATGGGACATTCATTATTACTTTTATGGGGCCCCGAAGCACAAGGAGATTTTACTCGATGGTGTCAAATTGGAGGTCTTTGGGCATTTATTGCTTTGCACGGATCTTTTGGCTTAATTGGTTTTTGCTTAAGACAATTTGAAATAGCTAGACTAGTTGGAATTAGACCTTATAATGCTATTGCATTCTCAGGACCAATTGCTGTATTTGTATCAGTATTTTTAATGTATCCACTCGGACAAGCAAGCTGGTTCTTTGCACCTAGTTTCGGTGTAGCTGCAATCTTTAGATTTTTACTATTTCTACAAGGCTTCCATAATTGGACATTGAATCCATTTCATATGATGGGTGTAGCCGGAATACTTGGAGGAGCTTTATTATGTGCAATCCATGGAGCTACTGTTCAAAATACTTTATTTGAAGATGGGGATGCAGCGGATACATTTAGAGCATTTACACCTACGCAATCTGAAGAAACTTACTCAATGGTAACAGCAAATCGTTTTTGGTCACAAATTTTTGGTGTAGCTTTTTCTAATAAAAGATGGTTACACTTCTTCATGTTATTCGTACCAGTTACTGGAATGTGGACTAGCGCATTTGGAATAGTAGGTTTAGCACTAAATTTAAGAGCATATGATTTTGTATCACAAGAATTAAGAGCAGCTGAAGATCCAGAGTTTGAAACATTCTATACTAAAAATATCTTACTAAATGAAGGAATTCGTGCATGGATGGCAGCTCAAGATCAACCACACGAAAATTTTATATTCCCAGAGGAGGTTTTACCACGTGGAAACGCCCTTTAATCAAAACATCGTAAGCGGCAGAGATATAGAATCTACAGGATTTGCATGGTGGTCTGGCAATGCAAGATTAATCAATGTATCAGGCAAACTTTTAGGTGCTCATGTTGCACATGCTGGTATAATGGTTTTTTGGACAGGAGCAATGACATTATTTGAAGTAGCCCATTTTATACCAGAAAAGCCGCTATATGAGCAAGGTTTCATTCTAATACCTCATTTAGCAACATTAGGATGGGGAGTTGGTCCAGGTGGAGAAATAATTAACATATACCCATACTTTGTAGTAGGTATCCTACATTTAATATCTTCTGCAGTACTAGGTTTTGGGGGATTATACCATGCTTTAATTGGGCCAGATACACTAGAAGAATCTTTTCCTTTCTTTGGCTATGACTGGAGAGATAAAAATAAAATGACAACAATACTTGGTATACATCTTGTATTATTAGGAATAGGGTCATTTTTACTTGTAATTAAATCTTTATTTTTTGGTGGAGTGTACGATACATGGGCTCCGGGAGGTGGAGACATAAGATTAATCAGTAATCCAACATTAAATCCTGCAATTATATTCGGATATATTCTTAAATCTCCATTTGGAGGCGATGGTTGGATAGTTAGTGTGAATAATATGGAAGATTTAATTGGTGGACATGTTTGGATAGGGGTAATATGTATTGCAGGAGGAATATGGCATATTCTTACCAAACCATTTGCTTGGGCACGAAGAGCATTTGTTTGGTCTGGCGAAGCCTACTTATCTTATAGTTTAGGTGCTTTATCGATTATGGGATTAACAGCATCTAACTTTGTATGGTATAATAATACAGCATATCCAAGCGAATTTTATGGCCCCACAGGACCAGAAGCATCTCAAGCACAAGCTTTCACATTTTTAGTACGTGATCAAAGATTAGGTGCAAATGTAGCATCCGCACAAGGTCCTACAGGATTAGGAAAGTACTTAATGAGATCACCAAGTGGGGAAATCATATTCGGAGGAGAAACAATGCGTTTCTGGGATCTAAGAGCTCCTTGGGTAGAACCATTAAGAGGACCCAATGGATTAGATTTAAACAAAATCAAAAACGATATACAACCATGGCAAGAAAGAAGAGCAGCAGAATATATGACACATGCACCATTAGGTTCACTAAATTCTGTTGGTGGTGTTGCAACAGAAATAAATTCTGTTAATTATGTTTCTCCTAGAAGTTGGTTAACAACATCTCATTTCTTCTTAGGATTTTTCTTATTTATCGGACATCTATGGCATGCAGGACGTGCAAGAGCTGCAGCTGCAGGATTTGAAAAAGGTATTAACAGAGAAAACGAGGCAGTATTATCTATGAGACCATTAGACTAAAACTATTATATCAAATAATATATAAACATCAAAAAACTATTCTTAACTATATAGTTAAGAATAGTTTTTTGATGTTAAAGAAATAAACCAAACTAGTTTTAGATAATCGACTATATGCCAAGCATCTCTATTATAGGCAAGGAAAAAAAAATTCTATGGCAAACACAATAACGAAAGCTATCATAGCTAATCTCCCATTCCAGTTTTCAGAACCGATAGAAAAGCCCCAGATCCATCTATTACGCTGACGATAAATTTTCATACTATTTAATTGCCTTTATTTTTATCTAAAAAATCAGATATACTATATTATAAAATTATATAAATAAAATATCAAAAAATATTCAGTTTATTTTAATTTACATGGTACTAAACATACATACAATTGTTCATCCAGTTATACAGAAGTTAGCATATGAAATTATCTATCAAAAACCTCACAATACTGATAGTGAAAAAACATTAGGAATGCTTATTTTTTATGAAACATTAAGAAAATGGTTAAGAATAGATAATATATATATAAAAAAAGTTGATGTTTTAAAAGAAAGCTATTTCTCAAATCAGTTAGATAAATATTTAATTATTGCTAACATAATAGAATGCTACAATATGCTCGCAGATATACAAAGAATATTACCAGAATCTTACGTAAAGCATGTAGAATTCCATAAAGCAAACGAAATCTTTAGCTATAAACAAAAACTAAAAGAATATAAGATCATTATATTTGAAAAATTTTTAAAAAGTTATGGAATAATCGACATAATAAATCATTTATACAAACATAACATAACTAATTTAAATCATGTAAAAATTGTCTGCGTTACATGCAATAACAATATCTTGAAATATGTAGCACAAAAATACCCACAATTGAATATATATACTACAAAAATCATTTAAACTAAGCTTATATTGACTTATCTATCTATCATTCAACTTTAACCATTATCAGCTAATGAATATTATAATAAATTCTTTTAATTTAGTGTTTACATCTATAGCTAATTTTTCTGAAATATATTTGATATCTATTTTACTAAAACTATCTTTGGCTTGGTTTCCAACAGTCAATTGGTACAACGAACCCTTTTGCTCTCTAAATAGACTTACAGATCCATATCTTAAATTATTTAGAGGAACAATACCTATGATATTTGGAATGGATATGTCTCCTATGCTCGGAATTATTTTTTTACAATGCTTAACAGTTATATTTAATAATATACAGCTTGAATCTATGACTTAATAATTATCAAATTTTATTGAAAAGAGTTGATTAATTAAATAAAAAATTATTTAATATTAATTATAGAACTTAAACTAAAATTATTTACATCTTAACTATCATGCTAAAAATTAGATTAAAAAGATTTGGCAGAAAAAAACAACCTAGCTATAGAATAATAATAATAGATAGTAGAAAACCTAGAGACGGAAGACCTATTGAAGAAATAGGATTTTATAATCCTATCACTAATAAATCACAAATTAATCTAGAAAAAGCTAAAAAAAGAATATATCAAGGTGCTCAGCTTACAAAAAAAGTTCAACAAATTATAAAACAGGTTGAAAAGCAAAATTAATAGATTGGATCTAAGGAGAGTAAATTGTCTAAATTTACATTTAAAATTTTATGGCTTGAAAACAATATCGCTATAGCGGTTGACTACATTATAGGTCAAAATAAAAGCCCATTAACATCCTATTTTTTTTGGCCTCGTAACGACGCATGGGAAGAACTAAAAACAGAATTAGAATCAAAACCATGGATAAACGAAGATGAAAAAATAGATTTGTTAAATAAAACAACTGAAATTATAAATTTCTGGCAAGAAAAAGGTAAAAATACATCATTAAGAAAAGCCCAAGACGCATTTCCAGAATTCAATTTTATTGGAACAAATTAATTCAAAAACAACTAGATGATTAGTAATAATTTATGGATTCTACTAAACATCTTAACTTCTTAAAATAAGAAATAAAATTCTATTATTGATAGTATTAAACTGTAATATAAAAAAATGAATAACAAGCTATATAAAAAAAAATCGATTTTTTATTAATTAGTATTGAAGCTATAAACTTATATAATTTAGACGAAAATTACACTTACAAAGTAAATTCAATACAAATTCGTACTCGTTTAAACGATTTATTCCTAATACGATGTGGTAATTTATTTAGGCATCCAAATACTCATTCACTATATAACTTTACAGAAAATATAAAAGCAATCTATTACATAATTAAATCCATTAATAATTCTAGAATACAAAGAAGCATAAATAAAATATTAATAGCAATGTATGATGATAATCAATTAGAAAATATGAACAAATATTTAAACCGATTCAAATACATATACTATAAAACGCAAAATTACTATAATATTACAAGCAAAATCTATTTTTATGATCAATATATAAAAGAAATAGCCATATTGAATTTATATATAATAAATATTTTAAATTATAAAGATAGTGCTTATCTTCTTATCAAATATCTTAAGTCACCATATTACATATAATATCTTGAAAATAAAATGAAAATCAAGTACTCAAGCAAATTTGATTCTAATTATCTGCTTGTTCTGCTATAAGACATTCTGTGGTTAAAATCATAGAAGCTATTGAAGCTGCATTTTGTAAGGCGGAACGTGTAACTTTAGCTGGATCAATAATACCTTCTTTATACATATCAACCAGTTGGCCAATATCAGCATTATAACCTATAGAAAAATCACTGTTTTTAATTTTTTCTATAATTATAGCCCCATTATTACCAGCATTTTCAACGATTCTCTTGAGTGGGTACAATAAAGCATCAACTATAATCAAGGCACCTACTAATTCTTCTCCAATCAAATTAGTTTTAGCCCAATCTCGCAAATACTCAGATAAATGAACAAAAGTAGAACCACCTCCCGGTACTATACCTTCTTCAATAGCAGCTCTAGTTGCATTAATAGCATCTTCTAAACGCAGTTTTTTATCTTTCATTTCTGTTTCAGTTGCAGCACCTACTTTAATAACAGCCACACCTCCAGATAATTTCGCAAGTCTCTCATTTAATTTCTCTTTTTCATAACTATTATTACTTGCTTCCAATTGCCTACGAATTTGATCACAACGTGCTTTAAGAAGATCTTTATCTACATCTGCCACAATAGTAGTAGAATCTTTTGTGATTTGAACTCTTTTTGCAAAACCCAACTGATTTAAAGTCACGCTATCTAAAGTTAAACCCATATCTTGAGTAATTACTTCTCCTGAAGTAAGAATCGCTATATCTTCTAACAATAATTTTCTTCTATCTCCAAAACCAGGTGATCTAACAGCAACTACATTGATAATACCTCTCAACTTATTCACAATAATTGTCGCCAAGGCTTCTTTTTCTATATCTTCAGCTATAATGAGTAATGGGCGACCAGTCTTAGTGACCTTTTCTAAGATAGGCAATAATTCTTGTTGAATAAGTGTAATTTTTTTATCTGTTATCAATATATATGGATTGTCCTGTATAACTTCCATTCTAGATGTATCTGTCACAAAATAAGGAGAAATAAAGCCTTTATCAAACTTCATGCCTTCTTTAATTTCTAACTCTATAGTTGTAGACTGACCTTCTTCTAAAGAAATGATTCCTTCTTTACCTACTTTTTGGATAGCATTAGCTATCATAGCACCAACTTCGATATCATTACCAGAAGATATAGAACCAATATGAGTAATATCCTGCATATTATAAATAGGCTTAGAATATTCTGCAATCTTCGCAACAATAAATTTAACTGCTTTTTCTATTCCTTTCTTTAAAAGAATAGGATTAGCACCAGCTGCAACATTTTTAAGACCTTGTTTAACTATAGCATGAGCTAATACAGTAGCCGTAGTTGTACCATCACCAGCAACATCATTCGTTTTAGATGCTGCTTGTCTAATCAATGCAACACCAGTATTTTCTATTAGATCCTTAAGCTCTATTTCCTTAGCAATAGTTACTCCATCATTAATAATCTGAGGAGCACCAAATTTTCTTTCCAACACAACATTTCTACCTTTAGGTCCTAATGTTATAGCAACAGCCTCAACTAAAGTATCCATACCTTTTTCTAAAGCTTTACGAGCATTATCTTGATATAAAATTTTTTTGGCCATTTTATGATTTATGATCCTTATTCAATCCAACAATTATATGATATAAATAAATCTATATTGAAATAAGATTGAAGATAACTTGATAAATAAAAACAATTAAAAAACGAGTTTTAGATTAGAAACCTGATATACTACTGTTATAGAAGGGCCTGTAGCTCAGTGGATTAGAGCACGTGGCTACGAACCACGGTGTCGGGGGTTCGAATCCCTCCTCGCCCGATAAATTTATATAAATATATTAAATTATACTTTATATCATATACTTAATAAATATAATAATATTGAAACCATATTTTATGCAACCACTAAGAGGAACTAAAGACATATTACCTTATGAAATTATTTATTGGCAACAAATATATAATAAAGCTTCAGATATACTAGCTCTACATAATTACTCAGAAATTCGAACACCTATTATAGAATCCACAAACTTATTTGAGAGAACTATAGGAGAAACAAGTGATATTATTAATAAAGAAATGTATAATTTTACTGACCAAAGTAATAGAAACATAACACTTAGGCCAGAAGCAACAGCAAGCATAGCTAGAGCATTTATTAGTAACAAACTCTACCAAAGTAAATTACAAAAACTTTGGTACTTAGGACCGATGTTTCGATACGAAAGACCTCAAAGCGGAAGACAAAGACAATTCCACCAATTAGGTATAGAATGCATTGGTAGCTTAAGCCCAATGGCTGATACAGAAGTAATTCACTTAGCTAATGAAATACTACGTCAACTCAAATTAAAAAATTACATATTAGAAATAAATTCTATTGGCAACTTAGAAGAAAGAGAAATGTATAAAACAGACCTTGTTAAATACTTATCACAATACCAAAAAGATTTAGATGAAGATTCCCAGAATCGTTTATACTCTAATCCTTTACGAATTTTAGATAGCAAAAACATGAATACTCAAGAAATTTTATACTATGCTCCAAACTTAAATAAATACTTAGATAAAACATCTATTGAACATTTTGACTTAGTTTGTACATATTTAGATAATCTAAATATACCATATATAATTAATCATAAATTAGTAAGAGGATTGGATTATTACAATCATACAACTTTTGAAATTAAAACTAATTCTAAAGATAGTCAAAACACTATATGTGGAGGAGGTCGTTATGATAACTTAATAGAACAACTTGGAGGACCCAAAACACCAGCAATAGGTTGGGCGATTGGAATAGAAAGATTATTACAAGTAATTAAACAAGAATTGACAGTATCTCAAAAACAAATTAATGTTTATATAGCAACACAAGGATTAGCAGCACAAACAAAAATTTGGGAAATAATACAAAATTTAGAAAAAGAAAAAGTAAAATTTGAATTAGATTTATCTAATACAAGCTTTCAAAAACAAATCAAAAGAGCCAGCAAGCTAGGAGCTAAATTTTGTATTATTTTAGGCGATCAAGAGATAAATAATAATTGTATTACTACTAGAAAGTTAGATGAGCATAAACAAGATACAATTCCTTATTCAACCTTCTTAGAAGAAATAAATAAATTCAAGCATTAAAGTTGACAATTAGTATATATTAATTGTTTAATAAGATTTATGGGGTGTAGCCAAGCGGTAAGGCAGCGGACTTTGACTCCGCCATTCGCAGGTTCGAATCCTCCCACCCCAGTAACTAAAATTAAATTGTACTAAATTAACAACAAAATATAATTAATATACAACAACAACTTAAGTATAAAAATCATATAAAAGCTGGTAAAATTTGTAGCTTTATATTTAACTTTATATCACTTGCAAGTGTAATATCTAAATTATAAATACCTATCTTTTTAATATCAGGAAAGTAAAGATGTTTTTTATCTAATTTCTCACCTGTAATATCAAAAAGATTTAATATTATTTCTTTATCACTTACACTACCAAAAATCTGATTATTATTACCTATTTTCTTCTTAACACTAATTTTCGTGATTTTATTTAATTTTTGACTAATTATCTGTAATTTACTTTGAATTTCATTGAGCTTCTTTTGTTTTATACTTAAAAACATATTATAATGTCTTACTCTTCCAACAGTTGCTAATTGAGCAAAATTATAAGGAATTAAATAATTAAAAGCATAACCAGAGCTTACCTTTACTATACTGCCTACTGATCCAAGATTCACTAAATTTTTCTTCAAAATAACTGTTATTTTTTTTTTCATATCTAATTATGGAGCTAATAATAAAATGATGAAATACTATTGAACATTTAAACGATAATGTATAATTTGATGTTTATATAAAATCTGCGATGCAACAAAAGATCTTAAATTATCGTAACAATATATAACTATTTTTTTATCTACTGAATAATCACGTATAAAACTCATTGCCTTTTTAGACTTCATATTCTTTAAAGGAATATTAATAGCTTTAGATAAATGATATTTCTGAAACTCTTCTGGCTGACGAACATCAATCAAAACAATAGCAAATTGACTCATAATAAATGATAAATTAGTTTGATGCATCAAGCTAAAATTTGAAAGCTTGTTAGTATAACAACAGTCAATTAAATCATAATTTTTGTGAGGTATTATTTTTACTGTTTTAAAAGACGTATCAAGGAGATTATACACTAATAAATAACCACTTAAAATACTTCCTATACCTAGAACAATTTTAATTGCTTCAGTAGCCTGAAGCATACCTACAACACCAGTTAATATACCTAAAACGCCTAATGTATCACATTCTTTTTTATGCAAATTTAATTTCTTTGGATATAGATCAAAATATGAAGTTCCGCCTTTATAATTAAAAACGCTAACATGACCTTCAAAAGATTGTACAGCTCCATAAATATGAATCTTATGCTGTAAATAACATGATCTACTAATCAAATATCTTGATTGAAAATTATCAGTTGTATCTATAACTATATCATAGTTTTTAATGATATCTTTACAGTTTTTTTCATCTATTATACATGAATATGTATTAACACAACAGTAAGAATTAATGTACTTAATTCTATCGCGTACTACATCAACTTTTAATTTATTAATATCTTCATCATTATACAAAATTTGTCTATGTAAATTGGAGTAAGCTACTTGATCATTATCTACAATACCTATACATCCTAATCCAGAAGCAGCTAAATAAAGAATACCGCACGCAGCTAACCCACCTGCACCAATAAATAAAATTCTAGCTGCTTTTAATCTTTTTTGGCCACTATCACCAATATTATCCAAAACTAAATGACGGATATACCTTTTATATTCTAATTCCGAAAGATGATTAGTATATATAGGATAAAGCATAAAAATATAATAAAAATATAAATAGATAAGAAACAACAATTAATATGAACTGATAATCTTACAAAAGATAACTTTATTGTATATATATACAATCTCTAATATTTTTTATCGTGGTAATTATAACTGTTTAATAGAAAGCAGTAAGAATTATAAAAAATTGTGCTGTCAATATAAGTATTATTTGTTACTTATCTGATTTATATGAGACTTACTTAAAATAACTATAGCATATTTTTTGTAATATTAAGATTCATAAACTTCATTTATAGTTACTTAGAAAAAAATTTATATAGCTATAGCAAGCTTCTAAAGAAAATAATAAACTTTAAAGAGTAAGACTAGTTAATCAATTTTTCAATTGCTAAAAGAACTATTTACATAACAATAAATAATAGTAGTTTAATAAAATATATAAATCTAAATATCGATTTATAAATTTGAGGTTATATTTAATTGATTGTTAAATATATTTTAATTTTAATTCGATTGCGTTAAATATCTCATGTAATTATCCTGTATTTATATAAATTTTTTTACTTTTTTTATATTTTACTGTATATTTCTATGTACTACGCCTTTAGTTCAGTTGGTAGAACGCAGGTTTCCAAAACCTGATGTCGAGGGTTCAAGTCCTTCAAGGCGTGTAAAAACATAAATCATATTAAAAAGCAAACATCAGAATAGTTAAATATGCAAGATATAATAACATAGTTGATTTTACATTAATACCCATAATGCTCTATAATAAAGCAGTATAATGAACAATAGGAAATATATAATATAAACGTTGTATGGCTAAAAAACTTATAGGACTTGTTAAATTAGCTTTAAATGCAGGTAAAGCTACGCCTGCTCCACCTGTAGGACCAGCACTAGGACAATATGGTGCTAACATTGTGATGTTTTGCAAAGAATACAATGCAAGAACAGGAGATAAACTTGGCTTAGTCATACCTGCAGAAATTTCAATATATGAAGATAGGAGCTTCTCATTTATTTTAAAGACTCCACCAGCCGCTATATTACTTAAAAAAGCTGCTAAAATAGAAAATGGATCAGGGCAACCAAATACAAAAAAAATTGGCTCTATTTCAGTTAAACAATTGCAAGAAATAGCTACAACCAAATTACAAGATTTGAATACTCTAGATATCAAACAAGCAATGAAAATTGTCAACGGTACTGCAAAAAATATGGGTATCGAAATTAATGAAATGAACTAAATAAAACACAGTAATTAACAATGAAAAAACGTTCACGCCGCTTCAATACATTGTTGAAAGAAATAGAAAAAAATAAGTTTTACGCACCTTTAGACGCCTTATGTTTAATGAAAAATTTATCTAATGTAAATTTTCTAGAAACAGCAGAAGTACATATTTTATTAGGATTAGACCCTAAATATGCAGATCAACAATTAAGAGCAAACGTAATGCTACCTAAAGGAACAGGAAAAAATATACGTGTAGCTGTTGTAACTACAGATAATAAAACTCAACAAGCTTCATCTGCTGGAGCAGATATAATAGGAAGTGAAAGTTTAATTAACGAGATTAAACAAGGTCGTTTAGATTTCGATAAACTTATAGCTACTCCAGAGATGATGATATCAATTGCTAAATTAGGAAAAATATTAGGACCTAAAGGACTGATGCCATCACCTAAAGCTGGAACAGTAACAAATAACCTGGTAAAAACAATACAAGAATTCAAAGCAGGAAAATTAGAATATAAAATTGATCGTAATGGGATATTACATATTCCGTTCGGTAAATTGAATTTTACTGCAGAAGACTTATACAGTAATTTAATTACTTTACAACAATCCATAGATAAGAATCGTCCTCAAGGCTCTAAAGGTAAATATTGGAAATCTATATACATTAATAGTACAATGGGACCCGCAATACCTTTAGATATAAATCTATTACGCGACAGCTATTTATGATATAATCATTTAACACAAAGTTTAATTTATTTAAATGCAAAATAAAAAATTTATTTGTATGAATACAAAAATTAATAATATTATCAGTGATCTAAAAACATTAACGCTATTAGAAGCAGCTGAATTAGTCAAACAAATTGAAGAAACATTTAATATTAATGCATCTATTGCATCTCAAAACGCAGCCATTATTATGCCTGCAACAAAAGATGATACCACTAAAAACGAAATAGAAGAAAAAACAGAGTTTAATGTTGTATTAGAAGAAGTACCAGCAGCTAAAAAAATTGCAATATTAAAAGTTGTTAGATCAATAACAGGATTGGGCTTAAAAGAAGCAAAACAATTAGTAGAATCAGCACCTAAAACAATAAAAGAGAATACAACAAAAGATAACTCTGAAGAACTAAAAAAACAATTAGAAGAAGCCGGAGCTACAGTTTCAATTAAATAAAAATACTAAATCATAACAATATTTGTTATGATTTAGTATTTTCACAATACTTAAAATATTCCTAAAGTAATTGCTTTCGATATCGGCATTGTTGCACCAATACCCAACCATATTGCAACAAATGTACCAATGATAAATACTGTAGTAGCTACAGGACGCCGAAAAGGATTCTGAAATTTATTAACACTTTCAATAAATGGAACAGTAATTAGACCTGCCGGCACTGATGCCATAGATAGAACACCTATCAACTTATTAGGTATTACTCTTAATAAATTAAAAGTAGGAAAAAAATACCATTCTGGTAATATTTCCAAAGGTGTAGCAAAAGGATTAGCTGCTTCTCCTAGAGAGGAAGGTTCTAAAACTGATAAACCAACATCACAAGCTAATATGCCTAAAATGACAACAGGAAACATATACAATATGTCATTTGGCCAAGCTGGCTCTCCATAATAATGATGCCCCATACCTTTAGCTAATTTAGCGCGTAATTTAGGATCAGTCAAATCAGGCTTTTTGATAATTGACATATACAAATTCCTCAGTAATAAATTGTAAACATATTTATAAATAAAAATAATAATATAATTAAAGCGGTCCTGAAATTCCTTGTTTACGAATCATTAAAAAATGCATTAACATAAACACAGCTGTCAAAAGAGGTAATACAAAAGTATGTAAACTGTAGAATCTTGTAAGGGTACCTTGTCCTACGCTCACCCCACCTCTTAATAATTCCACTATACTTGCCCCTACAAAAGGTATAGCTTCTGGTACACCAGTTACAATCTTAACAGCCCAATACCCTATCTGATCCCATGGCAAAGAATAACCAGTAACACCAAAAGAGACTGTTAAAACAGCTAATATAACACCTGTTACCCAAGTTAACTCACGTGGCTTTTTAAAACCACCCGTCAAATATACTCGAAACATGTGAAGTATTAACATAAGTACCATCATACTAGCAGACCATCTATGAATTGATCTAATCAGCCAACCAAAATTTACATCTGTCATAATATATTCAACAGAAGAAAACGCTTCAGCTACAGTTGGTCTATAATAAAAAGTCATAGCAAAACCACTAGCAACTTGAATTAAAAAAGATGTAAATACTATACCACCAATACAGTAAAAAATATTCACATGAGGTGGAACATATTTACTAGTTATATCATCTGCAATAGCTTGAATTTCTAATCTTTCTTCAAACCAATCGTAAACTTTTCCCATATTAATTGTTTAGTAAAATATAAAGATTGTGCATTTAAACTACTCTTTAATGAAATTTTCTATTAAATCAATTTAATTATAACATTTATTATTTTATTTTTTATATATTAAGTAATTGTTTTATCCTGCGAATAACTAAAAAAAGAAGAATAACATATCAAAATTCTTTTTTTGACAATATACTTCACAAGAAGCCTATTAATTAAATAACGTATAACTTTATTAACTGTAATTGGATTACTACCCGTAATATAACTAATTGTTTTTTGTGATATTTCAAAAGGTATAATAATATAGTTATTATTTAATATTCCAAATTCTCGACATAGAAATAATAATAATTGGATTACTCTATATCTAGTAGACTTATGTGATAATATATATGATGAATTCTCATACTGTTGTAACGTATAACGAAATAAATCAAGTAGTTTAACTAAAGTTGATAAATATTTAAAATGAGTAATATAATCTAACCAACAAAATTTAATAAAATAAGTATTTTCCAATGCAACTACTTTATAATAAATATAATCAGAATCAAAAGAATTAACACTAAAATCAATTAAACTGTTGCCCGTCAATATAGCTAAAAAAATTGATTCGCCATTCGTAAATACCTTCATAATGTATACAGTGCCATAAAAAACAATAATTAAAGGTTTACAATTTGTATAAAATTTAAATATTAAAGCATCTCCTTTATACAATTTGTGTATACAAAAAGGAATTTTTGATTCAAAGAATAATTGTATCCATTTATTACTCATAATTTTTAGCATGATCTTATAGACACAAACAAATAAACTTTTAATAATATATTCATTTTGATATATTTTGATAATGAAAAAAACAATACTTCTTATAGATGATGATATACATTTATTAAATTCAATGGCTTCTTATTTAATATCAGAAGATTTTAAAGTACATATTACAACAAATGGCTATAATGCACTACAAAATTTAACAATTATCAACCCTGACTTAATAATTACTGATATAATAATGCCACATATAGATGGTTATGAATTAATCAAAAGAATACGTTCTGAGCAAAACCAAAATAATATTCCTATAATTTTTTTAACTGCTAAAGGTATGACGCCAGATCGTATTTTAGGATATAACCTAGGTTGCAATGCATATCTTACTAAACCATTTTATCCAGAAGAATTAACATCTATAATAAACAATATATTTAAACATCTTGAATTTTGGCAACAAAATATAAATATAAATAAAAATATTCAAATAATTCAAGACAAAAAGGAAAATTCCGTTTTCAATTCTATGACATCAAAAGAATATAATATTCTTTTATTAGTAGCAAAAGGTTATACAAATAAAGAAATCGCTCAAAAAGTTAAATCAAGCGTCAGAAATATAGAAAAATATGTGAGCCGCTTATTAAATAAAACAAAAACTAGAAACCGTACAGAACTAACAAAATTAACTCTATTAAACGATTTAAATAAATCAAAGGGCGAATGACGGGACTCGAACCCGCGAATAGTGGAGCCACAATCCACTGCCTTAACCTCTTGGCTACATCCGCCAGCATTTAAAAATACAATAATAAAGTATAATACTTTTTACATGATAAGTCTACAATTTTTTGAAGATTTGATGTATTCTGAATATAATATGTAATATGAATAAAATATACAACACAATTTTTATCAATGGACAAGCATTTAATTGCTATATACATATGTCTCTTAAAGAATTATTAATCTACTTAGAGTTTGAATTAAGTTCAATTGTTGTAGAACATAACAATTGTATTATCCATGTCACAGAATTTGATAAAATTTTCTTTAAATCACAAGACAAAATAGAAATAATTACAATCGTAGGAGGTGGTTAATTAATATTTCTTCTGGATACAGATAATCTAGCTTGTTTCATATCAATATGAATAATTTTAACTTTGATTTTATTGCCAATTTGAAATATATGATGTATATTTTCTATATATTTAGAACCTATTTCTGATATATGCAATAAAGCGGGTATACCATAAATAGTGATAAAAATACCATATTGTTTAATTTGAGTAATTTGGCCATATACAAATACACCGACTTTTAATAAATTAGAATAGAGGCTAAGTAAAGCTAACTTATGACTTAATATAATTTTATTGTTTTTTTCATCAACTAATAAAAATTTACATGGTAAAAAATACTTTAAGATAAATACATAATTAGTAAATATAATCAAATGAGATCTGGGTATAAAACTTTGGAGACCTTCTAGAACAGTTAAAATTCCCCCCTTATTAATATTAAATATAGGTAAACCCAAGATTATATCTTCTGACTCAAGCTGTTTGATACGTTTCCAAGCCCTTATATAGTCTAATCTTTTAATAGATAACAATAACTGTTTTCTCTCTTTATCATAAGCCAAAATAAAGAATTCTCGTGTATTATTAACTAAGTTTGTAAAATTATAGACATTATTATCAGAATTTAACAAAATTTCATCTAATGGTAAATAGCCAGCTATACTTACGCCTACATCTACTAAAAAACCTTCAAACTCTTGATGAAAAATAGTTCCAGCTATGATATCACCTGGATTCAAATTATAATTATATTGAATTAATATAGCTCCGAAATCTTGTTCTGAAAAACCTATCTTTTGCATTATTGCTTTTAATTGTAAATAAAAAATAGTTAGTATTTAATTGTACTTTTTAAATAAAATATGTATTATAAATATATAAATAAGTAAACATAGGTAGTTGCAAATTTTGAAACAAATTTGAGGAAAGTCCGGGCTCTAATTAGTAAAGATATAGCTGTATAAAATACAGTATAGGTAACTATAAGGAAAGTGCCACAGAAAGAAACCGCCTAATTCATGCTATGTAAAATATAATAGTATAGGCAAGGGTGCAAAGGTGCAGTAAGAGCGTACCAGAAGTATTATAAAAATACTTGCTAGGCAAACCCCGTATAAGAGCAAATTAATAAACTTGTACATTCAGAATATCTATCATGAAAAAATTGATTGTACTATACTGTTTATATTCATTACTGCAAAGAAATTGTATGTAAATACAAAAAAAAGATTAATAACTACCCTTAGTAAATTTAATTTTTATGTACCTTATATAAATCTCAAAATTATTAAGAACAAAATCCGGCTTATGATTTACTTTATCTTAAATTACATAAAATGAAAAATATATAAATTATGACGATTTATATTGATTTAATAAATTTTCTATTTCTTGATTAATACGATTAAGATCATGATAATTCAAAGTTCTATTATGAGCTCTATAAATAATACGTAAACCTATATTATAGAAATCACTATCATGATTTTTATAATGATTAAAAACTTCTACTGATTCAATCAAACTATTCTTAAAGCTATATATATACTGTTTAACTGAATATATACTACTATAATTATTTAAAGTCAAAGATACATCTCTAGTTACACTAGGATAAGAAGAATAAGGAAAAATAATAGAATTGATGTGATTATCAGATTTAACAGAAGACATTAATTTCATAAAATCAAATTCAAATATATAAGTAGAAGCACCATAATAATTTCTTAACTGACCAAATACACCTATTTCTTGATTATTTATATTATAAATAATTGCTGTACGATTTATTTTTAATAACTTTATTGCATTAGAAAATAAAGAACCTTCATACAAACCATTTACTTTTCTCCATACTGCTATAACCTCTAATTTATCTAAAAACTCTTCAATTATACCCTTAGCATGAAACCAACTTAATGATTGTGGTTTATCAGACCAAGATTGTCGCAAAAAAACAGAATTAGCAATTAAACCAGAAAGAGACAAGGATTCGAATAGGCTACAAGTAGTAGTTAACCTTACGCTAGATAAATTTAATCTAAAGATCTTGCCTATTTCAAAAATTTCAATATTTTTATTACATTGCCTGAGATTATTTTGTTGATTCGTAATTAGCTGGCCGATTAAAGTACTTCTTAAATACGACTGATCTTGAACTAATGGATTGAAAATTGTAATTTCGTTTTTATTGTGAAAAATTGTATTATCATACAAAGAATAATTTTGAACTTCATTTAAACCTAAATGACGCAATAAATAACGAACTTGGTATATTTTATCTATAAATACATTATATACAAATCTCTTATTTTTACAAATAGAAGGCATTTTGCTAATAAATTTACTAAAACCATAAATGCGTCCTATCTCTTCAATTATATCAATCGGTCTTTTAATATCATTCTTCCTATTAATAGGCACTCGTATCTTAAATAAATTCTTCAATTCATCATATATTACAACAAAATTTAAACTTTCCAATAAATTAATGATTTCTTTTACAGTTAAACAACTATACAAACCTGCTCTAACAGAACCTAAAATATTATTTACTCTGCTCTTTTCTAAAATTATAGTTTTAGGCATATAATAAAGCTTACTATATCTATAAAACTTACCTAATACACCACATCCAAACGATCCAATTAACTGAACCGTTTCATAAAATGCATTAACAAAATCAGATCTTGATCCAAGATTCAAGCATTTTTTAGATAAATCTGTACTGACATTTAACTGCTTCTGCATATTTTTAATATATTTTTTGTTACATACTTGACCAAAAACAATTATAGAATTTGTTGAAACATCACAATAAATACTAGGATTGATATAAAAACCAATAGTAGATAATATGAAATTATCATACTTCAAAACCTCTAATTGAATACTTGGCGAGCTAAGCAAATTATGATTTATTTTCTGTAAACTAAATAAAGAGTAATGAACTGGTAAAGAACTTATTTTGTTTATATCGAATATTTGTATAGACTGTCCCCATTTCAAATATATATATTCCGAAATATCAATTAGCAAATTGGATGGATTAATACCATAACTGCTTAAGTAGTATTGAAGCCATAAAGGTGATACATTATTATGAATGTAATTCATTTGAACTAAAGACAAATCTAACAAAGAGATATTATTGTTTAACAAATTTAAAGAATCAATATGGTTAGCAATAGAATCCTTGTAAAATTTATACATTAAAGGTCTATTAAAAAGACAGCTAATTTCTCTAGCTAAACCTATGACATTTAATACGTCCTGTCTATTAGCTGTTGTAGTTAAATCAAACAATATATCATTAGCAGCCGAATTATAAATAATATTACCTATTTCAAAACCTGATATAATTAGTTTTTCCGCTAACGTACTAAATATTATCCCCTCTAAATCTACAATTTGTTGAAGCCATCTTAAAGAAAATTTCATATATAAAGATACTGAATATAATAAATACTCATGATTAAATATTATCGATACATTATTTTAAAAAATTCAACCTAGTATTAATTAGCCTTTGTAAAGGAAAGCTTATTTCTATTTGCATATTTTTCCATAAAGCGCATAAAACGATCCCATTCTTGTGGGTTTTTTATGATATATATAGCTTCTATCGCTTGAGGTTTACCGTTAATAAACTTAGCACTTACATCCCTAGTCATCAGTTCACCTTCATCATCTTTCAAATACATTCCTGTAATATCTCCCTTATTTTCCATACCAGACCTTAAAATATCTGGATTATTAAACCTAAATGTTGCTGTACCTTTACTTCCATCTCTCGAACGTGTTAAAGAAACATCAGCAACAACTGTCTCATTAACTCCTTTAATAAATTGAATAACAGCCATAATGGTTTACCTTAATTGCGAAATATAAAAAATTATATAAGCTAAATATTAACCTACTATGCAAATTTAGTACTTATTATAAATGATAACAAACTTATATCCAATGAATCTAGTTATAATTGATTACCAATATAAAAAAATTTTCTGTACAACTATTAAATTATATTTTTAAGTGTGTTATTATTATTTAGTATCAAAGGTAATATATAAATTCACTTGCTGTAATTAAATGTTTGAACGCTTTACAGAAAAAGCAATAAAAGTCATAATGCTCGCTCAAGAAGAAGCTAGACGTTTAGGACATAATTTTGTTGGTACAGAACAAATTTTATTAGGTTTAATAGGTGAAGGCACAGGAATTGCTGCACAAGTACTAAAATCTATGAACGTAAATTTAAAAGATGCACGCATAGAAGTCGAAAAAATTATTGGTAGAGGATCCGGATTTGTTGCAGTCGAAATTCCTTTCACTCCAAGAGCAAAAAGAGTTCTCGAACTATCTCTAGAAGAAGCTAGACAACTTGGACATAATTATATAGGTACAGAACATTTATTAATGGGTTTAGTACGTGAAGGTGAAGGTGTAGCTGCACGAGTACTTGAAAATTTAGCAGTCAATGTAGCATCTATTAGGACAGAAGTCATTCAAATGTTGGGTGATAATACAGAAGCTAGCACAAATGGAAACAATAATACACAAACCAGAAGCAAAACTCCTACACTAGAAGAATTTGGATCAAATCTTACAGAATTAGCTATAGAAGGTATCTTAGATCCCGTAGTTGGAAGACAAAAAGAGATTGAAAGAGTAATACAAATATTAGGGAGAAGAACAAAAAATAATCCTGTATTAATTGGAGAGCCAGGAGTAGGAAAAACGGCTATAGCAGAAGGTTTAGCACAAAGAATTGCAAATAAAGATATACCTTCTATATTAGAAGATAAACTGGTAGTAACATTAGATGTTGGTTTATTAGTTGCTGGTACAAAATACAGAGGAGAATTCGAAGAAAGACTTAAAAGAATTATGGACGAGATAAAATCAGCCAATAATATCGTATTAGTCATAGATGAAGTACATACTTTAATTGGAGCTGGAGCAGCTGAAGGAGCCATCGATGCAGCAAATTTACTGAAACCAGCATTAGCTAGAGGAGAATTACAATGCATAGGAGCAACAACACTAGAAGAATATCGTAAGCATATAGAAAAAGATGCAGCACTTGAAAGAAGATTTCAACCTGTATTAGTTGGAGAACCAAGCGTAGAAGAAACTATTGAAATTTTATTTGGATTAAGAGATAGATATGAAAAACATCATCAATTAAAAATGTCAGACGCTGCTTTAGCTGCCGCAGCCAAATATGCAAATCAATATATTTCTGACCGTTTTTTGCCTGACAAAGCCATTGATTTAATTGATGAAGCTGGTTCAAGAGTTAGATTATTAAACTCTCAATTACCTCCAGCTGCTAGAGAATTAGATAAAGAGTTAAGAAATGTCTTGAAAACAAAAGATGAAGCAATCAGAGCGCAAAAATATGAAAAGGCAGAACAATATAGAACAAGAGAAATGGAAATTAAAGCTCAAATTGCGGCTATTGCACAAAGTAAAAAAAATGAACCTAATTTACAGATTGAAGATCCTATAGTAACAGAAGACGATATTGCAGAAATAGTTGCATTTTGGACAGGTATTCCAGTTACAAAATTAACTAAAAGCGAGTCAGAAAAATTAATGCACATGGAAGAAACACTACATAGTCGTATCATTGGGCAAGATGAAGCTGTAGTAGCTGTTTCTCGAGCTATCAGAAGAGCAAGAGTTGGATTAAAAAATCCCAATCGACCTATTGCAAGTTTTATATTTTCTGGCCCTACAGGAGTTGGTAAAACTGAACTAACAAAAGCATTAGCTTCTTATTTTTTTGGTTCACAGGAGGCAATGGTTAGACTAGACATGTCTGAATACATGGAAAGACATACTGTATCTAAATTAATCGGCTCACCACCTGGCTATGTAGGTTATAGTGAAGGTGGATATTTAACAGAAGCTGTTAGAAAACGTCCATATACAGTTATTTTATTTGATGAGATTGAAAAAGCACATCCGGATATTTTCAACCTTTTATTACAAATCTTAGAAGATGGTAGACTCACTGATGCTAAGGGCAGAACAATAGATTTTAAAAATACACTGTTAATAATGACGTCTAATATAGGTTCAAAAGTTATAGAAAAAGGAGGAGGAAGCTTAGGATTTGAACTGGGAGAGTCGCAAACAGAGTCACAATACAACCGTATCAAATCACTAGTCAATGAAGAGCTGAAACAATATTTTCGTCCTGAATTCTTAAATAGACTAGACGAAATTATAGTGTTTAGACAACTAACTAAAGATGAAGTACGTGAAATAGCAGAAATCATGCTAAAAGAAGTATTTGAACGCATTAAGCAACAAGAGATAGAACTAGAGGTAACTGAACGATTCAAAAATCGATTGGTGGATGAAGGATATAATCCTAGTTATGGAGCAAGACCACTCCGTAGAGCAGTAATGAGACTGCTAGAAGATAGTTTAGCAGAAGAAGTTTTATCAGGTAAAATTAAAGCTGGCGATAGTGCAGTTGTAGATGTAACAGATGAAGGAAAAGTAACTGTATTATTAGGTGAACAATTAGAAATTTTACAACCTTAACTCAAACTTACAACAATAATTTATTATTGTTGTAAGTTTGATTAAATGCCAGGAACCAGATTTGAACTGGTGACACGAGAATTTTCAGTCCACTGCTCTACCAACTGAGCTATCCCGGCTAAACAAATATGAATTGAATTATAGCATAATCATATCTTCATTGCAAGAATAATAATAAAGAATCAACCCAATAATAACATTATTGTTAAAAGTCACAAAATTTATTATTCTGTGGCATAAATAATAACTTACATGCACCTGTTGCACCATTACGATTTTTACACAATGAGACATCTATAATATTAGATAAGCTAAGATGTTCATCACCTTTTGATAACATAATAACTATATCTGCATCTTGCTCAATTGAATTATGCAAAACAAAATTTCTAGTCAACAAAATCATATAGTCCAGCTCTATAATATCAAATACTTGAATATAATTAAAATATATAATATAAGGTATATAGATATATTCGAGAATATGCGAATACAAATGATGAGAACAACTTTTAATACTAATACTAGTTTCTAAATAAAAACTTAACTTTAGCCATACTTTTTTAACATATAATTTATGATTATGCGTTAAACTGATTAAATAAAAATGAAAATATAGACTAAAAGAATACTGTAAAGAGAAATTAAAAGATATAGGATGAAAAAGTATTCTATATACAATTTTAATATTAAACAGCTTAATTAAATTATTTACTATTATAATTGGAAAATTATATAAACTTTGTACATGAAGATTATTAATAAAATCTAAACTTAAATCATAATAGTTAACTAAACATCCGCTTTCTCTAAGATCAGATAATAAAGGTAACTTATTTACTCTAGTCTCAATACTTCTATTAAGCTGGGATAAAACGATGATGGGAATATCTAAATACTGTGCTAATAACTTTAATTTTCTAGTTATATATCCCAATTCTTGCGTTCTAAGATTATTATTGAAACTTTCTACTTTAACTAACTGCAAATAATCAATAATAAGCAATTTTATAGCACCTGTTTCATAAGAAAGTAATTTTGATGCATACTCAATATAATCAATGGAGATATCAGGCTTATCATTAATATACACATTATATTTCATTAAGTTACTACAGATTCGATTTAAATAATACCACTCATCCAATGTAAGTTTACTTAATGAAATACTTTGTATAGAAACTCCAGATGCAATTGCAACAAATTTGCTGAGTATTTGCATTTTTGACATTTCAAGACTAAAAAAATATATACCGAACGAAACAGAAACTAAAATATTAAATGCTATATTAACAACAAAAGAGGTTTTACCAACAGAAGGACGTCCAGCAATAACAATTAAATCCCCTCCCTGCAAACCTTGTATTAATTCATCTAATTGTTGAAAACCAGATAATATAATATTTTGATTTACAGGAAACCGTACTAAATTTATGTTTTGGTATTTTAATTGTACAAGCAAATTACCAATTAAATCCTTAAAAGTGGCTAATTTTTCTTTAGGAATTTTATGAACTGTAGACTCTAAATATTCTGATACTTTATTATATATTTGATAACAAGGTAAGTCGCTAATATTAGCTAATTGAATAACGTTATAACCATACTGAATTATTAAGCGTCTTGTATAACTATTATGAATTAAAATCATTAATTCTTGTATATATGCATACATATTAATAGATGGCATAAAAATATGAGTCTGTCTCATTAATTCAATGATTTTAAAAACTCCACCTACATAATATAATATTTGTGAATCACTCAAGAAATAAAATAATTGTAAAATATCTATCTTATCATCTTTATAAAGCATTAACAAACCGTTATAAATTAGCTTATGAGACTCTACAAAAAAAGAATCTGATTTAAGAAAAGACACAACTTGTGGAAAAATTGTTGGATTAATCAGGATAGCACCCAATAAAACTTCTTCAGCAATATAATTTTGAGGAAGAAGAAAATCTCTAATAACACTATACATAATAAAATAAATATCAATAACCAAATAGTAGATAAAAACAAATAACACAATATCTAACACACATCTAATATAAGATAACGCCTGAAGATATTTTGACTTATAGATTTTGTATTAATTAAAGAATAAGCAGAAGATGGAGAAATACTTAATATATAATAATAAAGTCTTATATGAACAATAGAAAAACCCAACCAATAATATAAACTCAAGGCTCTAAAGTTATTAATCCTTACTTCTAAAATAGAATTTGAACCATATAAAATCATAATAAAAACAAATAATTTTAAAAGGTGCTTAGAAAACATTGAAGATATACAATTATTTATATGATAGAAGTATAAACAATCCCAAGCTATGATTTTATATGAAAAAGAGGACAATATAAATATATAATTAGACTGAAAAATAACAAAATGATAATTACTAGAATTCAAAGAAGATTTTTGATAAAAATACATATAAATAACAAATCATAATATTGTAATATTATGATACTATATTACTTATAAATGGTACTGATTTTATATTTATAAACTCAAAAAATTTAATATAAAAGATAAAAATGCATCTAAAACCTTACAAAAAAAATTTTATTATTAATACAATAGAGAAAGAATTTGAAAAAAGTAATATACCTACGATTGATATAGGTGACAGTATACAAATGTCTATTTTAATCCAAGAAGGTAATAAGCAGAGAATTCAAAATGTAGAGGGAGTAATAATATCAAAAAACAAATCAAAATTAAGTACAACTATTACAGTCCGAAAAACATTACAAAATATTGGTGTTGAAAGAGTTTATCTTATACATTCACCTTTAATACAAAATATTAAAATAGTTAAGAAAGCTAAAGTAAGACGTGCTAAACTGTATTATTTAAGATCAAGATCAGGAAAAGCAACAAGATTAAAAACAAAGTTTAGTTCAAATTTTTCTTCTTAGCATTAATTAGAAATATGATAAGATATATCTGTAATATAAGGATGCATAGCTCAGTTGGCTAGAGTATCACGTTGACATCGTGAAAGTCACTGGTTCGAGTCCAGTTGTATCCAAGAAAACATTTAAATTTGTCAAAAGAATCAAAAATTTATTTGTATTAATATGGGTCGGTGCCCGAGTGGTTAATGGGGGCGGACTGTAAATCCGCTGGTTTTACCTACGTTGGTTCAAATCCAACCCGGCCCAATAATTTACATGTAAAATCTTCTAAAAAAAGCCTTTATAACTCAATGGTAGAGTATTTCCTTGGTAAGGAAAAAGTTATGGGTTCAACTCCCATTAAAGGCTATCAACTTTGAGCTGAGTTGATGATGTACTTTTGTTTTTTACTAACTTAGATATTCCTATCATTTGAGAATTACTTTTACCCGGTGCTACCATAGGATAACAATTCTCTTCTTCTTTAACCTTACAATTTAATAAACATGGCCCATCATGACTAACAAAACGATGTAAAATTTTATTCATATCATGCCTACTTTCTAAAGATAAACCTAAAATACCAAAAGACTCAGCTAACAAAACAAAATCAGGAGCACCTTTTTCCATATTAGAATGAGAATATCTCTCACCATAAAAAGCCTGCTGCCATTGTCTAACCATCCCTTGCCATTTATTATTTATAATAATAATTTTTACAGGCAAATTATATTGAACAATTGTAGCAAGTTCCTGAAAGTTCATTTGAAAGCTAGCATCTCCACTTATACATATAACGCTCTCAAGAGGATAAGCTATTTGAACACCTATCGCAGCAGGAAGACCATAACCCATAGTTCCCAAACCAGAACTAGACATCCAATGTCTTGGTAATACATTTACAAATTGAGCTGCCCACATTTGATGCTGACCGACATCAGTAGTAAAATAAGCATCTGGTTGAATACGAGATAGAGAAAAAATTACTTCTTGAGGAGATAAATCACTAATATGTTTTGGAATTAATAAAGGATATTGATTTTTCCATATAGATATTCTGTTTTTCCAAGAACAAGTCTGTTCAGAATTAAAAATCAAACTTGAATTACTATCAAGATAATCTAAAATACAATTTATAACCTCTCTAACATCACCCAAAACAGCAACCTGAGGAACACGATTTTTACCTATTTCAGCAGGATCAATATCAACATGTATAACTTTAGCATTACATGCAAATTCATCTAACTTACCAGTAACTCTATCATCAAATCTTGCACCAAGAGCAATTAATAAATCACATTCACTGACAGCAAAGTTAGCATAAGCAGTACCATGCATACCTAACATACCTAAACATAAATTATCGTTCTCATCAATAATTCCCTTACCCATTAGTGTAGTACATATCGGTATTTGAAAACGATAAGAAAATTCCTTAATGACCTGATGAGCGCCAGCAATAATAGAGCCACCTCCAACATAAAGTAAAGGCTGACTAGATTCATATAAAAGATTTAGAATCTTAAGAATTTGACTATCCTTAGGCTTCATAATTGGACGACAACCTAACAACTTAATATCACTAGGGTTAATAAGTTTATAAGAAAATTTTTCTAAACCAACATCTTTAGGTATATCAATTAATACAGGTCCTGGTCTTCCATGCTGAGCAATATAGAAAGCTTCAGAAATTATTCTAGACATATCTTGGGGATTTCTAACAACATAAGAATGTTTAACTATAGGTAAAGTAATACCAAAAATATCAACTTCTTGAAAAGCATCAGTACCTATAAAAGGCCGTGCTACTTGTCCAGTTATAAGAACCAAAGGTACAGAGTCTAATTGTGCTGTGGCAATACCAGAAACAAGATTAGTGGCTCCTGGACCAGATGTTGCGAAACAAACACCAACTTTTCCTGTAGATCTAGCATAACCATCAGCAGCATGAGATGCACCCTGTTCATGACGACATAAAATATGTTTAATCAAACCTTTAGTTTCCCATTTATATAACTCATCATAAATAGGTAAAATAGCACCACCAGGATAACCAAAAACATATTTTACGTTGTTGTTCACTAAACCATCCATAAGAGCAAATGCACCTGTAACTTCTTTTAAATCAGAATCATAATTTATATTCATGGATTTCTTAAAATATTTTATGAATTGTAAAATTGTGGAAAAATTTGTTTTATCATAGTATAAATAAAGATGATAGGTTCTAGTTGTTAATTGAGTATTCTATAACTTTTTCATAATTGTACTTTAGTTAAATTTAAATCCTAAGATTTTTAACTAACTTCTATCTATTTTTTCTTAATTGTATATATAATATTATATATGTCGAATTTTTAAATATGGATCTTAAAAATTTTTTCGATATTTTTTTATTTTATACCTAACATCTGCTTTAAAATGATTGTTATAAATCCTATGAATGTTATCATTATAATACTTGTGGTTAGTCTTTTATTTTTTTCTTTTAATAACTCAAAAACTGTGTGAAAAGTTGTCAAGAAAAATCCTGCAATTACTGATAATATGAATCTCGGAAATTTGTTTATGTTGTCCCAAAATTTGGTCATATGTTTGCTTTTTTATGTCTATTTATTGTTTTAACTAAAATAATTGAATAATGTTGTTTTTGTAAACTTGTTTTAGTAATTTTGTTTTTTCAATTTAATTAACAAAGGAAAAAATGTTAAACAATTTTGAACGTGTAGAGATATTAAGTGAACTTTTGCCTTTCATAGAAGGATTCTATGGATCTACTATGGTGATTAAATATGGTGGTTCTGCTATGAAAAATCTTGATTTGAAATCTAAAATTATAGAGGATATTTTATTCTTATATTATATAGGTATTAAAGTTATTGTAGTACATGGTGGAGGGCCAATAATTAATCATTGGCTTAAACAAATGAGCATAGAGCCTAAATTTTTTAATGGTATTCGTGTCACAGATAAAGATACTATGGAATTAGTTGAGATGGTTTTGGTAGGTAAAGTTAATAAAGATTTAGTTTCTTTACTTAATTGTTCATCGAATATAGCAGTTGGTTTATCTGGTAAGGATGCCAATTTAATTACTGCATCTAGTTTTTTTCCTGATCAATTAAATAACTACACCGGTAAAGTCCAAGCAGTTAATCTTGAGATGATTAATTTGTTGCTTTCTCGTGGATATATTCCTGTTATTGCTAGCGTTGCTTCGGATCTAAATGGGCAAACTTATAACATTAATGCTGATTCTGTAGCTGGTGAAATTGCGGAGTCATTAAATGCTGAGAAACTTATTTTATTGACAGATACGCATGGTGTTATGTTAAATATTAATGATCCATTAACTTTAATTAGGAATCTAAACATACAACAGTTAGAAGATTTAAAAAATCAGCAAATAATCTTAGGTGGTATGATTCCTAAAGTTGATTGTTGTATTAAAGCTTTGAAAAAAGATGTACGTGCAGCTCATATTATTAATGGTAGTATCAAGCATGCTTTATTGTTAGAAATTTTAACATCATCTGGTATAGGTTCTAAGTTAGTAGCATAATTTATGTAATTGACTATATATTGATAGTTTATTTATTTGTTCTTATTTTTATGTTATAGTATTTTACTAAGATTATAGAGGCTCAGTAGCTCAGTTGGTCAGAGCAGGGGACTCATAAGCCCAAGGTCGCAGGTTCAAGTCCCGCCTGAGCCATTAAAATTGATTTTTACATTTTATTTAGATAGATAAATGGAGAGGTGGCTGAGTGGTTGAAAGCGCCAGATTGCTAATCTGTTGTATGTGTTTAATCATACCGAGGGTTCGAATCCCTTCCTCTCCTTGTTGTAATTAGCTAAAATATTTACAGCATAATTTCGATGTTTGACAATTATTTTGTTAGTATGAGACTATAATTGTGATGGATTGGGATTGTAGTTCAATTGGTTAGAGCACCGCCCTGTCACGGCGGAAGTTGCGGGTTCGAGTCCCGTCAATCTCGTAATATTTAGTTAATATTTTATGTTAGATATAATTCTTTTTCCGGAACAAGTGTATATTCATTAATAATTTCTCTAAACTCTTCTCCTTGAATTGTTTCTTTTTCAATTAGTAAGTCTACTAATCTATCAATAACAATTCTGTTGTCTTGAATAATCTTTAATGTTTCTTGATAGCATTTTTCTACTATATCATATATTTGTTTATCAATTTTAATTGCAATTTCATCTGAATATTCTGATCCACTTCCCATACTTCTTCCTAGGAATGGATTTGATTCTTCATTTTCTAAGCATAATGGACCTATATTTGACATGCCAAACCTTGTAACCATTTGACGAGCCATATATGTTACTTGTTGTAAATCGTTGCTAGCTCCAGTTGTGACTTCTGTATCTCCAAATACAATATCTTCTGCAGCTCTACCACCCAATGCTCCCATGATACGTGATAAAATTTGAGATCTTGATATTAAATTTTGATCTTCTCCTGGTGTAAACCAAGTTAATCCTTTAGCTTGACCACGAGGTATTAAGGTTACTTTTTGTACTGGGTCATGATCTTTAAGAAGTGTTCCAACTATTGCATGTCCAATCTCATGGTATGCAATTAAACGTTTGCTTTTGCTATCAATTAATGCTGTCCCTTCCATACCTGCTACTATACGATCAATAGAAGCATCTATTTCATTTAATGTAATATAGTTTTTTCTTCGTCTAGCTGTTAGTATGGCTGCTTCATTTAGTAAATTTGCTAAATCTGCTCCTGAAAATCCTGGAGTTCTTCTAGCTATCATTGATAAAGATATACTAGGTTCCATTTTTTTATTTTTAGCATGTACTTTTAATATGTCTAATCTTCCTTTAAAATCTGGTATTTCTACAGATACTTGACGATCAAAACGCCCAGGTCTTAATAAAGCAGAGTCAAGTATATCAGCTCGATTTGTTGCTGCAATTACTATAACTCCTGTATTTCCTTCAAAACCATCCATTTCAGTTAATAATTGATTGAGTGTTTGCTCTCTTTCGTCGTTGCCACCACCAATTCCTGTTCCTCTTTGTCTACCAACAGCATCTATTTCATCTATGAATACGATGCATGGAGCATTTTCCTTGGCTTTTTTAAATAGATCTCTGACACGTGAAGCACCTACCCCTACAAACATTTCTACAAATTCAGATCCTGAAATACTGAAAAAAGGTACATTAGCCTCTCCAGCAATTGCCTTAGCTAATAACGTTTTTCCTGTGCCAGGAGGACCTATTAACAGAACTCCTTTAGGTATTTTGGCTCCTACAGCAGTAAATCTCTCAGGTTTTTTTAAAAATGTAACTACTTCTTCAAATTCTTCTTTGGCTTCATCAATTCCTGCAACATCATTAAATACTACACCTGTTTTAGCTTCCATTTGAAACAAAGCTTTAGATTTACTAAATGACATTGCTTGTCCTGGTCCACCAGAGGAGTTATTAGAGCGACGGAATAAAAATGCTAAGCCTAATATTAGTAATATAGGAAATAATAAATTTCCTATTAAATTCCAAATAGCACCAGTATTTTTTGTTGGGTGTGCATCTAAATCTATATTGGCTTTTTTAAGTTTTACGACTAATTCTGGTATTGTTGCTGGCAGTTCAACTCTGATTTTTTGAATTCTATTTCCTAATTCAGGACCAACGGCTTCTACTATTGCAGTATGTCCATTATCGTATAAATCAACTTTTTTTATCCAACCCATATCTAAATATTCTAAAAAACGCCCATATGTCATTCTAGAACGTGCTATATTTGTATTTAATTCACCAGTTGTAGGAGCTAAGAATCCTTGCCATAAAAAGAATCCGGTCACAATTATGGGTAAAGATAATAATAGTAAAGTTTTCCAAGATAATTTCATTATTTTAAGCCTTATATATTAATTATATTTAAATGAATTTAACATCTTTAATATTTTTTAGGCAACTATATTACATGAAAACCTATTTTACTTGTTCGTATAAGTTAATTTTTTAAATTTTTCTTGACTTTATAATAATATTATTATATTTTAGATTGTTTATATTATTGCTTATGATAAAGAAAGGGTCAGTAGTAAAAATCCTGCGAAAAGAATCTTATTGGTATCAAGACACAGGTACTGTTGTGAAAGTTGAGCAAGATATTAAATATCCGATTTTTATACGTTTTATGAAAGAAACTTATAGTGGTGTTAATAGTAATAATTTTGCTGAAAATGAACTTGTTTTAGTTAAACCTTAGTTGATAAAGGATGATATATCTCCAAGTAAAAGATAAAAGTAATAACTTTTATCTTTATTAATTATAATACGAGATTTATATTTAACTGCCTAGTGCCGCCCAATCTACATCTACATTTTCTAAAATTAGAGATGAGTTATATATTTGTAAGATTATCAATAAAAATAAAAAAAATAAAAGCATAAATATTCCCATAATTGGAGTTGTACCCCAACCTGGAGCGACTTTTCCATATTCAGAGTTTAAAGGTCTCAATATTTCTCCTAATCTTGTTCTTAATGCCATAATGTTTTAACTTAATTTGTATGTTTTATAATTTTTATTTTTATAATTATAGTATTATAATTATAAAAATCAATTAACGAAATCTACTTTTTTGTCTTTATGGAAACTGCAACATTTCTGAGTATTTTTATTTCTAGTTTATTATTAGGAATAACTATGTATTCTATATATACTTCTTTTGGTCCTATATCTAAGGAGCTCCGAGATCCTTTTGAAGAGCATGAAGAATGAGTAATATAATTTAATTTTGCTTTAAATATAGTTTTTAATATTTAAAGTAAGATATTTGTACCATTAATATTAATTAATATTACTTGATAGCTACTTAAATTTATATATTAAAATAAGTAGCTATTTAAGTCTAGAACACATTCAGTTAATTAGTATTTGATTTGTAACTATTTTGCTATTCTTGGAGGGTCTCTAAAAAATACAGCAAAGAAGATAACCATTAATGTTCCTACTAATAGAAAAACATATACTAGTGCTTCCATATTACCTCCTTATAATGGATAGATTTATACTTATATTTGTTTATACAGCACCTTGCTTTTTACTACTTCTATCTCCTAATTTTTGGAATGCACCAAATTCTACTTGTTCTGTTACTTCTGCACCAATACCGGCAAACACATCTCTGAATATAGTTCTTGATCCATGCCACAAATGGCCAAAGAAAAAAATTAATGCAAAATTTGCATGTCCAAATGTGAACCATCCTCTAGGACTACTTCTAAATACTCCGTCTGATTCTAATGTTGTGCGATCAAATTCAAATACTTCTCCTAATTGTGCTTTACGTGCATATTTTTTTACACTAGGTGCGTCAGTAAATATTTTTCCATTTAATTTTCCACCGTAAAAACTAACAGTTACACCAACTTGTTCAATGCTGTATTTTGATTCGGCTCTCCGGAATGGGATATCTGCGCGAATTATTCCATCTTTATCTACAAGTATTACTGGAAAAGTTTCAAAAAATGCAGGCATTCTTCTAACGGTTAATTCTCTTCCATCTTTATCTTGAAATATTGGATGTCCTAACCATGCTTCTGCTATCCCATCTCCTTTATCCATAGGGCCAGCTCTGAATAAGCCGCCTTTTGCAGGATTATTGCCTATATAATCATAAAATGCTAATTTGTCGGGTATTTTAGACCATGCTTCTTCTGGTGTTGTTCCTTCATTTAAGGAATTTTCAACTCTTCTTTCGATTTCTTGTTGAAAATATCCACTATCCCATTGATATCTAGTTGGTCCAAACAGTTCGATAGGAGTTGTTGCCGAACCATACCACATAGTTCCACAGGTTACGAAGGCACTAAAGAAAACAGCAGATATACTGCTAGATAATACAGTTTCTATATTTCCCATTCTTAAAGCTCTATATAAGCGTTGTGGGGGTCTTACAGTAAGATGGAATAGACCTGCTAATATCCCTACTGTCCCTGCTGCTATATGGTGTGATGCTATTCCACCTGGGTTAAATGGATTGAAACCATCTGGACCCCAAGCTGGAGCCACAGGTTGTACTTTTCCTGTTATACCATATCCGTCCGATATCCATATTCCAGGTCCAAACAATCCTGTTGCATGAAACGCGCCGAAACCAAAACATAGTAAGCTGGATAATAAAAGATGAATGCCAAATATTTTAGGTAAATCTAAAGCAGGTTCACCTGTTCTTGGATCTCTAAATAATTCTAAATCCCAGTAAACCCAATGCCATATAGATGCTAAAAATAACATACCTGATAAAACTATATGAGTTATAGCGACACCTTCAAAACTCCATAGTCCAGGGTTGGAAATACTTTCTCCTGTAATACTCCATCCACCCCATGAATCTGTTACTCCAAGTCTTGCCATAAAAGGCATGACAAACATTCCTTGTCTCCACATAGGATTTAATACTGGATCAGATGGATCAAAAACAGCTAACTCATATAAAGCCATAGAACCTGCCCATCCTGCTACTAAAGCTGTATGCATTAAGTGAACAGATATTAAACGTCCCGGATCATTTAATACAACTGTATGTACACGATACCATGGTAATCCCATTGAACTATAATCCTCCTAGTCAAGAGATATGAAATTTTTGCTTTTCTTACTATTTTATATATATTAACTACATAGTAGTTTATTATAACATTCTTCAGATCAATTAATGAGGTTTTACTCACATTTATATAGAATAATATTTTTTACTAAACAGAAGCATATTATTGTTATAATTGTTAAAAGCCATATACTATTATGTATATTTAAGTTCAACCATACTGTTTTAATAATATCAGTATCGTATCTTAAATAAGGTATTGAATAAAGAGATCTAATACTTTCTATTGCATAAGTTAGTGGATTAATACTAGCAATTATTTGTAACCAGTAAGGCATGAAGGATAATGGAGCTAATGCTGTGCTTGAAAATAGGGTTGGTAAATTGATAATTAATATAACTGCGAGAAATTCGATATGACCAGGTAAAATAAATGCTAAGCAAATACTTATACTTCCTATACTTAATGTAATTAATAAAAGTATGATAAATATAGTGATAAGTTGTTGAGAATGTAATTTATTACATTCTATTAAAAGACTTGATACTATAATACAGCTTGTTTGTAGTGTAGTGATGATTGCAATAAAAATAATTGCAGATATTAATAAGGAGTCACGTGATTTTAATGGTGCTACAAGTAATCTGTTTAAGAAACCAAATTCTCTATCAAACATTAATGGTAAACCTGAATTAATAGCTCCTGTAAAAGATGAAAAAACTACAATTCCTGGACTCAAAAATTGGTAGTAAGTTTTGTTTTGTGTCAATAGATTTACTGGTGCATTTTGAAATAATGCTCCAAATAAAATAAGCCATAATAATGGCTGTATTATACCAGAAAATAAACTAGAGGGTCTTCTTCTTATTTGTATACAATATCTTTTAATTAAGCAAAAGATTTCTTGATATATGTTTTCTATATATATTTTAGATTTAAGATTCTTTTTAGGTCTTAGTTTTATATTATTATTCTTTATATTGTTTTTTGAGGTATTTAACATTATATTGATTTTGTAAATTTATTTAGAAGTTTTTTACTCGCAATTATAATATTTTTCATATATATTGTAACTATATTTAAATATTATATGGTTATTTATTTTGTTTTATGATTTACTAATATTTAGTTATTATAGTATTGTTATTTTTTGATTTAAATGATATAAAGTTAATAATTTTAATATCTTACTATCATAGGAGAAAGTAATATGTCTGAGGTGACGGTATTTGAAGTTTGTTTAGTGCTTCCATCAGATGAAGAAGTAGTGATATCTTGTCCTTCTGATAGTTATATTTTAGATCAAGCTGAAGAATTAGGTTATGACTTACCCTATTCTTGTAGAGCAGGTGCTTGTTCTACTTGTGCTGGTAAATTGATGAGTGGCAGCATTGACCAGTCTGATCAATCTTTTCTAGATGATGATCAAATAAATTTAGGTTTTATATTAACTTGTGTAAGTTATCCTACTAGTGATTGTAAAGTTCTCCTAAATCAGGAGGAATCTTTATATTAATTTTTCTTGTATAAAATTGTCCGTAGAATACATTATATGTATTCTACGGACAATTTTACAGTTTTACTTCTATATCCACGCCGGAAGGAATATTGAGTTTCATTAAAGAATCAATTGTTTGTGAAGATGGTTCATATATATCGATGATTTTTTTGTGTGATCGTATTTCAAAATGTTCTCTAGAATCTTTATCTACATGTGGTGACCGTAAAACACAATAAATTTTGCGTTTTGCTGGTAAAGCTATCGGTCCTTTAGCTTTGACTTTTGTTCTATGAGCTGTATCAAGTATTATTTTACATGATGCAGCTAATAAAGTATGTTCGTAAGCTTGTAGTTTGATACGTATTTTATTTTGGTCATGAATTTTCATATGTTTATTTTTTACTCAAGAATTTTAGAGACTACACCAGCTCCTACAGTTTTGCCTCCTTCACGTATAGCAAACCTCATTCCTTGTTCAATAGCAATAGGATTAATTAGCTCAGCGCTCATTTTAATTCTATCTCCTGGCATAACCATTTCTGCAGCAGAACCATCATCTGCAGTGAATTGTGTAATTGTGCCTGTTACATCAGTAGTTCGCACATAAAATTGTGGACGGTACCCTGAGAAAAAAGGGGTATGTCTTCCACCTTCTTCTTTAGTAAGTATATATACTTCTGCTTCAAATTGTGTATGAGGTGTAATGGTTCCAGGTTGTGCTAAAACCATTCCTCTCTCAATATCTTTTTTTTGTATTCCTCGTAACAAAATTCCTATATTGTCTCCTGCCATACCTTCATCTAAAGTCTTTTGAAACATTTCTAGTCCCGTAATTGTAGTAGTAGCAGTCTCTTTTAATCCTACTATTTCTATTGTATCACCAACTTTTATGATACCTCTTTCAATTCTTCCTGTAGCGACAGTACCTCTTCCTGTAATTGAAAATACATCTTCTACTGCCATTAAAAATGTTTTTTCTACATCTCTAACAGGTGTTGGAATATACTCATCTACTGCATCCATAAGTGAATGAATTTTGTCAACCCATTTGTTTTCTCCTCTTTGAATAGTATTGTTTTCTGTTACTTTTTCTAAGGCTAACAGTGCAGAACCTGCTATAAATGGAATATCTTCACCTGGGAAATCATATTGTACTAGTAGTTCTTGTACTTCTAATTCTACCAGTTCTAATAGTTCTTCATCATCTACCTGATCTTGCTTATTTAAAAAAACTACAATATTAGGCACTCCTACTTGTTTAGCAAGTAATATATGTTCTCTTGTTTGAGGCATTGGTCCATCAGCTGCTGATACAACTAGAATAGCTCCATCCATTTGAGCTGCACCTGTAATCATGTTTTTTACATAGTCGGCATGACCTGGACAATCTACATGTGCATAATGACGATTTTGAGTTTCATATTCAACATGAGCTGTGTTAATTGTTATTCCTCTTGCTTTTTCTTCTGGAGCAGCATCAATTTCGTCAAATTTTTTTGCTTTTGTGTCATTGGCAGCAGCTAAAGTTGCTGATATAGCTGCTGTGAGTGTTGTTTTTCCATGATCAACATGTCCTATTGTTCCAATATTAACATGAGGTTTTTTTCGTTCAAATTTTGCACGTGCCATAATCTTTAATCTCCTTTTTTTAGCTAATGATTATTATAATCAATATAATTTTAATAGCGGTAGTGAGCAAACGCTTTATTAGCTTCAGCCATACGATGTGCTTCTTCTCTTTTTCTAACAGTATTACCGCTTTCATTAGATGCGTCAATGATTTCATTTGCTAATTTGAAAGCCATACTTTTGCCAGATCTTGCATGAGCAAACTTTTTAATCCATCTAAGAGCTAAATTTGTTCCACGATATGCTCTTACTTCCATTGGTACTTGATATGTCGATCCTCCAATTCGTCTGCTTTTAACTTCTACTAGAGGTGTTGCATTACGTATGGCTTTTTCTAATATTTCTAGAGGATCTTTAGATGTTTTGTGATGAATTATATCAAGCGCTTGATAAACTATTTTATATGCTAATCCTTTTTTACCGTTTTTTAGTATTCTGACAGTTAACATGCTTATTAGCTTGCTATTATGTACAGGATCTTTACTGATTAATCTTTTTTTAGATTTGTTGCGACGCGACATTTTTATACTTTAATTTTATATTATAGGTTTTTAAATTTTATGTTTTTGGTTTTTTGGCTCCATATTTTGAGCGACTTTTTTTTCTATCTTTCACTCCAGAAGCATCTAGAATACCTCGCACTATATGGTAGCGTACGCCTGGTAAATCTTTGACACGACCTCCTCTTATCAGTACAACTGAATGTTCCTGTATATTATGCCCTATACCTGGTATATATGCTGTTACTTCGAATCCTGAAGTTAATCTAACTCTCGCTACTTTTCTTAAAGCTGAATTTGGCTTTTTAGGTGTAGTTGTATAAACTCTAGTACAGACTCCACGTCTTTGTGGACAGCCTTTTAGAGCTGGGGATTTAGTTTTTTTACTTGATTTTTGTCTTTCTGACCTTACAAGTTGTTGAATTGTTGGCATTTTTATATTGATATTTTAATAAATATCCTTAATATTATAAATATTGATATATACCCTGTCAAACTTTATATTTTTTATATTAGTATGATTTGGTTTATTTGTTACTCTTTGCTTGTACATTATATTTACGCATAAATTTTTCTACTCTTCCTTCTGTGTCTATAATCCTTTGTGATCCTGTAAAGAAAGGATGATTTCCTGACCATATATCTACTTGTAACTCAGGTTTAGTTGAACCTACTGTCATAATATGTTTTCCATCACAATATACTTTAGCATCATTATACCATTTCGGATGTATATCTTTATTAGCCATATATTTTATACATTAAGATTATAAAAATTATTGATATTTTTTGTTTTATGTTATCGTTTTGAATATTGTGGAGCTTTTCTTGCTTTTCGTAAGCCATATTTCTTACGTTCTTTTATTCTTGCATCTCTTCTTAAAAATCCTTCAGCTTTTAAAGTTATACGGTTTTCAGGATTTATTGTGCATAATGCTCTTGCTAATCCTAATCTTATTGCGTTTGCTTGACCTGTTAATCCTCCTCCTTCAGTATTTACATATATATCATATTCTTTGTTTAAGCCAAGAAGTTTTAAAGGTGAGCATGAAACTCTTAAATAATTAGGACTAAATTGTAAATATGATTCGCCGGGTAAGTCGTTAATAATTAGTTTTCCAGATCCTGGTACCAGTTTTACTCTAGCAATGGATGTTTTACGTCTGCCTGTACCTGAATAAATTATTTTAGAATTTTTTGTTAAGATAGTCATGTGTCTGTATTATTAAATTAATGTAATTAATTCTGGTTTTTGCGGTTTGTGAGGATGTTGATTATCTGGATATATTTTTAGCTGTGTGAATAATTGTCTACCTAAAATACCTTTAGGTAACATACCTTTAATAGACTTTTCTAAGATCATATTTGGTTTCTGGGATAAAAGATGATTGAATGTTTTGATTTTTAATCCTCCAGGATAACCTGAATATTTTTTATATGTTTTTTGAGTAAATTTTTTACCTGTCACCTTAATTGATTTTGAGTTTATCAATATAATATATATTTTATTATTTATATATGGTGTATATAAAGTAGAATTTTTTCCTTTCAGTAATTTAGCTATTTTACTACTAAGCCGACCTAGATTTTTATTCTTAGCATCAATAATATACCATTTACTATCCTTTTGCTGTTTTGCTATATATGTTCTATTCATAATTGATATATTAATTTCTTTTTTAGATTATTATATTCTGATAAAGATTTTTGCTTCTTAATAGATAATACAAATTTAGTTTACTTTTAGCTTTTTTCTATATTTTTTCTTTTGGTAATCTGATACCAAGTTTATTTTGTAATGCTTCAATTACCTCTTCTGCAGATTTTTGGCCGAAATTTTTAATTTCTAAAAGTTCGTCTTGTGAATAATCTAATAGATCTGAAATAGAATTTATTTGAGCTCTTTTGAGACAATTATATGCTCTAACAGATAGTTGTAGCTCTTCTATTAGGACTTGATTAACCTCTTCTTCATATTCATTTTTTACATTATCAATACTGTTAAAATTGAGATTAGTTAGAGGATAAAATAATTTAGTCAACACTTGAGCTCCTTGGCTAATAGCTTCTTGTGGAGATAAGCTACCATTTGTCCAAACCTCTAAATATAGTTTTTCTTGAATCAGTGTTGGACTAATTTTTTTTTCTTCTACTGTGTAATTAAATTTGGTTGCTGGCATAAATACTGCATCGATTTGTAAAAAATCTATAGATTTTTTATCAAATCCTTTATTTGCAAGTCTATAACCATTTCCTGTCTCGACACGAAATTCCATTTCGAAGATAGTATTGTTACAGATAGTTGCTATGTACTGTTGTGGATCAATAATGTGAATTTCAGGTGGTACTTCAAACAAACCGGTAGTAATAATAGCTGGTCCTTGTACTCTTATTCGACCAATGTGGGATGAGTTACTATAACTTTTTAAGACTACTTCTTTAAGATTAAGCAAAATTTCTAATACATCTTCTCGCACTCCTGTAATAGTTGAAAATTCATGGTTTATACCAGCAATTCTTACAGCCACAATTGCAGCGCCTTGTAAATCTGATAGAACAGTTCTTCTTAATGAATTACCTAAAGTAATACCTTGTCCTTTATTAAGTGGTCCTAAAATAAAACGACCATATTGTTGACGGTTACTTTCTATTTTTGATTCCACACATTCTATTTGGAAATGAGTCATACAAAATTATTCAAGATATATTATTGGCAGCACTTAATAAGTTCTGTAACTTAAACACGTCTTTTTTTAGGTGGTCTGCAACCATTATGAGGTGTAGGAGTAATATCTTTGATTAAAGTTATGTTAATTCCAGTTGCTTGTAATGATCTTATAGCTGTTTCGCGTCCTGCTCCTGGTCCATTAACTAGTACTTCTGTTTGCCTGATTCCTTGTTCCATTGCTTGTTTAGCAGCTTTTTCTGCAGCTATTTGTGCAGCAAAAGGTGTCCCTTTTTTAGTTCCCTTAAATCCGTTTGCACCGGATGAAGACCAAGATAAAGTGGCTCCTTTAAGATCTGTAATGGTTATAATAGTATTATTAAATGTCGATTTTATATGTGCTATGCCATTAATAATATTCTTTTTCTGTTTTGTATATGTTTTTTTTGTTTGTCTAGCCATATATTATAAATTTATTGTATTGTTTTTATTTGCGTGGAGCTTTTTTCTTTCCTGCCATTGTTTTCTTGATACCTCGTTTTGTGCGAGCATTAGTTCTTGTGTTTTGTCCTCTTAAAGGTAGACCCAATTGATGCCTTTTCCCTCTGTATGAACAAATTGTCATTAGTCTTTTAATATTCATAGATTCTATCCTTTTCAAGTCTCCTTCTACTTGATAATTATTGCTGAGTATTTGCCTAATTAGTACAATTTGTTCATCATTAAGTTCGTATGTTTTAATGTTTCGATTGATGTTAAGTTGCTCTAAAATTTCTCTTGCCTTTGATCTACCTATACCATAAATATATGTTAATGAGATTTCTATACGTTTATTTTTTGGTAAATCTACACCTACTATTCTTGTCATTTTAGGCTCCTATTATTAATTACCCTTGTCTTTGTTTATGTTTTGCATTCTCACAAATTACTATTATTTTTCTGTGTCTACGTATAATTCTACATTTTTCACAAATTTTTTTGACAGATGGTCTAACTTTCATTGGTTTATAAAATATCCTTATTTATATCTTGAATTATTTATTCCATTATATTATCATACTGCTGAGATATTATATATGTTTGAATTTGTTTTGCTGTTTCAATTGCTACGCCTACCAATATTAATAAAGATGTGGTTCCCAATCCTTGTAAAACATTTGTGTTTGTCGTTTTGGTTATTAAAGAAGGAATAAGAGCTATTATAAACAAAAATATTCCTCCTATTAATGTCATTTTATCTAATATTTGTTTTATATATTGGACTGTATCAGATCCGGGTCTAATTGAAGGTATGCTAGCACCCATTTTATTTAGATTTTCTGCTATGTCTTGTGGATTTAAAACCAGTGATGTATAAAAATAGCTAAAACTAATTATTAAGAGCCCATATGCCGGTAAATATAAAATATGCCCTGGTAGAAATAAAGTGAGAATACTATTTATATGAGATATTTGTTTATTGTCTGAAAGATATATTGGCAGTGTCATTGTTGCGGAAGCAAATACGATTGGCATGACGCCGCCCTGGTTCAGTTTTAGTGGTATATAACTTTGTGGATTTAATATATTAATTTTACTTAATTGTTTTGCCGATACAATTATGATTTTCCTTTTAGATTCTTGAATTAAGATATTTATAATTAAAATTATTATAAATAGTGTAAAAAAGAAGCATGCATTGATCAGTGTGTGTCTATCATAAATACTAATTTTGTAATTTTGTAAATTTTTAGGTATACCTGAAATGATATTTTGGAAAATTAATAATGATGCTCCATTTCCTATTCCATATTCTGTGATAATTTCTGCACACCACATAATTATTAAAGATCCTGTGCTTAATGCAATTATACAGTCTAGTATAAAATAGTAGTTCCAATTAAAAACATAAGGTTTAATCCATAGCGATATACCTATACTTTGTATAATACTCCAAATTAGGGTAAAATAACGTGTTATTTGTGTTAATTTTTGTCTTCCAGAGTCTCCTTCTTCTTTTTGTAAATCTTCTAGTACTGGTATTAATTTTATTAATAATTGCATCATAATTGATGCATTTATATAAGGAACTATTCCTAAAGCAAAAATTCCTATTGTCGAAAAGCCTCCACCTGAAAAAATGTTTAAAAAATTTATTAATCCATTATTATTAATATTATTATTAAGTGAATTATGATCTATACCTGGTATAGGAATAAATATTCCTAATCGGGCTAAAATTAATAGCATTAATGTAATTAATAGTTTTTGTTGTAATTGTCTTGTAGCTTTCATTTCATATGTACATTAGTCGTTTTTTAGATGCTATAAAGTTGTTCTATGTTTATATCTCTGTTTTTTGCTGTACTATGAAATGTTCTTAGTTGGCTTAAGGCATTTAATACAGCACGTGCGTTATTTAAGCTATTACTAGATCTTAACTGTTTAGCTAAAATATTTTTAATTCCAGCAAGCTCTAGAACTGTACGTGTAGATCCACCTGCAATAACTCCTGATCCTATAGCAGATGGTCTTAAAACTACTTTAGCTGCCCCTGATATTCCTTCTATTTGGTGAGGTATAGAGTACGATTTTGTTAGGGGTACATTGACTATATTTTTTTTTGCATCGGTGACACCTTTTTTAACAGCTCCTATTACATCACTTGCTTTGCCAATACCTACCCCTATTTGTCCTTGTTCATTCCCTACAACTAAAATAGCTCTAAAGCTTAATTTTTTTCCTCCTTTGACTACTTTTGTAACTCTCTTAACTTGTACAACTTTTTCTTCCCAGCTATCTTCTTGCTCTTTATTCCTAACGGATTTTTTTTTCATGATTTTTTAAGTTAAAATTTAATGCCTTCTTCTCTTACTGCTTCTGCTAATGCCCGAACTCTACCATGATATATTTTATTTTGACGATCAAATACAATTTCTTGAATACCTAATACTTTTGATTTTTGAGCTATATGTTGTCCAATGCTACGTGCAGCATTACAATTATAAGGTATTTTTATCTTTTCTTTAATTACTTTTTCTACTGTTGAGCTGCTTGTAATGATTTTTTGGTTGATATCATCTATAATCTGTGCATATATATGTTTATTGGATCTAAATACACAAAGACGTGGGCGATTTCTTGTTCCTCTAATCTTTTTTTTCATAGTTTTTTGTTATTAATGACTAATAAATTGTTATTTGCCAGCTTTACCTACTTTTATACTAATTCTTTCATTTAAATATCTAATACCTTTTCCTTTATATGGTTCAGGTGGTCTAATTCTTCTAATCTGAGCAGCTATTTCTCCTACCACTTCTTTTTGGATACCTTTTATAGTGATATTAGTATTGTTTTCTACTTCTATTAGAATATTCTCAGGTGGTTTTATAGTAACTGGATGACTGTATCCAACATTAAGTATTAAATTTTTCCCTTGTAATTGCGATCTATAGCCGACACCTTGAATTTGTAATTTCTTTTCAAATCCTTTAGAAACTCCTATTATCATATTATGTATTAGAGTTCTTGATAAGCCATGTAATTTTTGTGCTTCTTTATTTTCATATCCTTTGTAGAGGTTTAATGTTTGATTTTTTTTATCATGCTTGACTTTGATGACTTCTGGTAACTGATATGATAGTTTTCCTTTCGGACCTGTAATATATACATTGTTCTCTACAATTTTGATATCAGTATTTTGCGGTAAATTAATCGTTTTTTTTCCTATTCTAGACATTATATTGTTTAATTAGTTTTACCATATATAGCATAAAATTTCTCCACCTAGGCCACAATGCCTCGCGTGATGGTCAGACATAACTCCTTTGGATGTTGAAATTATAGCTATTCCAATTCCTCCCAGAACTTTGGGAAGTTCTTTATAATTAGCATATACTCTTAATCCAGGTTTGCTTATTCTTTTTAATGAAGTAATAACAGGTTTTTTACGTTTTCCTTTGTATTTTAATGATATAAGCAAATATTTGCTACTTTTTTCTCCTATTTCTTCAAATTTGTAAATAAAACCTTCTTCTTTTAACACTTTCACTATATTTCGAGTCATTTTAGTTGAATAGACTTGAACAATTTGATGTTTTGCTAAGTTTGCATTTCTAATACGGGTTAGCATATCTGCAATTGTGTCATTAATCACTTCTTAAACTCCATTAATTATTGATGTATTTTTGCGATTATCATTTTTAAGTTATTGTATGAAAGGCATACCAAATTCTTTTAAAAGTGCAAAACTTTCTTTGTTGTTCTTGGCTGTTGTCACTATTGTAATATTCAGTCCTCTGATTTTATCAATATCATCATATTTAATTTCTGGAAAAATTATTTGCTCTTTTAAGCCTAAATTATAGTTGCCTCTTCCATCAAAATTTTTGGAGCTTATACCTCTAAAGTCTCGAATTCTTGGTAAGGCTAGATTGATTAATTTGTTAAGAAAATCATACATTTTATCTCCTCTTAAAGTAACCATTAGACCAATAGCTATATTTTCACGTATTTTAAAACCTGCTATAGCTTTTTTAGATTTTGTAATTTTAGGCTTTTGACCAGTTATTGTTGTTATTTCATGAACACTTTTTTCAAGTACTTTACTATTAATAGCAGCTTCTCCTAAACCTCGGTTCACTGTTATCTTTATAATTTTAGGTATTTCATGAATGTTATTGTATTTAAATTTATTTTGTAAATCATTGCAAATTTTTTCTTTATATAGTTTTTTTAGTGCGTTTTCCATGCTTAAATATTATTTATAATTATATTTTTATATATTGGTTTATTTTTTTTCGTATAACATAACATTTGAGCTGCTAATAGGTTTTTCAATTCTGATAATCCTACCACCATTACTATCTTTTTTTGATTTTAGATGTTTTGTAGCTATATTCAAGTTTTTAATAATAACTTTACTGCTTTTTGGTAAAACTTTAATTATTTTTCCTATTTTCCCTTTTGCACGGCCAGATATAACTTGTACTGTTTCTCCTGTTTTCACATGCATTTTTATATTTATTTTTTTAATTTTCATTATACAACCTCTGGTGCTAATGATATAATTTTTGAAAAGTTTTTATCTCGTAATTCTTTGGCTATAGGACCAAATACTCTTGTACCTCTTGGGTTATTCTCTTGGTTTATTATAACTGCTGCATTATCATCAAATCGTATGCTCATTCCGTCGTTTCGCCGTATTGCTTTTCTAGTTCTCACTATCACAGCTCTGATAATATCAGATTTTTTTATTGGCATATTAGGTAATGCGTCTTTCACAACTCCAATTATAATATCTCCTATACTAGCATAAGAAGGATTATTACTTCCTAAAACCTGAATACACATGATTTTACGTGCGCCGCTATTGTCAGCAATATTTAAATAACTTTGTGTTTGTATCATTTTTCTAATATTTTTTCTGTTAATATCCAACGTTTTTTCTTACTTATAGGTTTATGTGGTTTTATTTTTACAATGTCACCTATATTACATTCATTATTTTCATCATGTGCATAATATTTATTGGTTGTTGTAAGTATTTTTTTATATTTTGCATGTGATATTTTATTCTTGACAGCTACAGTAATGGTTTTGTTCATTTTATTACTTATTACTGTTCCGATTGTATATTTGAGATACATAATTTAATATTTTCTTATCGTTAATAGTTGAGCTAACTCGTGCTTTTTATGTTTAAATAAGTGCGGTTTTATATTTTGTCTTGTTGCTTGTTGTAATTTTAAGTCAAATATTTCTTTCTTTAGCTTTATAATTTTTTCTTCAATTTCGCTATTGGTCAGATGTTTAATATCTTTAAATTTTTTTAAAGGCATATATTTTATATGTTACTTATAAATTTAGTTTTTACAGGCAATTTATATGATGCTAATTTCATAGCTTCTTCAGCAGTTTGTTTAGATACGCCGGCTATTTCAAAAAGGATATGACCAGGTTTGACAACTGCAACCCAATATTCTGTAGCACCTTTTCCTGAACCCATCCTTGTCTCTGCTGGTCTAGCTGTTATTGGTTTATCTGGAAAAACTCTTATCCATAATTTTCCACCTCTTTTTACATACCTTGTAATTGTTCTTCTTGTCGCTTCAATTTGTCTTGCTGTGAGCCATACGGGTTCTAAAGTTTGTAATCCATAATCACCGAATGCAATATAATTTCCTTTTTTTGCTTTACCATTCATACGACCACGATGTTGTTTACGAAATTTTGTTCTTTTGGGACTTAGCATATTATTAATAAATTTTATTCCAATTTTATATTATGATATTTTATTATTTAATTTTGGGTTGTATATTTTAAAATTTTTTCTCCTTTGAATAGCCATACTTTTACACCTAATATTCCGTATATAGTATATGCTGTTTTATATGAATAATCTATATTTGCTCTTAGCGTTTGTAGTGGTACGCGACCTTCTCTAACCCATTCACTTCTTGCTATTTCAGCACCATTTAATCTGCCAGAAACTTGAATTTTGATTCCTTGATTTTTTGCTTTTTGAGATCTTTGAATAGCTTGTCTAATTACTCTTCTGAAAGCTATTCTTTTTTCAAGTTGTTGTACTATAAATTCAGCTATTAATGTTGCTTCTTTATCAGGATCTGTAATTTCTATAAGATTTACCCTAATTTGTGCATTGTTATTTAATTCATTTTCTATATTTTTTCTTATATCTTCTAAGCCGCTACCCATTTTACCTAATACAATACCTGGTCTGGCTGTATGTATTTGTACTTGAATTTGATCAACTTTTCTATCTATATGAATTAATGTAATGCTTGCATTATGTAGTTGTTTTTCTATTAAATTTCTGATTTTATCATCTTCTTGAGCCAGTTTTGAATATGATTTCATATTCGAAAACCACGAAGAATTATGTGTTTTTGTAATTCCTATTCTAAAACCTAATGGATGTGTTTTTTGTCCCATTCTTTATTTTTTTACCTTTTATAGGGTTATTTTAATCCTAATCTAATCGTGATATGGCATGTCGGTTTTTGTATTTTAAATGCTCTTCCTTGCGCTCTTGGTTGAAACCTTTTTAGTTTTGGACCTTCGTTCGCAAAAGCTTGATGAATAATTAAATTTTGTTTTTCATATTTAAGATTTAATGCATTATGTCCAGCTGACTCTAGAATCTTTTTTATAATTTTACATGGCTTATATGGCATGAATTCAAGTATCAAGATTGCTTCCTGATAGTTTTTCCCTTTGATTTGATGTAAAATTCTTCTCGTTTTCTGTGTTGACAGGCGTAAATATTTTCCTACTGCTTGAATTTGTGAGATTGTATTCATTATATAATTATTTTTTTGTTTTTCTATCACTTTTTATGTGGCTTCTAAAGTTTCTTGTTGGTACAAACTCACCAAGCTTGTGACCTACCATTTGATCAGATATAAAGACAGGAAAAAATTGCTTTCCATTATAAACAGCTATAGTATGCCCTATCATTTCTGGAATAATGGTTGAAGATCTCGACCATGTTTTTAATGTTTTTTTAGATGCTTTTTGGTTTAATTTTTCTATTTTTTTGAATAATTTAAATTCTATATAAGGGCCTTTTTTGAGAGATCTAGACATGATGATTTAAGTTTATATGTTTTACTTTTATTTTCTTTTCCTTAATATATAACGATTGCTATATTTAGGTTGTTTGCGAGTTTTTCTTCCTAATGCAGGTTTTCCCCATGGAGTTACTGGATGAGGCTTTCCTATTGGAGAACGTCCTTCTCCACCTCCATGAGGATGATCTATAGGGTTCATTACGACTCCTCTAACTTTAGGCTTTTTACTTAGCCACCTATTTCGTCCAGCTTTTCCTATGCTAATATTACCAGCATCAATATTACCCACTTGACCTATAGTAGCAAAGCATTCTTTTCGAATCAATCGAACTTCATTTGATGGTAGCTTTAGTGTCGCGAAAACACCTTCTTTTGCAACTATTTGTGCATAAGTTCCAGCTGCTCTAACAATTTGTCCTCCCCTATGTGGAGTTAATTCTATGTTATGAACAGCTGTGCCTAAAGGAATTAAATCTAACGGTAAAGAGTTGCCTACTTCTAAAGGGGCATTAGGTCCTGAAATGACTATTTGACCAACATTTAATGATCTTGGATGTAAAATATATCTTTTATCACCATCTGAGTAATTTAATAGTGCTATTCTTGAATTTCTGTTTGGATCATATTCTATACTTGCAACAGTAGCTTTAATATTATATTTATTACGCTTGAAGTCTATTTTTCTATAACGTCTTTTATGTCCTTTACCTTTATGGCGTGATGTAATAATACCTCTATTATTATGTCCTTGGCAACGATGATTTTTACTTATTAGTGATTTCTCTGGTTTGTTACTTGTTATTTCATCGAATGTAGATATAGTTCTATTTCTGGTACCGGGTGTGTATGCTTTATATAAACGAATGGTCATTTGATTAATTTTGCATATTTTTGTAATTTCAATTATCTAAAAATAAATTTATCTTATATTGCTTATTAAGCTGTACAATAGCTTTTTTATGTTTGTTTTTGTAACCTATATATTTTCCTATACGTTTCTTTTTTGGTTTTACAATTAATGTATTGATTTTTTCGACCTGCACATCAAATAATTTTTCAATAGCTTCCTTAATTTCTGATTTTTTGGCTTTGATTTCAACAATAAAAGAATATTTGTTGTCTTCTAGTATTTGAGTTGTTTTATCTGTGAGTATTGGATATTTAACTATGTCAGTTACAACTGTTTCGTTTATCTTCTTATTCATTATATGTCTTATTAATAATATTTAACGCATCTTTATTTATTATGATTTGAGTTGTTTTTAGTAAGGAAACAATATTGAGATTATTAGCATTTAAGAGTTCTACATTCTTTAAGTTTCGAGTAGAAAGATATAAATTATATGATTTTTCACTTACTATGATTAAAATATTATTTTTTTTGCTTATATCTACTTTATATTTTTTTAATCTATCGACGATTATTTTTGTATTTGGTTTGTTTAATTGATCTGTAAAGTTTTCTGTAACTATTGTATTTTTGAATTTATTGTCTATAAGTATTCGCAATGCTAATTGTTTTTCTTTTTTGTTTATTTTATTTTTGTGTATTTTAGTATGAGGTCCAAAGATCACTCCGCCTCCTCTCCAGATAGGAGACCTATTAGAACCAGCTCTCGCTCTACCGGTTCCTTTCTGTTTCCATGGTTTTTTTCCTCCTCCCCTTACTTCGCTACGTGTTTTCGTATTTGCATTACTAGTTTTACTATTAATTAATTGTTGTGTAAGTGCTCGATGCAATACATGTATATTGTTACTATCGTGCTTACATAATTTTATGATCATTTCTTGATCATGTTTTTGATTTATATCTTGAGAAGATATTATTGAATAGATTAATTTCTTTTTGATATTCATAGATCTACTTTTGATGAATGCTAACAATATTGCCAGGTTTTCCAGGTATGGAACCTTTGACTACAATAATATTATTATTAGTTTTAATATCTATAATTTTAAGATTTTGAATTGTTACTTTTTTACCACCCATACGACCAGCCATTTTTTTACCAGCGAAAACTTTGCCTGGTGTTGTTCCTGCTCCAATAGATCCTGGTTGTCTATGATTTTTTGAGCCATGAGACATTGGTCCTCTACTAAAATTATGTTTTTTAGTACATCCGGCAAATCCTTTCCCTATGCTCATACTGGATACAGAAATATTTTGATTAATTTTGAAATCTCCCACTGTGATCCATTTGCCTATTTCAAAGTCTTTTAGTGAGTCTACTCTGTATTCTTTTAAATACTTTACATGTGGCATATTGTATCTATGTAGATGGCCAACCTGAGCTTTATTTAGTTTATTTTCTTTTACTTGTATATAACCTAATTGAATAGAGTTATACCCATGAGATACTACATTTTTTATTTCAGTTACTAAACATGGTCCTAGCTCTAAAATAGTTACGGGCACTGCTTTCCCTTGTTGGTCAAAAATTTGAGTCATGCCAATTTTTTTACCTAGTAGCCCGATCTTCATTTTATCTTTAATCTCCTAAATTGTTTAAGATTTTTTGATTATGTATCTTTACATCATATATTTATTATCTGTTAAATTATTAAAATTTTCAAGCTTCTTATTATAATAACTTGGTATTTTACACAACTTGATATATGAATATTTGTAATTCGGTTTTGTATTTTTATATATAATTGGATTTAAAGTATAGATTGTTAATATTAGTTTAAATATGTAACATAGCATATGCAATAAGTTCGGTAATTACTACTTTACTCATTAATTAATTTAGTGCAATATATAATTATATATAAAGATTTATCAAGTGTAAAATTCATACACATTAAATTGATTTTTTAAGAGGTGATTTATGGCTAAAGTTGTTGGAATTGATTTAGGTACTACAAATTCTGTTATTGCTGTTATGGAAGGAGGTAAACCTGCCGTAATTCCTAATAAAGAAGGACTAAGAACAACACCATCTGTTGTTGCTTATACGAAAAAACAAGATAAATTGGTAGGGCAAATAGCTAAGCGACAAGCTGTAATGAATCCAGAAAATACCTTTTATTCTGTTAAGAGATTTATTGGTCGTAAAAAAGATGAGTTAGCAAATGAATTAAATCAGTCATCTTATAATGTAAAGACAGATGTTAATGCTAATATCAAGTTAGAGTGTCCAGCGTTAGGCAAAGATTTTGCTCCTGAAGAAATCTCTGCTCAAGTTTTACGTAAATTAGTTGAAGATGCTAGTGCTTATTTGGGTCAACAGGTGACTCAAGCAGTAATAACTGTTCCAGCTTATTTTAACGATTCGCAGCGCCAAGCTACCAAAGATGCCGGACAGATTGCTGGTTTAGATGTTTTAAGAATTATTAATGAGCCTACAGCCGCATCCTTATCATATGGTTTAGATAAAAAAAACAATGAAACTATTCTGGTGTTTGATCTTGGTGGGGGTACATTTGATGTCTCTATTTTAGAGGTAGGTGATGGTGTCTTTGAGGTTTTATCAACATCTGGAGATACTCATTTGGGGGGTGATGATTTTGATAACAAAATTGTTGACTGGTTAATTCATGAGTTTAATAATGATGAGAGAATTGATTTAGGTAAGGATAGACAAGCTTTACAAAGACTAACAGAAGCAGCTGAAAAAGCAAAGATGGAGTTATCTAATTTGTCACAAACTGATATCAATTTGCCTTTTATTACCTCTACTGATACAGGTCCTAAGCATTTAGAAAAAAATATAACTAGAGCAAAATTTGAGTATTTATGTCACGATTTAATTAATCGTTGTGAAGTACCTGTTAATAATGCATTAAAGGATGCTCAATTATCATCAGATGATATAGATGAAATTGTTTTAGTTGGTGGTTCTACTAGAATTCCTGCTATTAAAGAATTAGTTAAGAAAATGATAGGTAAGGATCCAAATCAGAGTGTAAATCCTGATGAAGTAGTTGCAATTGGAGCAGCTGTTCAGGCTGGTGTTTTAGCAGGTGAGGTGAAAGATATACTATTGCTTGATGTAACTCCTTTATCTTTAGGGGTCGAAACTCTTGGAGGAGTAATGACTAAGATAATAGCTCGTAACACAACAGTACCTACCAAAAAATCTGAAATTTTTTCAACAGCTGTTGATAATCAACCTAATGTTGAAATTCATGTCCTGCAAGGAGAAAGAGAGTTCACTAAAGATAATAAAAGTTTGGGAACTTTTAGATTAGATGGTATCATGCCTGCACCTCGAGGCGTACCTCAAATAGAAGTTATATTTGATATAGATGCAAATGGTATATTATCCGTAAAAGCTAAAGATAAAGGTACTGGTAAAGAGCAATCTATTACTATAACAGGTGCATCTACATTACCTAAAGAAGAGGTTGAAAAATTAGTTAAAGAGGCAGAGGAAAATTCAGAGCTTGATAAACAGAAACGTGAGAAAATAGATTTAAAAAATCAAGCTGACTCTTTATGTTATCAGTCTCAAAATCAACTTGATGAACTTCAGGATAAAATTAATCAAGATGAAAAACAAAGCGTTCAAAAATTGATAGATTCTTTAAAGTTATGTATTAAAGAAGATGATTATGAGCAAATTGAGAATATGAAGAATCAGTTACAGCAAGCAATGATGAATATAGGTAAACAAGCTTATAGCTCTAAACAGCAAGAGTCACAAGAATCAACAGACGATTCTGTTATAGATACTAATTCTAAAGAAGCATAGAAAATTCAAGCGGGTAACGCGATTCGAACGCGCGACATCAACCTTGGCAAGGTTGCGCTCTACCACTGAGCTATACCCGCTATATTGTCATATAATTACAAAAAGATATTGTTTTGTCAAATTTTTCTTCTTTTATATACTATGTATACTAAATACATGTTAATATTTTTAGATACATAGTAATATATAATTTCTAATTAATAAAAGAGTTAAAAAATCCTGTGATTAATACTAATCCAGTCCATATGCCAGCGCCAGTATAAATTAAATTTTTAGACTTTTCCCATTGTCCAGGAGATGCGAATGTTACAGGTATGCCTACTACTAGCAGAGTTGAAAATATTACTAATATAAATACTAATAATTGAATAATAATTGTCATAGTTTTTATCCTTTTACATTTCTTAATATCTTAATTGTATGACTTAAAGATTGATTTATATATAATATATAATTATATATTGTGATACATAATTTATTTATTATTGTAAACTGTTTTCTTTTGTATAATATATAGTATTTTCACAATGTAAACAGTTTAGTATTTATACGGATATAATTATAATAGTAAATTTATAAAAAAATACCCAAAATATTATTCTTTATGTCTATACTAGATAATTTATCTCAGTAATATACGTAAATAAATATATAAATTAATGATAAAGAGGTTTATTTTATGATTACAGCGATTATATTAGCGAAATTACCTGAAGCTTACTCAATTTTTCGACCGTTAGTTGATATATTACCAGTAATTCCCGTTTTTTTCTTGTTATTAGCTTTTGTATGGCAAGCAGCAATTGGTTTTAGATGATTGCTTAAAATAAGCAGTATTATTTCGATTTACTTTAGCAACTTTTTCATTTTTTATTATGGTAGAACCTCTTTTGTCTGGTATAGTCTTAGGATTAATTCCTGTAACCTTGTTTGGCTTATTGGTTGCTGCTTATCTACAGTATCGTAGAGGTAATCAGTTTGGATTATAGTTTTTTACAATATAGTAATTAATATAAGATCTACATTATATTTATATAAATGTTTTATTGTAGCATTTATATAAATATAATAATAAAAATATATAATTGTATCACCAACTAGACTTTTTGACACCGGGCAATAGACACTTATGTGACATTTCTCTTAAAACATGTCTTGATAATCCAAAATCTTTGTAAAATCCACGACTACGTCCTGTTTTCCAACACCTATTCCTTCTACGGCAGGGAGCACTGTTTCTAGGTAGTTTTTGTAATTCTTTTTGTAATTCTATTTGTTGTATGAAAGTTAATTTATTGTTTAATCTTTTTTTTATTTCTTGTCTTTGACTATTATATTTTTGAATCAGTTTGTTTCTTTTTGCCTCTCTTTCAGTCATACTTTTTTTAGCCATTTGTTATGTTTTAATAAAAAATTATTTATTATTTTAATTGAAAAATTTCTGTATTGCAATAAAAAATTACTGCTTGATATTACATCGAAGCAGTAATTTAAGTATCATCATTTATTTTTTAACCAAACTTACCAGATGTAGATGCTATGACAAATGCTGCATATGTTAGTATGTATCCAACAGAAAAATGTACTAGTCCAACTAATCTTGCTTGTACTATAGATAGTGCTACAGGTTTATCTTTCCATCTAATTAAATTTGCGAGAGGTGTTCTTTCATGAGCCCAAGCTAATGTTTCTATAAGTTCTTGCCAATACCCACGCCAAGATATTAAAAACATAAATCCAGTTGCCCATACTAAATGTCCAAATAGAAACATCCATGACCATACAGATAAATTGTTCATACCGTAAGGGTTGTACCCATTTATTAATGGAGATGAGTTTAGCCATAAGTAGTCTCTTAGCCATCCCATTAGATAAGTTGAGGATTCATTAAATTGGTTTACATTACCTTGCCAGATTGTCATGTGTTTCCAGTGCCAGTAAAATGTGACCCATCCGATAGTATTGAGCATCCAAAATACAGATAAATAAAATGCATCCCATGCAGATATATCACATGTACCACCTCTTCCAGGGCCATCACAAGGAAAGCTATAGCCAAAATCTTTCTTATCAGGCATTAGCTTTGAACCTCTGGCATCTAAGGCACCTTTTACTAATATTAGTGTTGTAGTATGTAAACCCAATGCAATTGCATGATGGACTAAAAAGTCACCTGGGCCTATAGCTAAAAATAGAGAATTTTTATTGCTGTTTATTGCTTCTAACCATCCTGGTAACCATATGTTACTACCGGCTTTTGTTGCTATACTGGATGAAGAAGATAACAATGTGTTAAAGCCGTATAGTGCTTTTCCCGAACTTGCTTGGATCCATTGTGCAAAAACTGGCTCAATTAATATTTGTTTTTCTGGTGTCCCGAAAGCAATCATTGTATCATTATGAATATACAATCCTAGTGTATGAAATCCTAGAAATAAGCAAACCCAACTTAGATGTGAAATTATAGCTTCTTTATGATCTAACATTCTAGCTAGTACATTATTTTTATTATCTTCTGGGTCATAATCTCTGATAAAGAAAATAGCACCATGAGCAAATGCTCCTACCATTAGAAAACCAGCTATATACTGATGGTGTGTATATAGAGCAGCTTGTGTTGTAAAATCTTTTGCCATAAATGCATATGGAGGCATCGCATACATATGCTGAGCGACTAATGATGTAATTACACCTAAAGAAGCTAAAGCTAATCCTAGTTGCATATGTAGCGAATTTGTGATAGTTTCATACAACCCTGTATGTCCTTTACCTAGTTTTCCACTAGGTGGACGATGAGCGTCAATTATGTCTTTAATGTTGTGTCCAATACCCCAATTAGTTTTATACATATGACCAGCGATTATAAATATTATCGCAATTGCTAAATGATGATGAGCTATATCAGTTAACCATAAAGACTGACTTTGTGGATGAAATCCACCTAAAAAAGTTAAAATAGCTGTTCCTGCTCCTTGGCTGCTACCAAATATGTGGTTTGATGTATCTGGATTTGAAGCATAAATGTTCCAATTACCTGTGAAAAATGGTTGTAAACCAGAAGGGTGTGGTAGAGTGTATGTGAAATTATCCCATCCTATATGTTGTCCACGAGATTCTGGAATTGCTACGTGGATTAGATGTCCTGTCCATGCTAATGAACTTAATCCAAATAAACCTGATAGATGATGGTTTAATCTTGATTCATTGTTTTTGAACCAGGATAGACCAGGTTTGAATTTAGGTTGTAAATGTAACCATCCGGCAAAAAGCATAACTGCAGATAATACTAATAAAAATAATGCTGCATTATACAAGTCATTATTAGTTCTCATTCCTATCGTATACCACCAATGATATACGCCAGAGAAAGTTATATCTACTGGGTATGATGCACCACCTTTTGTAAATGCTTTTATGGCTGGTTGACCAAAGTGAGGATCCCATATTGCATGAGCAATGGGTTTAATTTTCATGGGTTGTGTTACCCATTGTTCAAAGTTTCCTTGCCAAGCAACATGAAATAAATTGCCTGATGTCCATAGAAAGATTATAGCTATATGACCGAAGTGAGAAGAGAAAATTTTTTGGTATAAATTCTCTTCTGTCATTCCATCATGGCTTTCAAAATCGTGTGCCGTTGCTATACCGTACCAAATACGTCTTGTAGTAGGGTCTTGTGATAATGCTTGGCTAAATTTTGGAAATTTTGTGGCCATTTTTTTATATTCCTGATTTAATATTTTATCCTACTGATATAATTCTTGCTAAGAAGAAAGCCCAAGTGGTTCCAATTCCTCCTAATAAATAATGAGCTACACCTACAGCTCTCCCTTGTGTAATACTTAATGCTCTTGGCTGAATAGATGGTGCCACTTTTACTTTGTTGTGGGCCCATACAATTGATTCTATAAGTTCTTGCCAATATCCACGGCCGCTAAATAAGAACATTAAACTAAATGCCCATACAAAATGAGCTCCTAAAAAAATTAGCCCATATGCTGATAAAGCAGATCCGTATGATTGAATTACCTGAGAAGCTTGAGCCCAAAGAAAATCTCTTAGCCAGCCATTAATTGTAATAGAGCTTTGAGCAAAATTTCCTCCTGTAATATGAGATATCGCTCCTGAAGATGTGACATTTCCCCAAACATCAGATTGCATTTTCCAACTAAAATGAAAGATTGCTATAGACAATGAATTATACATCCAAAAAAGACCTAAAAAGACATGATCCCATCCAGACACTTGGCATGTACCACCTCTTCCAGGACCATCACAAGGAAAACGGAATCCTAGATTGGATTTATCAGGTATTAATCTAGAATTGCGAGAAAATAGAAATCCTTTGACTAATATAAGTACTGTTACATGAATAGTAAATGCATGAATATGATGTACCATAAAATCAGCTGTTCCTAGCTTTATAGGCATCATAGCAATTTTATTATTGATTGCAACTATATCTCCTCCGAATGCATAGCTAGCTGTTGCTAATGCATTTGGACTTGTATTACTTGGAGCAAGATTATGAATGTTTTGTATCCATTGTGCAAATATAGGTTGCAGTTGGATAGCTGTATCTGAAAACATATCTTGAGATCTGCCCAAGGCTCTCATTGTGTCATTGTGAATATATAGACCAAATGAATGAAATCCTAAAAATATACATGCCCAGTTTAAGTGAGATATTATAGCATCTCTATGTCTTATAACTCTATCTAGTACATTATTATAATTTTGTGCTGGATTATAATCTCTAACCATAAATATTGAAGCATGTGCTCCTGCTCCTACAATACAAAAACCGCCTATCCACATATGATGCGTAAACAGAGATAGTTGTGTTGGATAATCGGTAGCAATGTAAGGATATGGAGGCATTGCATACATATGATGAGCTACAATAATACTTAATGAACCCATCATGGCTAAGTTTATAGCTAATTGTGCATGCCAAGAAGTTGTTAAAATTTCGTAAAGACCTTTGTGTCCTTCTCCTGTGAATGGACCTTTATGGGCTTCCAGTATTTCCTTCATGCTGTGTCCAATTCCCCAGTTAGTCCTATACATGTGACCTGCTACTAAAAATAGTACAGCTAAAGCTAAGTGATGATGAGCTGTATCGGTTAACCATAAACCACCAGTAACCGGATTTAATCCCCCTTTAAAAGTTAAAAAATCTGAGTATTCATTCCAGTTTAAAGTAAAGAAAGGTATTATTCCTTTACTGAAACCAGGATACAGTTGACTGACTAATTCTCTATTAACTAAAAATTCGTGAGGTAGAGGTATCTCTTGTGGAGATACGCCAGAATCTAATAATTTATTTATAGGTATAGAAATATGAATTTGATGTCCAGACCATCCTAAGCAACCTAATCCAAGTAAGCCAGCTAAATGGTGATTCATCATAGATTCAACATTTTGAAACCATTCTAGTTTTGGTGCAGCTTTATGATAATGAAACCAACCTGCAAAAACCATTAAACATGCCATAAATAGGCCAGCTATTGCCGTTGCATAAAGCTCAAACTCTGTTGTTATTCCAGATGCACGCCATATTTGGAAAAAACCAGATGTAATTTGAACTCCTTGGAATCCTCCACCAACATCACCATTTAAAATTTCTTGACCAACAATAGGCCATACAACTTGAGCACTAGGTTTAATTGTAGTCGGATTACTAAGCCATGCTACATAATTTGAGAACTTTGCGCCATGGAAGTACATTCCACTAAGCCATAGAAATATAATTGCTAGCTGACCAAAGTGTGCACTAAAGATTTTTCGTGAAATTTCTTCTAAAGAACTTGTATGACTGTCAAAGTCGTGAGCATCTGCATGTAAATTCCAGATCCAGGTAGTTGTCTTAGGACCTTTAGCTAAAGTTCTTGAAAAATGGCCAGGTTTTGCCCATTTTTCAAATGATGTAGCAACAGGATTTTTGTCTACAGTAACCTGAACTTTTTTTGTCTCTTGCTCTTGTGAGCTAATTGTCATTGAGCTTCTCCTGTTTATTTTAATAAAATACAATGAGACAATTTAATAAAACACTCATTATGTGAACATCCTAGTATCTGTGTAAATATTTTGACTTAAGATTAAGTCATTTAATTCTTAATTCTTACAATTGAGTTTTTATTATTACCTTATATTATAAATATAACCTATGCGTTCCCTAAAATCTGTTAACAATAGTTAAAATCTAAGATTTATTGATTCTCTCAAATATACTTGATTATTATATTGTCTGTACTTTCATAAGAGCTTGACCACAGTCAACAATTTCACCATCTTGAACCAAGATTTCAACAATTTTGCCATTGACTTCAGCTTCTATTTCGTTCATTAATTTCATAGCTTCGATTATACATACTGTTTGTTTTTTATTAACTATGTCATTTTTTTCTATAAATGGAGGCTCATTTGGTGCTGGTGATCTATAAAATGTGCCAACCATAGGTGATACTATCGTAGAGTAGCTTGTAGTTTCGTTTGAATGTATTTGTGTATTATGAGAACTGCTATACTTTAATGTATTTTCATTTTCTTGAATTTGAATTACATTTTTTATAGGAATATCAGAATATTTTACTTTTGTGATTGTAGAATTTGTATTAAAAATAATGTTATCTTTACTAATGAATAATTCAAATGTTTCACTGACAATATTAAGGCGACAGATTCTATTTGTTTTAATTGAATATAATATTCTTCTTAAATCTTTTATTTGAAAATTCATATTTAATATACTTTTTCCTAATTTTAATGTATTTAACTCATATTTTATATTGTTATTATTGTAGTTGATTTTCAAATATTTTTGTATATTTATTTACTATTATAAGATTATTGTATTATGATAGTGCCATTGTATATTGTTAATTATGTATGTTTATAAACAATCTAGAAGATATTAAATAATTAACAATAAAAGATATATTTCATATAAATCTTACTTCTTTATTATAAGTATATTAAAAATTATTATACTTAGAAATATAAGTTTTTATTTTATTAATTTATAAATCAATAATGTTAATAGCAGATGATTTAGCCCAACTATTAGACATATTACCTGATTTTATTAGGTATCCTCTACAGGTCCATGCTGATAGGAAGTTACTGATTGAGGTAGTTATGGATTTAGGTAGGAAACCAGAAGCACGTTTTCCAAAAGGACCTGAATATTTATCTAGTAGAATTATAACTTGGCAAGATTTAGATTATTCTATTAAGCGTATAGGAAATTTTAGTGGCGATAATCGCTCTGGTATTGAAAGGACATTACATAGGATTAGTTCTATTAAAAATCGACAAGGCAGTATTATTGGTTTGACATGCCGAGTGGGTAGAGCTGTTTTAGGTACTATAAGTATTATTAGAGACTTACTAGATAAGAATCCTTCTATATTATTATTGGGTAAGCCAGGTGTAGGTAAAACTACAGCAATTAGAGAAATTGCAAGGGTATTAGCAGATGAAATGGAAAAAAGAGTTGTTATAATTGATACATCTAATGAAATAGCCGGTGATGGAGATATACCTCATCCTGCTATTGGAAGAGCAAGGAGAATGCAGGTCTCAAGACCTGAGTTACAGCATCAAGTGATGATTGAGGCAGTAGAAAATCATATGCCTGAAGTTATTATAATTGATGAAATAGGAACAGAGTTAGAGGCTTTAGCTGCTCGAACAATAGCCGAAAGAGGTGTTCAATTAGTTGGTACAGCTCATGGTAATTATTTAGATAGTTTAATAAAAAATCCCATTTTGTCTGACCTAATTGGGGGTATACAATATGTTACTCTTGGAGATGATGAAGCAAAGCGAAGAGGCTCACAAAAAAGTATCTTAGAAAGGAAAGCATCTCCTGCATTTCAAGTAGCCATAGAGATTCATGATCGTCATAGTTGGATTGTACATGAATCAGTTGGCCAAGCTGTTGATCAATTATTGCAAGGTGTTAATTTATGGGTTCAGCGACGTAAATTGATATCTGATGGTTCAATTATTATTCAATGTGAACAATATATATCAATGAATTTTGTTTCAAATTCTAGTTTTTATAATCCCAAAATTAATATTAAAAATTCAAAGTCTACTGATACTAATATAAACTTAGTTAATTCACAAGTGTCTTCAGCTTTTTCTAAAAAACAAAGTTCAACAAAATTGCATAAAATATCTGCTGTGTCAAATCTTTCTGAAGGTATAATACATGATGTTTTTAGTATACGTTTATATGTATATTATATTAATATTCCACAAGTACAAATGATAGTCAATTCTTTATATTTACCTATTCTTATCACAAGAGACATTGTTGAAGCAGATATAATTTTAGCTTTAAGATCCAATTTTAAGCATAATACAAAACTAAAACAAATAGCCAAAGCAAAACAAATGACAATATATACAATATATAGTGGTACTTCTGCTAATATTAAACGTGCTTTAACAAAAATGCTAAATATTAGTAAAGTATCTACTTATAATTGGGGTGTTATATGTAAAAACAGAACAGTAATAGAGCTAGGAACTTTGATAGAAACTAGAATAGCTATAGAAAAAATTGTAAATGGTAAAAAGCAGTCAGTAGAACTACTTCCAAAAAATGTAAATTTACGTAAATTGCAGCATGAATTAATTAACTTTTACAATTTAAGGTGTCGTAGTTTTGGTGAAGAACCTAATAGAAGATTGAAAATTTATCCTGATTAATATGTAATGATGCTGTTTAACTAATACACATAATGGTATTTTTAATAATTATAGATACAGGTTATTTTAATAAGAATATATGCTATTTATTAATGAAGGAGTTATTATGTCATCGACTCAATCATCATCTATTTTTGAAAGAGTTCAAAACATTGTAGTAAAACAACTGGGTGTAGATATTAAGCAAGTTACAAAAAAGGCAAGTTTTGTTGATTTAGGAGCGGATTCTTTGGATACAGTTGAACTTGTGATGGCTATTGAAGACGAATTTTCTATAGATATATCTGAGGAAGATGCTCAAAAAATACGTAATTTAGATGAAGCTATAAATCTTATAAAAGCAAAGATGATTTAAATAAGATTTACCATTAGATTAATATATTAAATATACGGAGAGGGTGGGATTCGAACCCACGGAACCTTACGGTTCATCTGATTTCAAATCAGACGCAATAAACCAACTCTACCACCTCTCCAAAGTTTTTCAGCACCTGAAAACAAATTTTAGCATAAGTAAGATATTAAATACAATTTTATACTTTAATCTTACTTATAGTTTATTTTTGTTTTATAAATAAATTCTGAAAAAATTATTCATATGTAGCTTTTGCTGTAAATTTTTTTCTTGCTGGATTATCATTTTTTCCTATTGAATGATTTATATTTCCTATGCCAATTCTTCCAGAATTAGATTTTTCTGGAAATACACCGTCTTTTGGATGTAAATATTGAACTTCACTATTAGGAAAAATTCTGTAAATCTTGAAATCCAGAATTTTGAATTTTGTTTTTAGTTGTACACTTAATGCCAAACATTGTTCTTTTCTTGCTAAGTATAAAAGATTATTGCCTTCATTCATTATCGCTGCTCCGCCTGTAGGCATTTCAAAAATTTGTTCTTTTTTATTAGTCCAGGTAATAGCATATTTTTCTTCTGTTTCTGCAGATCTTAGCCAACCACCTGTGCTACCACCAAAAGTTGGTGACGGCATTTTTAAATCGATTGTATTAGTCATAATAAATAGTTAAATTAAAATATATTATATATATAGATTATTATGATAAGCTGTTTATTATTTTTTGTGTTAAATAGAACATAAAGCTTTATTATTTTGCTTATAAAGTATTTTTAAGTAGCTATGGATATTTCTAATTACGACTATTATCTAATAGTTGATATTAAATATGATGACGGAATAGTTGGTAACAAATATAATCTTACTAGATACCAACTTAATGTAATATAAGTAGGTATTTTAATGATTTGTTTGATAAACCAATTATTGTTTTTATTATCTATTTCCATCAATTTTCTATTTTCTGCAGCACATTGATCTAAATACTGAAAAAATTCAGGCTGATCAACATTTAAAGCAACCGGAAAAATTCTTGATGCGCTTTCATTAGTTTTTCTAATAACTTGCATATCATATTGTCTTGCATCGAGTCCAATAGATTTATAAAAGTCTGATCTTTGAAAGTCGTTTAAATACATAGTTGCAAATACACTCAATAAAAAAAATCGGCACCACAGTTTTGCTTCTAGATTATTTAAGAGATTTGGCTGTGATTTTAACAATGCAGCAAAAAAGTCCCCATGACGGTTTTCGTCTTGGCACCAATTTTCAAAAAATTTAAAAATAGGATATATTCTATGTTCAGGATATTGCTCTAAATGTCTGTATATAGTTATATATCTCCAATACCCAATCTTTTCTGATAAATATGTTGCATAAAAAATGAACTTGGGAGAAAAGAAAGTATATTTTCTGCTTTTAGTTAAAAAACCTAAATCTAATGATAAATTAAAATCGTTCATAGCTTTATTTAAAAAGCCAGCATGCCTAGCTTCATCTCTTGACATAAGTAGAAAACATTCTGCAATAATAGGATTCGTCATTTGTAGTCTTCTTGATAGTTCTTTGTATAGTAAGAATCCTGAAAATTCTGCAGTACATGATCTTTCTAAAAATTCAATAAATAGTGCTTTAGTACTACTATTTAAATTATCCCAAGATTGCTCAAATTCTTCATCTCTAATAAAATGTTGCCTATTATAATCTGCTCTAAACTCTTCAAGTAAAGCTTCAAATTCATCTATATTTAGTGAAATATCTAGCCTAGACATTTCATCAAAGTCTGTTGTATAAAATCGTGGAGTAAGTAAAGTTTCTTGTGCAGGTATTTTTGATGAATTTTGACTAATGTCCATAGTAAGATAATTAATTTTATATACGATTTAATTAATATATAATATATTATTATTAATTTTATACTAACCTTAACTTTTATATAGTTGACTGATAATTGTAAAAAATTTACATTTTGTGATTTTTGTATTTTATATTATTTTTATTGCACTATTAATAATTTGTTTATAATAGTGTTTTATAAAATTAATCGTTGAATTGTTGTTATATAATTATATAAGTATAGGAGTTTAAGTATAATGTTGGATATAATTAGTCTTGGTTGGGGATCATTATTAGCTGTTTTTAGTTTTTCAATTGCTTTAGTTGTGTGGGGACGTAATGGTTTTTGATGACTAGATTATTACTATGAATTAACAATTATATAGACAAATGGAGTAATATAGTGGGAGGAGAAATTTTAATTTCTGGTACTGTAAGTTTTATATTAATATTATTAGGTCTTATTTTAGGATTTATGTTACTAAAGATTCAAGGTGAATAGATGTTAACACTATCTTATTAGTATAAGAATATTAGTTTTGATATTTGATTTACTTATTTAATAATAGTAAAGAATATGACAATCATATTCTTGTTATTTATATAGTCTTTTTTTAAAAGCGAAATTATATGAAATTTTTATGGTATTTGTTAGGATTTGTTACAATGATATTGATTTTAATTAATAATCCTAAGTTTACAACTTTAGGTGGTTTTTCAAGTAAATCAAATAGTTTAAATTTTACTCGCAGTACACAAAAAAATCTGCAAATTATTATAATTATCAATATCTGCTTATTTTTAGGATGGACGATATTATATTTGTTTTCATCTGCAATTCATTAAAGTAAAAAGATAATATCTAACTATATAGAAAAATTTATGTCTACTTCTAAAAAAATATGTCCTGTCCCTTTTGATCAGCAACCTTTAAATGAGTATTTTGCTTTAAAAGCTTCTTGGTTTTTTTCTTGGTCTACTTTGTCGTTGGATAAGTATTTTATTAAACTATTCACTCTTTTTGTATTTATTTTTGCTACATCTTTGTTCTTACTTGTTTATACAATTTTCAAAACTTATAGCATATTTAAACTGATAATTTTGAATATATTTATAGCGACTTTTATTTTTTTGTTGATTTTTATACGTTTATATCTAGGATGGTCTTATGTTACAAAAAGATTAATTAGTGCAACTATCTTTTATGAAGAATCAGGTTGGTATGATGGTCAGCTATGGATTAAAAGTCCGGAAGCTTTAATGCAAGACCGTCTTGTAGGACTTTATGAAGCTAGGCCTTTTTTATTCCGCTCTAAGTGTGGTATAATAGTAAGTCTTATATTATTATCTTTTGAAAAGATGCTATCTTTATTGCTTTTAATATAATATATATATTATTATTATACTTTAGTCGCGGGGTAGAGCAGTCTGGTAGCTCGTCGGGCTCATAACCCGAAGGTCAATGGTTCAAATCCATTCTCCGCTATTGTAATAGTCTAGTATTACATGTAATACTTAGACTAATGTATGATATGATGTTGTTTTATTACTTTCATTTTAGAATATATAATATACAAAACTAAATGTTATAACAAAAAACAAAAAGTGTAATATTAACATGGTAACAAAGAATAATTATGTTAGAGTTGGTCAAGAGGCACCAAATTTTTCTGCTATTGCTGTCTATGATCAAGAGTTTAAGAAAATAGCATTATCTGATTATTTGGGTCAATATGTTATATTATTGTTTTATCCTTTAGATTTTACATTTGTTTGTCCAACTGAAATTACTGCTTTCAGTGATTCATATAAAGAGATTCAAGCATTGAATACAGAAATTTTGGGTATATCTGTTGATAGTGAATATTCACATTTAGCTTGGATACAAATGGAAAGAGATTTAGGAGGTTTAGGAAATTTAAATTATCCATTAGTTTCTGATTTAACGAAATATATTAGCTCTTCATACAATGTTTTAACAGAAGAAGGTAAAGCATTAAGAGGTTTGTTTATTATTGATAAACAAGGAATTATCCAATATTCTTTGGTTAATAATCTTGATGTTGGTCGTAGCGTTAGTGAAACCTTGAGAATACTAAAAGCTATTCAGTATGTACAATCTCATCCAGACGAAGTATGTCCAGCAGATTGGCAACCTGGTCAAGCTACTATAATTAACAATCCTCAAAAGTCAAAAGATTATTTTCAGTCTATATAGACTGTTTTATAAGCTTTTTCTTTAAAATATTTAATATGATTATATATCATAAAGCTTTATTCTATATTAACAAATTATGAGTATAAAGGAAGCGATTCGAGTTCGATAGAATTGTATTATTTTTAGTTATAGGTTTATTAGGAACAATATTTATGTCTACTAATTTAGCTCAAAAATTACGTGAGGGAACAACAAAAGCTCATAGTATGGCTGAAAATGTTAGCTTTGTTAAATCATTTTTAGGTGGCGTAGTTGACAAAAAATCTTATCGCACATTAATAGCTAATCTATTTTTTGTTTATACTGCTCTTGAAGAAGAAATCGAAAAAAATAAAAATAATACTGTCATTCAGTCTATATATTTTCCAGAATTAAATCGTACACTTAGTTTGAAAAAAGATTTAGAATATTACTATGGTTCTAATTGGGAACAACAAGTTTATCCTTCTTTAGCAACTAAGATTTATGTTGATAGAATTCGTAATATTAGTGTTAATCAAACAGAATTATTGATAGCTCATGCTTATACTAGATATATGGGAGATTTATCTGGAGGACAGATTCTAAAAAAAATTGCTCAAACAGCCATGAATTTATCTAGTGATAAGGGAACTGAATTTTACCACTTTGAAGCTATTGAAGATGATAAGAGTTTTAAGCTAATGTATCGTCGTGCATTAGATAATGCACCTATTAATCAAATGCAGGTTAAGAATATTATATCTGAAGCTAATATAGCTTTTAATCTTAATATGAAAGTTTTTGAAGAATTAAACTCTAATTTTATTAAGATTATGGGAATGTTATTATTGAGTGCAATCACGAGTTTGCGAAAAAAAATTATCTAAAATATTATATTTTAGATTATATTTTAATATTTTATGTATGATCTTGGTAGTATAAATAAAATATATTACTTAAGATCTGAGCTGTTTTTTTATTGATCAGTTTTGACTGATTCATTCAATTGTCTAATTTATGTGTAAATTAAAAACTTCTAAATCAATTCTGAAAAGATTTAAGTTCAAATCTAAAAATAAAATTTTGAGACGAATGGCTGGTCACAGCCATTTGTTGCAAAAAAAATCATCTAAGAGAAAGCAAAAGTTAAGAAAAGTTCTGAATGTAAAAAAAGTTAATATATTAAATCTTAAATTTAAAGTACCTTATATACATTAATATTATATTTATGACTAGAGTTAAAAGAGGTAATGTTGCTCGCAAAAGACGAAAGAAAATTTTAAAACTAGCTAAGGGTTTTCAAGGGGCTCATTCGATTTTATTTCGTACAGCAAAACAGCAAGTATTAAAAGCTCTGAAATATTCTTATATAAGTAGAAAAAAACGTAAGCGTATTTATAGAAGTCTTTGGATAGTTCGTATTAATGCTGCTGTTAGGCCTTACGGTATTACATATAGTGAATTTATACGACAATTAAAACAGAGGGATATCGCTTTAAATCGAAAAATGTTATCACAATTAGCTATCTTAGATAATAGTGTATTTCAAAATATTATAAAATTATGTGCATCAATTTAGCATTAGAATTTGTAAGTACAGTACTGAACATTTTTATTAAAAGCAAAATTATGTACATATTTTAGTTAAATATACTAAAGTTATATTTATTTCAATACTAAAAACGATTATTTATATGCTTTATAATAATTAAGTTTATTTCTATAGTTTTAAATTAAATCATTTTAGTATATATATATATGATGTAATTATTGGTCTTAGTAATTTGTTACTATATGATATAGTATATTACTTATCAGTTTAATGTAATCTTTTTATAACGTAATTATTAATATAATACAAACTTTCTTGAGCTAGGTTATTATTTATTCTATCGATAGCTTGTATAGACGCCTGGATATGCTCTTGAGCTAAATCATATGATTTTTGTATACCATTACTATTTTTGATTATTTCTATAGCTTTAGCAATATCATTATCGTGCTCAAATTCTCTTTCAATTAAAGCGTAAAGTGCTGAATTTTCTTGTGAAGCAAAAATAAGAGGAGCTGTCAAATTTCCGTTCTTGAGATCTGATCCAGCTGGTTTTCCAAGAGAAACTTGAGAGCCAATTATATCTAAAATATCATCTACAATTTGGAATGCTAGTCCTAAATGCTTTCCATACAGATAAAACTGATTTTGTATATTTGGACTAGTTTCACTAAGTATAGCTGCTGCTTTACAGCTCGATGCCATTAATGATGCAGTTTTATAAAAAGATTTTTCTATATAATTATTCATAGATATATCTGCATCAAAACATGTTAAACTTTGTCTTACTTCACCTTCTGCAAAATCAGTAATTACTTTAGAAATAGTCTTAACTACTTCTAAATTGTTTAAATTAGCTAAATACCAAGAAGATTGAGCAAATAGAAAATCACCCGCTAATACAGCTACTTTAGTACTAAATGTATTATGCACTGTATTTACCCCTCTTCTTGTTGCACATTCATCGATTACATCATCATGTACTAGGCTAGCTGTGTGTATTATTTCTGTTATTTCGGCTAGTCGTTTATGTTCTGGTAGTATGTTGAATGTTTTTGTTGTTGCTAATGCTATTAGCAATATTATAGTTGGTCTTATTCTTTTACCTCCAGCGCTAAAAAGATGTTCAGCTGCTGCGTATAATATAGGGTGTTTAGCACTGACCATTTTTTGTAAGTTGTTTTCTAAAATCAGTAAATCTTTTTCTACACTTGGTAAAATTTTAGGTACTAAAATCATAGCTATCTTAATTATATAATTTTTATAAAGTATATGTTCAAACAACTTATTATAACTATATTGCTTCTCATAAGTAATTATTTGGATTTATTTTTTAATTGATCTATAAAAATTACTAATGTATGATTATTTATATATTTATTATATTTATATATACGGTGTTTCAATTTATGATTTTTGATATTTGAATTAATAATAGTATTTACACAAATGAAGAATAAAATTACTTTACCATCAAGCTTATTTAGTGGATATGAAATAAATTCTGAGGTTGTCTTATCTCTTTATAAAGATATGCTACTAGGTCGTTATTTTGAAGATATGTGTGCTCAGATGTATTATAGAGGTAAGATGTTTGGTTTTGTTCATTTATATAATGGACAAGAAGCTGTATCAACCGGAATCATAAAGTCTTTGCAACAATATGATTATGTTTGTAGTACATATCGTGATCATGTTCATGCTTTAAGTAAGGGTGTTCCAGCAAAGCTTGTAATGGCAGAATTATTTGGTAAAGAAACAGGTTGTAGTCGTGGACGTGGTGGCTCAATGCATATTTTTTCAGCTCCTCACCATTTTTTAGGTGGTTTTGCCTTTATTGGCGAAGGTATTCCAGTTGCTACAGGTGCTGCATTTCAAAGCGTTTATAGGAAGCAAGTTTTAAATGATCAACAACCAATGCGTGTAACAGCTTGTTTTTTTGGAGACGGTACTAGTAATAATGGACAATTTTTTGAATGTTTGAATATGGCTGTTCTATGGAAATTGCCCATTATTTTTGTAGTTGAAAATAATCAATGGGCAATTGGTATGGCTCATCACAGATCTACTTCATTTCCTGAAATACACAAGAAAGCAGAAGCCTTTGGTTTACCTGGAGTAGAGGTAGATGGCATGGATGTTTTAGCAGTTCGAGAAATTGCTATAGAAGCTATAAATAGGGCAAGATTGGGTCATGGACCTACTCTAATAGAGGCTTTAACTTATCGTTTTCGTGGACATTCTTTAGCTGATCCAGATGAGTTAAGATCAGTTACTGAAAAACAAGCATGGCTAGCTCGTGATCCTATCAAACGTTTAAAAAATTATATTTTAGATAATTCTTTATTTTTAGAACAACAAATTGATGATGTGAATTCAACTGTAAAAATAGAAATAGATCAAGCTGTTGAATTTGCTATGTCTAGTCCTGAACCAAATATTGAAGATCTAAAAAAATATTTGTTTTCAGATTAATATATTCTTGTTTTATATTTTAATTTAGGATAGTTATGAGTTCAGTTTTTATGTTTGATGCCTTAAGAGAGGCTACTAGTGAAGAAATGAAAAAAGATTCTTCTGTATTCGTCTTGGGGGAAGATGTAGGTCATTATGGTGGCTCTTATAAGGTTACTAAAGATTTACATTCTAAGTATGGTGATTTACGAGTATTAGATACTCCTATTGCTGAGAATAGTTTTATGGGTATGGCTATTGGAGCAGCAATCACAGGTTTAAGGCCTATAGTTGAAGGTATGAATATGAGCTTTTTATTATTGGCTTTTAATCAAATTTCTAATAATGCTGGTATGTTACGTTATACTTCAGGAGGTAATTTTCAAATTCCTTTAGTTATACGTGGACCAGGTGGTGTTGGTAGACAATTAGGAGCAGAGCATTCACAAAGATTAGAAGCTTATTTTCAAGCTATACCAGGATTGAAAATTGTAGCTTGTTCAACTCCTTATAATGCTAAAGGTTTATTAAAATCTGCTATTAGAGACAATAATCCTGTAATTTTCTTTGAACATGTTTTATTGTATAATTTGAAAGATCAGCTGCCCGATTATGAATATTTTCTTCCTTTAGATAAAGCTGAGATAGTTAGACCTGGATTAGATGTTACTATTTTAACTTATTCTCGAATGCGTCACCATGTTATGCAAGCTGTTAAAGAACTTGTGAGTTGTGGTTATAATCCAGAAGTAATAGATTTGATTTCATTAAAACCTCTGGATATAACATCTATTGCACAATCTTTAATTAAAACACATAAATTAATTATAGTAGAAGAATGTATGAAAACAGGAGGTATTGCTGCTGAGATAATAGCTCAAATTAATGATAATTATTTTGATTTTTTAGATGCTCCTATTATAAGATTGTCTTCTCAAGACATACCTACGCCATATAATGGTAAATTAGAAGAAGCAACAGTTATTTATCCTAAACAAATTATTGAAGCTGTTAAAAGTATAGTCTAGTTTTTTTATATTTATCCATTGTATTACTTAAAAATTAAGCAATAAGTAAGTTCATATATACTTACTTATTGAATTTTATTAATTTCTTTAGTTTAGAAATTGATTTCTGCCGCTTGTACTTTTTCCCATTGTTTTTTCTTCAATACAAAAAATATTTGAGCTATTGTGACAGTAAAGAAAAACACTATCATAGCTTGAATTCTAGCAGGGCTCTGTAAGACTATTTCTGTTTCAGTTTGCCCAAATCCTCCTATGTTTGGATCAACAGTTAAACTTTGATTAATAATTATGTTATTTCCTTTAGAGATTATTAAATCTAATCCTGGCGGTATATTTTCTATATAAGTTTCTCCATTTTGTTTTTCAATATTAATTTTATATCCACCTTTTTCCATTGATATAATATCTGTGACTTTTCCATTTTGTGCAGATATTACTGGATTATTGTTAGATTTATCTCCGGTTGGATATAGTTGTCCTCGTCCTCTGTTAGCGCCTATATATATTGGATACTTCAAAAAATGAGTATTTTTATCTTTGTTTGGATCTGGTGATAAAATAGGAAAAATAATTTCTTGATTTTTATCTCCTGGTAAAGGGCCGACTAATAAAATATTATCTTTTATGGTACTATATGGTTGTATGTAAATGTTTTTAGTCTTATCTTTTAATTCTTCAGATAATAAATTTTTTGGAGCTAATTTAAAACCTTCCGGTAAAATCATTACTGCTCCAGTATTTATGGGTCCTTTAAGCCCATTGCCGAGAATTTGTTTACTATCTTTTTCGTATGGTATTTTTACAATTGCTTCAAATACGCTGTTAGGCAGTACTGCTTTGGGTGTTTCAATTTCAATAGGTTTTTGTGCTAGATGACAGTTTGCACATACTATTCTGCCGGTAGCTTCTCTCGGATTTTCATATCCTTGCTGTGCATATATAGGAAATGCTAGAGTCTTGATAGGCTGAATTGTGAGTACATTTAGGACGCTAACTAAAACTAATAATGTAAATTTAATATTCATATGAAAGTATTTATTATAATTCTGAGTCATATTAAATAAAATTGGATTTTTAATAATTATATCTCTTATTTATCTATAATAACATTCTATGTTTATGATTTTTTCATAAATCTGGTTTCTTAGAGTTGTAATTATCATTATTATTTTGAATAATTTTTATTTAAATATTTTATTTTATAATTAATTCATCTGTTTAAAATTTTTAGTATAATAATTCCACTACTATATAAAATCAAAATAGCTAACGACATAATAATTTGTGTTACTGGGTCTGTAGATGGGGTAATAATAGCTGCAATTATTGTTGCTATTAGTACGATATACTTCCAATATGCATACATTTCTGTAGAAGAAAAAATTTTCAATATTCCCAAAATTATTTGAATAACAGGAATTTGAAATGCAATACCTGTACTAAATAAAAGGAGTAGTATGAAATTGAAATATTGTTCAAATGACCATATCGGTTCTACAATTTCATTTCCATAATTAATTAAAAACTGTAAAGCTGCAGGAGCTAAAATTATATAAGCAAATATAATTCCGCTAAAAAATAAAATAATCGATGTGAATAGTATAGGTATTATAAATTTACTTTCTTTCTTCGTCAGTCCTGGCAAAATAAATAAAGTTATTTGATAAATAATAAAAGGGCTACTTAATAAAAAGCCTGTATATAAAGCTACTTTAACAGATGTAAAAAGATATTCGCCTGGTGCTAGTTGCAAAAATTTTACTCCTATTGCTGGTTGTTGTAATATATATGCAATATTTTTCATGTGTACAAAACATGTTATTGTAATCATGAAAAATATAAAAGAAGCAATAAATATACGTTGTCTCAATTCTTCTAGGTGCTCAAAAATAGACATCTCTGTATTGGAATTTGGTTTTTTATTCATATTATTCATTTAATTTAAAAGAATTTGATATTGTTTCCTTTTAGAATATTTAAATTTAGTAGATAAACAATATAGATACTTTTTATATTTAATTTATTGATAATAAGTATTACAAAGTTTATATTTATTCAAGGTAGATATATATTTTAAATATATTATAAGTATAGATGTATATAGTCAGTATATTTACTGTCAAAATATATTAAGCTTAAATTTTGTGAATAGATAATAAATGTATAAAAATCATTTTTTAAGTAGCTGTGTTTTCAAACTAAATTATTTTAGCTTAAGATTTATGTAGTCTAGAAAACAGTATAGTATTTAGATTTAGGAGATTAATATTTTATGAATATTAAAGCAATTAGTGGAAGTCCTTTAGTAAATCCGCAGCTTTTTCGCACAGCTTCAATGTCTGCTATAGCACAAGCAGAACAACAGGATCGTTTTTTGCAGTTAGGCGAACTTAATCAACTTGTTACATTTTTACATTCGGGTAATAAACGTTTAGAAGTAGCTGATATATTGACAAAAAATGCTAATATATTAGTTTCTAAAGCTGCCGATAAAATATTTGTAGGAGGATCACCGATTTCTTATTTAGAAAGACCACAAGCATCATTTATATCGACGGATATATCAAATGATCAGCTAAACTCACAAAGTTTGTCGGGTGATATTCAAAACAATTTAGCAGGAATAGTTTCATCAACTTTTACTACCAATGATTCTTTGCCAGCAGGTTTCAAGCCTATTAGTATAACACGTTATGGAACCAGCCGTATGAAAAAATCTCTGCGAGATTTAGATTGGTTTTTAAGATATTTGACTTATTCTATTGTTGCAGGAGATCCCAGTATTTTATCTGTCAATATTAGAGGCTTGAGAGATTTAATTGACAATGCATGTTCTAGTGCTGCAGCAATAGTCGCATTGCGAGAAATGCGTAAAATTGCATTAAGTATTTTTAATCAAGATGTTAAAGGACAGGAATTAGTAAAACAATACTTTGATATTATCATTTTAGAGTTTGACCAATCTGCTTTAACTGATAAACTACGTAGAAGGACTTCTGGCGATTTACAAGGTTTACGTTTACCTCAAATATATACCAAATCTAGTATTCTTAAGCAGCGTTTTGTTATGAAGACAAGTTTATCTTCAGAAGAAAAAAGTACTGTTATTAAAGCCTGTTACAGACAAATTTTTCAAAGAGATATTTCAAAAGCATATGGATTGAATTTCAAAGATTTAGAATCTCAAGTTAAGAATGGTGCTTTATCAATTAAAGAATTTGTTCGTTGCTTAGGAAAAACATACATTTATCGTAAGCAATTTATCCAGTCTTTTGTTAATAGTCGTGTTGTTGAATTAGCATCTAGACATTTTTTAGGTAGAGGTATCAGTTCCTTAGAAGAATTTAAGAAATATTTTGCTGTCTTATCTTCTAGAGGTTCAGATGGGTTAATAGACACTATGATTAATAGTACTGAATACGCAGATTATTTTGGCGAAGAAACAGTCCCTTATTTGCGTGGCTTAGGGGAAGAAGCACAGGAAGCACGTAATTGGGGGGTTCAGATTGACTTATTAAACTATAGTACAGCTTTTCGCAAAATACCTCAGTTTGTAACTTTATTTAGTGATTATAAGTCTAATCTTCCTGATCAGCATCCTTATGGTTTGAGTAACGATCCATTATTAATACAATTTGGTGCAATCTTTGTAAAAAATCGTGTTAATTTACGTAAAAAGTCATCTCCTTTTGGAAAAGATACAAGAAGAATTTTGCCTAGAAGTGGTCCTGGTATTTATAGCCAAATTAGTAGTCCGAATTTACGTCCTAAACTGTCGGGTTCATTAGGACCTAAAATATTTCAATTAAATCAGGCTCAGTTAGATAATAATATCGAACAAGTTATAAGAGCTGTATATTTAAGGATTTTTGGGCGCTTTATTTATCAAGCTGAGCAAATTATAATCAAAAAGTTTGAAGATTTGTTTAAAGATCGTCAAATTTCTGTTCGTGAATTTATTAGTGAATTAGCTAAATCTTCTGTATTTAGGTCATTGTATTGGGACAATTTATACATATGTAAAGCTATAGAATATATACATATTAGATTAATAGGTAGACCTACTTATGGAAGGCAAGAAGTTAATAAATATTTTGATATAGCCTATAAGCAAGGTTATTATAAAATGATAGATGCTATAATAAATAGTCTTGAATATATAGAAACTTTTGGCGATAATATAGTCCCATATGAGCGATATATTACACCTTCTGAATTAGCTGCAAGAAATCTAAGGTTAAGTAATCAACGGTATAATCTTAGCATGTCTAAACAATTATCGCAGCAAATGGGATTGAATTTTCAGTTTACTCAACAAACTAGTATTATGAAAAAAATTCAGCAAGGTGTTAATATAAAAAGGGATCAAACCATAATTTTTAAAGTTGATTCTTCAATGAAGATATCTAATATGCTTCAAGTTCTAAGAACTATCTATCGTCAAATTTTTGAAAGAGATTTAAATTCTTTTGTTATAGGCGATGAGTTTTTTAATTTAGAAAAAGCATTTATCAACCGACAAATAACAGTTCAACAGCTAGTAGAAAAATTAGGATCTTCTTCTTTATATGCTAAAGAATTTTATCAGCCGTATCCTAATACAAAAGTTATTGAATTAGGAACAAAACATTTTTTAGGTAGAGCACCTAATAATCAAGCTGAGATCAGGTATTATAATCAAATTTTAGCATCTCAAGGATTAGCTTATTTTGTATCTGCTCTAGTTAATAGTAAAGAATATGATATTATTTTTGGGATGAATACGGTTCCATATCGTCGTTTTCCAACTTTACCAGCTGCTAATTTTCCAAATACGGAGAAATTGTATAACAGCTTAACTAAGCAAAATAGATCGATTATTATACCTAGTTTTATATCTAGTAGTGGTAATCAATAAATTTTTATTCCTAATATAGAGCTTTCTTGTTTTAGTACTTCTTAAATATATTTTTTTTGTACTAATGAGAAAAGGTGTTAACGTGATTGACGCTAAAGTTTGAATTTTGGTTTCAATTATGTTTTATTGTATAAATATTATAGGTTATAGTATTATTGGAGTGGAGTTTTATTAATGAGTATTATTACTAAATCAATTGTTAATGCAGATGCAGAAGCTAGATATTTGAGTCCTGGAGAATTAGATCGAATAAAGAGTTTTGTTCTATCTGGTCAAAGGCGGTTACGAATAGCACAAATTTTAACAGATAATCGTGAATTAATTGTAAAACAAGGTGGTCAACAGTTATTTCAAAAGCGTCCAGATGTAGTGTCTCCTGGTGGCAATGCTTATGGAGAAGAAATGACAGCTACATGTTTGCGAGATTTAGATTACTATTTAAGATTAGTAACTTATGGTATAGTAGCTGGCGATGTAACTCCAATAGAAGAAATAGGTTTAGTCGGAGTTAAAGAGATGTATAATTCTTTAGGAACACCTATTTCGGGAGTTTCTGAAGGAGTACGTTCAATGAAGAATATTGCTTGTTCCTTGCTATCTGGAGAAGATTCAGCTGAAGCGGGATTTTATTTTGATTATACCTTAGGTGCAATGCAATAAAAAATAAAAATTTATATTAGAAAATATATAGTAGAAATTAAGAGAAATAACTTAAGGAAAACTAAAAACTATGCAAGATGCTATTACTTCTGTAATTAATGCAGCTGATGTACAAGGTAAATATTTGGATGATAGTTCATTAGATAAATTGAGAGGCTATTTTCAAACAGGTGAGTTAAGAGTTAGAGCTTCAGCTACAATTGCAGCTAATGCTGCAACAATCATTAAAGATTCTGTTGCTAAGGCTTTATTGTATTCTGATATTACTAGGCCTGGTGGTAATATGTATACAACTAGAAGATATGCAGCTTGTATACGTGATTTAGATTATTATCTTCGTTATGCTACTTATGGCATGCTAGCAGGTGATCCTTCTATCTTAGATGAACGTGTATTAAATGGCTTGAAAGAAACATACAATTCATTAGGTGTACCTATTGGCGCAACTATACAAGCTGTACAAGCTATGAAAGAAGTTACTTCTAGTTTAGTAGGGCCAGATGCAGGTAAAGAAATGGGAGTATATTTTGATTATATTTGTTCTGGTTTAAGTTAATATAATAATAAAAATAAAAGAAGTAATGATGGTAATTTTAATTACCATCATTACTTCTTTTATTTGTCCAGAAGTGTTCTAATTATTTAATACATTCGCTGCTTGTATACGAGCACGTGCTTTTCTTAAATTTTGTGTAGCTTCAATTTTATCTTTATCATTTTTAGCTTCACTTAAAATCTGAGTAGCTTTGTCTAAATTGTCTTGTGCTATTTTTATGTCTATTTCTGATACTTCTTCTGCTCCATTTACTAAAATAGTGATTTTATTCTCTTTAACTTCAGCAAATCCTCCCAGCAATATAATAGGTTGCCATTCTTTTTCAAGGCGTACACGCATAACTCCTATATCTATTGCTGTTAATAAAGGAATGTGTCCTTTTAAGATGCCTACTTGTCCAGTGCTACTAGGCAAAATCACTTCTTCTGCATTGGCATCCCAGACAGTTCTATCTGGTGCGATAACGCGTATATTTAGTGTCATTTTTATAATTTTATTATTTTAACTTTTCTGCTTTACTTATAGATTCCTCTATGTTTCCTACTAAATAAAAAGCTTGTTCAGGTAAGTCATCTAATTCTCCACTTAATATCATGGTAAATCCTTTTATAGATTCTTTTAATGATACATATTTTCCTGGAGATCCTGTAAATACCTCTGCAACAAAAAATGGTTGTGATAAAAATCTTTCTATTTTTCTTGCTCTAGCAACAGTTAATCTATCATCTTCTGACAATTCGTCAAGACCTAATATTGCTATAATATCTTGTAATTCTTTATATCTTTGTAAGGTTGATTTGATCTGTTGTGCTGTAGAGTAATGTTTTTGTCCTACTATCGATGGCTGTAGCATAGTTGATGTAGATCCTAATGGATCTACTGCAGGGTAGATGCCTTTAGCGGCTAAATTTCTTGATAAAACAGTTGTAGCATCTAGGTGTGCAAATGTTGTTGCTGGAGCTGGATCAGTTAAGTCGTCTGCAGGAACGTATACAGCTTGTATTGATGTGATAGATCCGTCTGTCGTAGATGTAATTCGTTCTTGTAAAGTTCCCATTTCTGTTGCTAATGTTGGTTGGTAACCAACAGCAGATGGCATCCGTCCTAACAGTGCAGAAACTTCTGAACCAGCTTGTACAAATCGAAAAATATTATCTATAAACAATAATACGTCTTGTTTATTAATGTCCCGGAAATATTCTGCCATAGTTAATGCTGTTAAACCTACACGCATTCTTGCTCCTGGCGGTTCGTTCATTTGCCCATATACTAAAGCTACTTTTGATTCTTTCAAGTCATCTGCATTAATAACTTTTGATTCTTTCATTTCTTCATATAGATCGTTACCTTCTCTTGTTCTTTCACCAACTCCTCCAAATACTGATACACCACCATGTGCTTTAGCGATATTGTTAATTAATTCCATTATTAATACAGTTTTGCCAACACCAGCTCCACCAAATAAGCCGATTTTACCTCCTTTCCTATAAGGTGCAAGTAAATCTACAACTTTAATACCTGTTTCAAATATAGAAGGTTTTGTTTCTAATTGAGTAAATAAAGGAGCTGCTCTGTGTATTGGTAATGAGTCTTCAGATTTAATGTTTCCTAAATTATCAACAGGCTCACCAAGTACGTTAAAAATTCTACCCAATGTTGGTATGCCAACGGGAACTGTAATAGGAGCTCCTGTATCAGTTACTTCTATACCTCTTTTTAAACCTTCAGTAGAGCTCATAGCTACAGCTCTAACTCTATTATCTCCTAATAATTGTTGAACTTCACATGTTATTGTGTTTTCTGGACCTTTAACCTTTAATGCGTTAAATACTTTTGGTAATTGCCCATTAGGGAATTCTATATCTAATACAGGTCCTATAATTTGTGTTACGCATCCTTGATGATTTATACTTACCATTTCAATTTTAATTTAATTTAATTACAGTAAATAAACTCAATTTCTTTAATTATTTTTATTTATTACAGTATAATGACTATATTCTAATTATAAATGGAAATAAGATTATTTAACAAGAATTATTAAATACGAAAAATGAGTATGTTTTAATTGTTATTGAGCCTACCTGTCGTTTTTAACCAATTCTGAGCTTCTATATAATTATTAGGTGCTAAATAAATAGCTTGTTTCCAATATTCTGCTGCCTTATCGAACATAGATTTTGAAGTATTATCATCTTGTTTACTAGCTGCTTTCAAGCCTTGATAATGATATATAATAGCTATATTGTTAAATGCTTGTGGCAATCTAGGATTTAATTCTAAAGCTTGATGATAGTATTCTAGGGCTTTTGTGTGTTCGCCATTACTTGCATAAATTAGCCCAATATTATATATTATATATGATCTATCATACGGGTCTTCTTCTAATCTTAGTGCTTCATAGTAATTTTCTAAAGCTTCTGCATACTCTCCTTCTGATTGGGCTGACATTCCATCGCGATAATAACAAAAAGCTTCTTTTTCTTCTTTTGTAGTAGGTAATACTTTTAAAATTATATCTGCTAACACAGTAAAAGTTTTATCTATAAAATTATCATTTTTTTGTAAACGAGACATATTTTTCCTTATATTTGATTCTAATTACATATTATTATAATAATTTATGCATCTGGTTTCATTATGATGATATATACTCTATAAATTATGTTTTAAATGCTTTTTAAAGAAAAATATGTATGTAGTATATATTAATATTAGAATGATCGCTCAATATTTTTTTATTGTTAGGAGGTAACATATTGTTAAATTATAATTGTTTTGTTGATTTTGGTTTATGTATATCTGCCAAAAATGAAAACACTTTTTTATTAGAGAATCCTAAATTTATTAGCAGTTTTAAATTTTCAGATGTTCAGCCAAATCAAGATTTTAAGTCTTCATTAGAAATAAAAAATTCTATTAATAACTCAGAATTTAATCTGAGATTTGACAAAAAAACGAAAAATGTATTTAAACAAGATAACAAAATTAAATTAAAGAAAAAAAAAGCTAGTAGTATTGATTTATATCAAGATCATATCTTTAAGAAAAAAAATAAAAGTAAGGTCATGGTTCATGCTCAAGATGATTTACATAATGTAGGTACGCACTCTATAAAATCTAGTAAGCAAAAAAAGAAAGAAAAAGTTAAAAAAAACCTAAATACTGATAATTCTTATATAAAAATCAACGAACCACCAGTTATTAATTTAGATAATAATGAAAATAAATCTGTAATTATAGATAGTCCATTAAGTATTGAAGAATTATCGATAAAACTTCAAATACCACCAGAAGAAATTATTACAGGTCTGTTTTTAAGTGGTATTTATGTAACAGTTAATAAAAAAGTTGATATATCTATTGCAACTAAAGTAGCTGAAAAATATAATTTTACAGTTTTTAATCAAAATCGTGAATTTGATTTAGACCAACGAGATAAATTACAAGAAATTAATTCTTCTACAAGTATTAATAGAGCTCCTATAATTACAATTTTAGGCCATGTAGATCATGGTAAAACAACTTTATTAGATGCTATTCGAAATACTGACTTTGTGAGCAAAGAAGTAGGAGGAATAACACAGTCCATAAGTGCTTATGAAGTCAATTGGTTGTATAACTCATTGGATAAAAAATTAATCTTTATTGATACACCAGGTCATGAAGCTTTTTCTAGTATGAGATTACGTTGTGCTCAAATTACCGATCTAGCAGTTTTAATAGTTGCTGCAGATGATGGTTTGAAGCCTCAAACGATTGAAGCGATTAATTATATTTTATCTAACAAACTTCCTCTTATTGTTGCTGTTAACAAAGTAGATAAAAAAGATATTGATCTTACTAAGGTCCGTGAACAATTAGCGAATCACAATATTTTAAGTACAGATTGGGGGGGTGAGGTTCTATTTGTTGAAATTAGTGCATTAAAAAAAATAAATATAGATAAATTGTTAGAAGCTATTTGTAATTCAGTAGAATCTATTAATTTAAAAGCTGATCCTTCTCAATTAGCTCAAGGTATTATTCTAGAAGCATATTTGGATAAAACTAAAGGTATAGTAGTTAATACTGTTATTTTAAATGGTACTTTAAAGGTCGGGGATATTATCGTGTCAGGTAATGCTTATGGGCGTGTAAAAAAAATTACAAATAGCTTTGGTAATGGTTTAGCTACAGCTGAGCCTTCAGCTATTTTACAAGTTCTAGGTTTTTATTCTATTCCACAGGCAGGAAAATATTTTCATATAGTACCAAATGAGAAAGATGCAAAGAGGTTAATAGCGGAAAATTGTTTCTCTAGTATGACAGATAATACAAAAAATTTATTAAATGCAAATGTTGATTTGTATAACTATAAGAATAAAACAAATGTTAAAAATTTAAATTTAATTATCAAAGCAGATACACAAGGAAGTATTGATGCCGTAATTCATTCATTGATTAAAGTTCCTCAAAGTAAAATTAAACTAAACATTTTGACTTCTAGTTTAGGAGTTGTTTCTGATACAGATATAGATTTAGCTTGCAGTACTCAAGCTTTAATTATTGCTTTTAATACTCATATTTCTACTAATATATTAAATGCAGTAAAAAAATTGAATATTCGTTTATCTAAATTTTTGATTATTTATGATTTAATTGATTATATTCGTAATTACATGTTAGATCTCATAGATCCTGAGTATGATAAATTATTAATTGGTCAAGCTAAAGTTCAAACTACATTTTCTATAAATAAAGGAATCGTAGCAGGTTGTATAGTAGAGTCAGGTAAGTTGAAAAAAGATTCTTTAATAAATGTTTATCGTAGTGATGATTTAATTTATGAAGGTATTATTAGTTCATTAAAACAAATTAAAGATGATGTAGATGAGGTAATTATAGGTAATGAATGTGGTATAATGTGCACAGATTATAATTTATGGCAATCGCAAGATTTCATAGAAGTTTATGAATTGTATAAAAAGCCTAAAACTTTGTAATTCTGCATGTTTAATGAAAATATTAAAATATTATATACATATCTTAATATTTAGTAATATTTTTCCTCAGTCTTTATTTACAAAAGGAAGCAATGCTAAAATGCGAGCTCTTTTTATTGATTTTGCTAATTGTTTTTGTTGTTTAACTGTTAAACCATTTGAACGTCTAGCGATGATTTTACTTTGATCCGTAATAAATTTACGTAATAAATCTATATCTTTGTAATCGATTTTTTCATCTGGTTTAATATTTAAGTTTTTCTGTTTATATAATATCATTTAATTTCTTTAAATTTTTCATGTTGATTACAAGCGGGACAAAATTTCATTAATTCTATCCTATTAGGAGTGTTTTTTCTATTTTTTGTACTTGTATAACGAACAATACCTTTTTTTCTCTTATTTGTATTTATTAAATTTCGACAGGGACATTCTAGTGTTATTAGTATGCGAGCTCCCTTATTTTTACTCATGATTGTTTATTTTTCAATAATTAAAATTTAAAACTATTATGCCATAATTATGTTTAATGTATCAAGTGTGATTTATTATTTCTATAGCTGTGATAAAGAATATTTTTTATATGAATCTAATAACAAATTATTGTCAAGATCATCTTGAGGAGATAATTGGTATTATTATTCGTTTATTTTAAAATTTTCAAATTCTAAAGACAATATTAAAAATATTAGTAGGTTACTAGAATATTTCTTAAGCCTTGATGGATAGTGTGATAAATTTGATCAATATTTTGACTATTTACATAATACTGTTGTAAAGATAATACTTATTTCTAGTCAGTCTGAAATACTTGTTTTTTATATTCTTAATATCTACATCAAGCTTTTTTATATAGTCTTAAAGATTTTCATGACAATTGTTTAATTGTTTTACAGATTATCTTTTGTCTGGATTCAGCCTCATATATTAAGTAGTTATTTCTTTAATTATAGTTTTGATCAATTTTTTACTAAATCTTCAACTAATATGCGTGTATATTTAAGTGAACCTATCTTACAAATGTTAAAGTCAAAAAAAGATGATTCAATAATTAATGGGCAATCTTTTTTGAGCTTATCTAGTTTGCAAATTCGTTTATTATATTTTTATTTTTGTTTGCATGTGAAAGTATCTCGATATTTTACAATTTTTACTGTAGATAGAATCTTGAATGATTTATATATTTCTCCTTGTAAGCCATCTTCTCTTAGATCTAGGAGATATAACATTAGAAAAATGTTACAGTCTATTTATAATTCTCAAGAAAATATAATGGACTTTAATTTTCAACTTATTTTTTCTTCTGATTCTACCAAGAAAGTTATAAAATCAATAAAAGTTCGTAGATCTAAAGTTCTTATGTTAAATTAGTAAATATAAAAAGTTATTAATAATTAAGTAAGAACAATCAGTTATGAAAAAACTACATGCAATTATTATCCCAATTATATTAAGTAATCCTTTTCATGTTTATAGTAAAAGAATTTTTGATGAATGTTTTTTAGCTACTTCAAATTTACAAACAGATTTAAAACGTGACTTATGTTTAAGTAATAATAATTTGATGCAACCAATTCTAATCAATATAGATCAAAACTTAAATGATGATAATATTGAATTTATTAATAATATCAAAGATCAACTGTTTCACAAGCCAGGCTCATCTTACATAGAGAAAACAAATTATAAGGGTCGAAAAAATTCAAATGTAGAAACTACATTAACTTTTAGGCAAAAGACCAAATCTAAGAATGGCGAAAAACAATCTCCTAAAGGTTCATCAAATGCAACAAATCCAGAAAACTTAGAAAACTTTGAAAAAGCCGGGATATCAATAGATCCCATGAGGGATTCTAGGCAAAAACCTCATTCACACAATAGTTGGCGTTGGGATAAAGACAAAGATAGGTGGGTATTAGTGGGACAACCAAAAATCTTAGTTAAAGATACAGGTAAAGTATTAAGTGAATCAGAATGGAATCATATTGTCAGAACATCAAAGAAGATTTAATAAAAGTTTTTAATTTAAACTTCTGGCTACGTTGCAATTCAGATACAGCAAATAAAATTAAAACTATCCTTACTCAGTTATCTGTAGAGGAAATAGACAAATTTATAGAACAACATGATATTCATACAGAAAATACGTAATAATAAGAGCTAAAAAATTTTCTTTTTCAAATACGATCATTTTAAAACGCAAAAGTATGTAAAAAAGGTAACAAAATCTAACAAGCTTCACTTATATTATGTTATATTTTTCTGATGAAGGAACTAGATTATAAAAAGTAGAAATTAGATAGTAAAGAACGGTTAAGTGAAAAATAAAGAATACAAACAACAAGTTACAGCATGTTGTTTGTAAGAAATAATAATAGTAAATAGGAAAATAGACGATGTCTAATAATTATATTCGCAATGAAATTAGAGGGATTACAAATATTATAACTGGATCTTCATATTCTAAACAATATTTTTTTATATAATGATTTGTTTATTATTTTAAGTGAAATATTGTTAATGTACGATAACATATTCTTGTTTATTTGTGTTAATTAGTGCTATAATCCAATTAGACTGAGAATTAGATTTCTATTATTTGTATTTATATACTTTTGATTAAAAATATGAGATAACATAAACAATGTCTAAGAATGCATCTGCGGTTAAAAAATTTCGAATATCTTTGCGTAATAAACGTAGAAACAAGAGTTATAAGTCTGCTGTTAAAACTCTAACTAAAAAGTGTGTATCTAGTTTAGCAAGTAAATTAAAGATCAACAATAGTTATGAGTATATATTAGAATTATCAGTGCTCTATAAAAAAATAGATAAAGCTGTAAGTAAAGGAGTTTTACATAAAAATAATGGTGCTCGTAAAAAATCTCTTCTTGCAAAAGCTGTGAAAAATTTAGTGGCTTAAAATATGTAATATATAAACAATTTAAGTATCTAAATGCTTATTGATTTTCAATTAATGAATTTCTTTTAATAAGATTTACAATTATTTTTTCAGTAAATTTTCGCTACGGTTTTTATATATTGAATATACTTATATTCGATGAAAGATATTATATTTATATTCAATAAAAATTATTATATATTCAAATTTTTAGCCTTTATAAGAAAATTTTTAAATTGTGAGGTTATTAATGTCACAAGAAATGATGTTTCAATATTTATTTCCAGACTTGGCAGCTATTCAAAAAGAAAGTTTTAAATGTTTTTTGTTAGAGGGATTATCGGAAGTATTAGACTCTTTTCCTCTTATAGTTGATCCAACAGGTAAATTAGAATTGCAATTTTTTGGCAAAGATTATAAATTAAAATTTCCAAGATATAGTGTAAGAAAAGCAAAAAGCAGGGATAGGACATATAGCGCTCAGATATATATACCGGCAAAATTAACTAGAAAAGATACTGAATTAATCAGAAGAAATATATCGACGGATAAAAACTTTTCTTATTTAGTTAATTCTCAAGATTTAAATAAAAAATATAGAAAAAGACCTGTATTTATAGGTGATCTTCCATTGATGACAAATAGAGGTACCTTTGTTGTCTCTGGTACAGAAAGAATAATTATTAATCAAATAGTTAGAAGTCCAGGAGTATACTATAAAAAAGAGTTAGACAAAAATAATAAACAGATCTATAGCTGTAGTCTAATTTCAAATCGTGGTTCTTGGCTGAAATTTGAAATAGATTCTAAAGCTCAAATTTGGGCTAAAATTGATAAAAATCACAAAGTCAATGCATATATCTTTTTAAGATCTATAGGTTTAACAAATGAAGATATTCAAACAAGATTAACAAAATATAATTATCTCATTAATTCCTCATTAAATTCTTATAAAAAAGAATTTAGTAAAGATATGAATAATATTTCTATTGAACAATTAACAGAAGAAGAAGCTTTAGTGATTGTATATAGTAAGTTACGTCCTAATGAACCAGCTACTCTGAATGTTGCTAAACATATGTTATATACACGTTTTTTTGATCCTAAAAGGTATGATTTAGGTGAAGTAGGCAGACATAAGATTAACCAAAAGTTAAATTTGAAAGTTCCTAATCATTTTCGTGTTTTATCTCCTGAAGATATCTTAGTTTCTTTAGATTATTTATTGAATATAAAAGAACAAAATATTGGAACTTTTGATGATATAGATCATTTAGGAAATAGGAGAGTACGTTCAGTAGGAGAATTACTGCAAAATCAGATACGTATAGGTTTAAATCGATTAGAACGAATTATACGTGAACGTATGATGATTTGTGATATTGATTCTTTAAGTTTATCTAATTTAGTTAATCCTAAACCTTTGATGGCTTCAGTTAGAGAATTTTTTAGTTCTAGTCAATTGTCTCAATTTATGGATCAAACCAATCCGTTATCTGAGTTAACTCATAAGAGAAGAATCAGTGCTTTGGGTCCTGGGGGGCTTAATAAAGATAGAGCTGGTTTTGCTGTTAGAGATTTGCATCCTAGTCATTATGGACGTATATGCCCAATAGAAACACCAGAAGGACCTAATGCTGGTTTAATAGGTTCTTTAAGTATATATGCTAAGGTAAATCGATATGGTTTTATCGAGACTCCATGTTATAAGGTTGTTAATGGTCAAGTATTAAAAAGCAATAAATTGTATTATATAACTGCTGATCAAGAAGATTACTTACGTATAGCTCCGGCTGATATAAATTTAGATATTAATAATGTTATAAAAGATCAAGTTATTGCTGTAAGATATAAGCAAGAATTTATTACAGCTAGCATTAATCAAGTAGATTATATGGCTGTTTCTCCTATTCAGTTTATATCTGCTGCTACTTCTTTGATTCCTTTTTTAGAGCATGATGATGCAAACAGAGCTTTAATGGGCTCAAATATGCAGAGACAAGCAGTCCCTTTATTATTCCCAGAAAAATCTATTGTAGGTACAGGCTTAGAAGCTAAGATAGCTAAGGACTCAGGTATGATTATAACTAGTCGTACTAATGGTGTTGTTAGTTATGTATCTGGAACAAAAATTGGTATACAAAATAAAGAAGGTTATACAATTCATTATAGATTAAAGAAATATTATCGTTCTAATCAAGATACTTGTATTAATCAAAGACCTATTATCTGGCCAGGAGAAAATATTGATGTAGGGCAAACTATTGCAGATGGTGCATCTACAGACGGAGGTGAAATAGCTTTAGGTAGAAATATTATAGTTGCTTATATGCCTTGGGAAGGCTATAATTATGAAGATGCTTTTTTAATTAGTGAGCGTCTTGTTTATGATGATTTGTATACTTCTATACATATTGAAAGATATGAATTAGAGTGTAGACAAACAAAGTTGGGTTCAGAAGAAATTACAAGAGATATTCCTAATGTAAGTGAGTTATCAATTAGTTTATTAGATAAAAATGGTATAATTGCTATTGGCTCTTGGGTAGATTCGGGAGATATATTAGTAGGCAAGGTTACACCAAAAGGAGAGTCTGATCAATTGCCAGAAGGCAAGTTATTAAGAGCTATATTTGGCGAAAAAGCAAGGGATGTGCGTGACACTTCTTTGAGATTACCTAATGCTACTAAAGGTAGAGTTGTTAATATAAAAATTTTCAAGCGTCAAAAAGGAGATGAACTTCCACCAGGCACAAATGAAATTATAAGAGTTTATGTAGCACAAAAGAGAAAAATTCAAGTAGGCGATAAGATGGCTGGTCGTCATGGTAATAAAGGTATTATCTCACGTATTTTATCTGTGCAAGATATGCCTTTTTTACCCGATGGAACTTCAGTAGATATCATTTTAAATCCTTTAGGTGTTCCTTCGAGAATGAATGTTGGTCAGTTATTTGAGTGCTTACTTGGCTTGGCAGGAACATATTTACGTAAACGTTTTAAAATTATTCCTTTTGATGAAATGTATGGTCCGGAGGCTTCTCGTGCTCTAGTAAATAATAAATTGAAGCACGCTAGTTTGATGACTAATAATTCTTGGTTATTCAATTCTTTACATCCTGGTAAAGTTACATTAGTTGATGGTAGAACAGGAGAATTTTTTCATAATCCTGTAACAGTTGGTAAAGCGTATATTTTAAAACTTGTTCATTTAGTTGATGATAAAATTCATGCACGTTCCACAGGTCCTTACTCTTTAGTAACACAACAACCTTTAGGAGGACGTGCTCAGCATGGGGGTCAACGATTAGGTGAGATGGAAGTATGGGCATTGGAAGCATTTGGAGCAGCATATACTTTGCAAGAGCTATTAACAGTTAAATCAGATGATATGCAAGGTAGAAATGATGCTTTAAATGCAATAGTTAAAGGTAAACCTATACCTAAACCTGGAACTCCTGAATCTTTCAAAGTTCTTATGAGAGAGTTGCAGTCTTTAGCGCTTGATATTGCCGTACATAAGCTGGAATCACTTGATAATGGAGATAAAACTAGTGTAGAAATTGATTTAATGTCTGATGAACAAGTAGAACAAATGAGTTCTATTTAAAATATTAATTAAACACATTAAAGTTCTATTTATTTGTTAGTTATTATAGTTATTACTATAATAATTGTAGAGACTAGTTATAATTTTGAGTATGAGAATATAGTTACTAAATTATAATTTATTTTATTGATTTTTAATTCATGACTAAACTTGATCATCATTTTGATTATGTAAAAATTAGTTTAGCTTCTCCTAGTAAAATACGAAGTTGGGGCGAAAGAGTTCTTCCAAATGGCCAAATTGTTGGAGAAGTGACTAAGCCCGAAACGATTAATTATAGAACTTTGAAACCTGAAATGGATGGTCTATTTTGCGAACGAATTTTTGGCCCGGTAAAAGACTGGGAATGTCATTGTGGTAAATATAAAAGATTTCGTTATAAAGGTGTTGTATGTGAACGGTGTGGTGTAGAAGTAACAGAATCAAAAGTCAGAAGGCATCGGATGGCATATATTGAGTTAGCTGCACCTGTAACTCATGTTTGGTATTTAAAAGGAAGTACAAGCTATATTGCATTAGCTTTAGATTTGACTGTTAAAGAATTGGAAAAGATCGTATATTTTCATTCTTATGTAGTTATTAATCCAGGTAATTATCATAAATTAAATTATAAACAACTTTTAGAAGGTTATGAATGGAGAAATTTAGAAGAAAAATTATCTTCTCGTTCTTCTATGCTTTTTGATATTGAAGTTGGTATAGGAGCAGAAGCAGTTTATAATTTATTAGATAATATAGATCTCAAAAATGCTGTAGAAGTTTTAAGAGAAGATTCGTTAAGGCCACCTAAATTATTTAAAAATCCATCTACGAAGTTTAATAAAAAAATGAAGAGATTGCGTTTGCTAGAAAATTTTCTTGCTACAGGAGCAAATCCTTCATGGATGGTTTTATCTGTAATACCTGTCATACCACCTGATTTAAGACCTATGGTTCAGTTGGATGGGGGGAGATTTGCAACTGCTGATTTAAATGAGTTTTATCGAAGAATTATTAATCGCAATAATCGGTTAGCACGGCTGAAAGCTATATTAGCTCCTGAAATAATCATTAGAAATGAAAAAAGGATGCTGCAAGAAGCGGTGGATTCCTTAATGGATAATGGACGTCGTGGCCGAACTGTGATTGGAGCTAATAATCGTCCTTTAAAATCTCTCTCTGATATAATTGAAGGTAAACAAGGTAGGTTTAGACAAAATTTATTGGGAAAACGAGTTGATTATTCTGGTAGATCAGTTATTGTTGTTGGTCCTAACTTGAAACTGCATCAGTGTGGTCTACCAAAAGAAATGGCATTAGAGTTATTTCAACCTTTTGTAATTCATAGACTTATTTTACAAGGTTTAGTAAATAATATTAAAGCTGCTAAAAAAATTATTCAAAAAAATGAATCAATTGTTTGGACTGTATTAGAAGAAGTAATATACGCTCATCCTGTTTTATTAAATAGAGCTCCAACTTTACATAGGTTGGGAATCCAAGCATTTGAACCTATTCTAGTCGAAGGTAGGGCAATTAAATTACATCCATTGGTTTGTCCTGCATTTAATGCCGATTTTGACGGAGATCAGATGGCTGTACATGTACCTTTATCTTTAGAAGCGCAAGCAGAAGCTCGCCTACTAATGTTGGCACCACATAATTTCTTGTCTCCAGCAACAGGACAACCTATTTTAATGCCAAGTCAAGATATGGTCTTGGGTTGCTATTATTTGACAACTTATAATCCAACTATAGTTCATAATTTTAATCAATATTTTTCTAATTTAGATGATGCACTAATGGCATATCAACAAGATAATATAAGTTTACATGCTTTAATCTGGGTTCGTTTTAATGGCATAATAAATGATTCTTATAATCAAAATATTATTTCATCAAAGCTAAATTTTGATGGTACTATGACTAAAATATTTTCTGGTAGAATAGTTAAGTATGATACTAATGGCCAAATGCTTGTTCAATATATTCGTACAACAGCTGGACGTATTTTGTTTAATAAAGCTATTAGAGAGTCTCTGATTTGAGCCTGATAATCTATTGTTTTTATTTTATAATATGATGACACAAGAAAAAAATACAGAACCATTATTTTTAAATACAGTTGTAGATAAATCACAATTAAGACAACTTATCATGTGGGCTTTTAGAAATTATGGTATAGCTCGTGCTTCTAATATGGCAGACACTTTAAAGGATTTAGGATTCTCATATGCAACTAAAGCAGGAATATCTTTAAGTTTAGAAGACTTACGTATTCCCCCTATTAAAAATGATCTCCTTAATATGACTATGGGTGTAATAAATGATACAGATACTAGATATAGAAGGGGGGAAATAACAGCCGTTGAACGGTTTCAAAAAGTTATTGATACGTGGAATAGTGCGAGTGATACTTTAAAGAGACAAGTAATTAAGTATTTCACAGAAAAAGATCCTTTAAATTCTATTTATATGATGGCTTTTTCTGGAGCAAGAGCAAATATTTCACAGGTAAGACAACTGGTAGGGATGAGAGGCTTGATGGCAGATCCACAAGGGCAAATTATTGATTTACCTATATCAAGTAATTTTAGAGAAGGATTAACGGTAACAGATTATTTTATTTCTTCTTATGGGGCTCGAAAAGGTTTAGTCGATACAGCTTTGCGGACAGCAGATTCCGGTTACTTGACTCGTAGATTAGTAGATGTTGCTCAAGATGTAATTATAAGAGAGTTAGATTGCAATACTTCTAAAGGTATTCTTTTAGAAGCTATGATAGATAATAGAAAAACTTTGATTTCTTTAAATCAGGCTTTGATAGGCCGTGTATTAGCAGAAGATATTCTTGATTCATCAAATGGAAAAATAATTGCCAGAGCAAATAGAGAAATATCTCCTGAACTTGCTAATGAGATTATTAGTTTGGGAATATCTAGTGTATTAGTTAGATCACCTATTACATGTGATGCTGTAAAATCAGTTTGTCAGCTGTGTTATGGATGGAATTTAGCCCATGGAAAAATTGTAGATTTAGGGGAAGCTGTTGGTATTATTGCAGCTCAGTCTATTGGTGAACCTGGTACTCAATTAACTATGAGGACTTTTCACACCGGTGGAGTTTTTACAGCTGAATTAGCTCAAAGTATAATTAGTGCTTCTAAGTTTCAAGTTCAATATCCGAGTAATATCATTTTAAGTGATACTCGAACTCGTCATGGTAATCATGCATTTTTAGTAGAAAAAGATAGCAAATTAAAACTAATAGATAATCATAAAAGGCATGCAAGCTTGCCTTTAGTTAAAGGCTCATTATTATTTGTCAAACATTTAGATTTTATTGAATTTGGTCAAGTAATAGCTGAGTATCCTACAACTAATAGGATTATTACAGAAAAAGCACAAAAAGCAGTTTTAGCGGATTTTTCTGGTAGTATTTATTTAAAAGATTTATCTTTAAATGAAATACAAGATGAACAAAAGACTTTTAACAATGTTGTCAGAGGAGGAATCGTATGGGTTCTTGCTGGACATGTTTTTACTGTACCATTTGGTGCTCAATTAATGATTTCTGAAAATGATTTTATATATGAAAATAATTTAATTGGGAAAACTGAATTTACAAGTCGTTATAGTGGAAAAATTCTTATTTTAAAGAAGAAGAGGGATTTTATAAAAGATATAGTTATTATTACATCTTCTAAAGCATATATTAGTATAGATGTTTTGACAAAATTTTATAATGGATATCAACATTATTTTTTGGTAACCGAAGAACAAGATCAATTTATTTTAAAAATTTTACCTAATCAATATATTATTGATAAGCAATTAATAGCAGAGTTAATTACTAATGTTTATCGTACAAATACTGGAGGAATTATTAAATATTTGGATTTATCTGTATCAGATAAACAAATAGATATCCATAATAAAAAAGATTACTATGATATTGTAGATGGTGGTTATGTATTATGGATACCAGAAGAAACACATGAAATAAATAAAGATATATCTTTACTTTTAGTTAAGCATGGTCAGTTTGTAGATGAAGGTACAGAGATTATAAAAAATATTTTTACTAGTAGTAGTGGAATCATTGATATTGTACAAAAAGAAGGTATTGTTAGAGAAATTATAATTAAACCAGGCGTATTATATCCATATTTTAAGCATTATGACAATAAATCTAGAGGTTTTTTAAGACCAGGTGAAATAATTACTAATGATCTGAAAACAGATAAGCTAGTCTATTGGGAACACTTCTATATTAACAATGAGCAATTTAATTTGATTAGGCCAGTGATAGTTTATTCAATTCCTAGCAAAACTATAAATTTTCGGTATTCTAGAGATTCTTTTAATACTAATATATGTAATTTAAAACTGGTAAAACGTATTTATTTTAGAGATGGCGAAAGGATAAAATCAATATCAGGTATAGACATTGTTAAAACTTACTTGATAGCTGATTTACATAAAGAATGTTCAAATTTAACTTGTACTTTGCAATTAAATAGTAATCCAATAAATAACTCTATATTTAGGATGAAAATTGTAACGATGGATCAATTGTCTTTGAAAGATAACAATGATACAACTGATATTAAAAATTTGTATACAAGAACACGTTTATTAGTTAAAAATAACCAATATGTTAAAAGTGGTACTATATTAGCTCAAACTGAAATATTTTCTTGTCATCAAGGACAAGTAGTTTCTATTCAGCAAAATAAAACGTCTAATCCAAGAATTTTATTAGTTACGTCACTAGATACAAAAATTTTTTCTGTTAATAACAATCAAAATATCAAAGTAAATGTAAATGATTGGGTATATACAGGAGATGAAATTGCTACCAATCTTGTTTCTTATAACTCAGGAAGAGTTATTTCTATCATGGATAATCAAGTTACTGTTCGTTTGGGACAACCATACTTGATATCTAGAGGCTCTTTTGTACATGTTAATAATCAAGCTTTAGTGCAAAGAGGCGAGAACATTGCCACATTAATTTTTGAAAGAGCTAAAACAGGTGATATTGTACAAGGTTTACCAAGAATAGAAGAGATATTAGAAGCACGCAAAAAAGCTGATACAATTTTTAATCCACATATTCTTTTAGAGTCTCAATTTCGTGAATATTCGAATCAGGGTTTATGTTTATATGATGCAACAAGACTAAGCTTATTAACATTACAACTCTATTTAGTTAAAGAATTGCAATTAGTGTATCAATCTCAAGGAGTAGAAATTTCAGATAAGCATATTGAAGTCATTGTCAGGCAGATGACATCTAAAGTAAAGATTGACAATGGAAGTGATACTGATTGTTTACCAGGAGAAATTATAGAACTACAAAAAATAGAGTTATTGAATCAATCTTTACGTTTAGCAGGTAAAGAAGAAGCATTATATCATCCCATTTTATTAGGTATTACTAAAGCATCACTTAATACAGAAAGCTTTATATCTGCAGCAAGCTTTCAAGAAACAACAAAAGTGTTAACAGATGCGGCTATTTCGGGTAAATTAGATTGGCTAAGAGGTTTAAAAGAAAATGTAATTATAGGACGCTTAATACCTGCTGGTACTGGATTTAACCTTTATAATAATTCTGAATTTAATTGTCATAATACACACAACTTTCATGAAAAAAATTTGTTTTCATTTACTAAAAAATCTAAAGAGTTGAATTTTGAAGATATTATTGTTGATGACAGGAATGCACATATGTATTCTACAAATAACAATTTATAATCTGATACTTAATTTAAAGATTACTACAGTATATGTTTGATTGAAGTCGTTGTGTTATTATGGTTTACATACTAAGATAAACTCTATTTTGTTTTTTCTTGATTATCATCTATATTGTTTTTATATAATTATTTTATAAGTTATGTCAATTGTTTCATTAAGTGAATTGATGGAAGCTGGTGCTCATTTTGGGCATCAGGCTAGAAGATGGAATCCCAAAATGTTTCCATATATTTATACAGAAAGAAATGGTATACATATTATAGATTTAGTGCAAACAGCCCAGTTATTGACAGAAGCGTGTCAATTTATTCGTGATGCTTCTCAAGAAGGTAAAAAATTTTTATTTTTAGGTACAAAAAGGCAAGCTGCAGGAGTAATTGCAGAACAGGCTATACGTTCTAATTCTTATTATGTTAATCAAAGATGGTTAGGTGGTATGCTGACTAATTGGTTGACTATTAAATCAAGAGTTGATCATTTACAAAAATTAGAAATGGAAGAAAATTCTGGTATAATTGATGTATTACCAAAGAAAGAAGCATCAATTTATCGTAGAGAATTAGAAAAGTTAAGAAAAAATTTAGATGGCATTAAGAATATGAGTAAATTGCCTGATTTTGTTATAGTTGTGGATCAAAAACGTGAAACAACAGCTATTCAAGAGTGTATTAAATTAGGCATACCTACAATCTGTATATTAGACACAAATTGTAATCCAGAGGTTGTAGATATTCCAATACCAGCAAATGATGATGCAATTAGATCTATTAAGTTAATTATTAGTAAAATAGCTGATTCTATAATAGAAGGTAAAAGTTATAACCAAGAAAATTAGATAGCAAGCCAAAGTTGAAATAATAATTTAATAATTAATTAGGGATGAATATAAAATGAAAATACAAATTTCTCCACATTTTGTTAAGGAATTACGTATTAAAACAGGTGCTGGTATGATGGACTGTAAAAAAGCTCTGCAATCAGCAGATGGAAATATGGATATGGCTTTAGAAACTTTACGTAAAAAGGGATTAGCATCAGCTGATAAAAAATCAACTAGATTAGCAACCGAAGGTATAATAGATAGCTATATTCATATAGGCTCAAGAATAGGCGTCTTAATTGAATTAAATTGTGAAACAGATTTTGTGGCTAGACGTATTGAATTTCAAAAGTTGGCTAAAAATTTAGCCATGCAGATTGCTGCTTGCCAAAGTGTTTTTTATGTATCTGCCAATGATATACCTGAAGATATCATTAATAATGAAATAAGGATTGAATCAGAAAAAGAAGATATTATTAATAAACCTCTTGAAATAAAGGATCAAATCACTAAAGCTAGAGTAGACAAGAGATTAAAAGAAATGTCTTTAATGGACCAAAGTTTTATAAAAGATCAAAATATTTTAATTAAAGATTTAATCAAAGAACATATTTCTTTACTGGGAGAAAATATAAGAGTAAGGCGTTTTCAAAGATTTTTACTGGGTCAAAAAATAGATTCAAACTAATTTATACAGATTTCATGTTAATACTAAAACTATTGAAAATTTGAAAATAAAGTTAAATAATTAATATATCAATATATAATTAATTGTAATAGCGTTTTTATTTTAATTAAAAAGATATTTAAAATAAGAATCTAATATATTCAAATTATGTATACTACTTATTTAAATTATAATTTTTATGGATTATACAAAATTATCAGAAACTTTTTCATTTGTTCCAATATCTGCAGTTGAAGTAGGTAAGCACTTATATTGGACAATAGGTAGTTATAAATTACACGGACAAGTTTTTATCGTTTCATGGTTAGTAATAGCTATATTGATGGCTATTGCTTTTGTAGGAACTAGAAAATTAGATAAGATACCTGGAAAATGGCAAAATTTTATGGAATTTATACTTGAATTTTTGCAAGATATAGCAAAAAATCAAATAGGAGAGAATGAATACCGCTCATGGGTTCCATATATTGCAACTATTTTCTTATTCATTTTGGGTAGTAATTGGGCAGGTGCTTTAATTCCTTGGAAATTAATTCATTTACCAGAAGGTGAATTGGCAGCACCTACTAATGATATAAATACAACAGTTGCTCTATCTTTATTAACTTCAATGGCATATTTTTATGCTGGTTTAAGTAAAAATGGTTTAGGTTACTTTATGCGTTATATTGAACCAACACCTATCTTATTGCCAATTAATATTTTAGAAGATTTTACAAAACCTTTATCTCTTAGTTTTAGATTATTTGGTAATATCTTAGCTGATGAACTTGTTGTGTCAGTATTTACCTTACTAGTTCCAATTTTAATACCATTACCTGTTATGATTTTAGGACTATTTGCTAGTTCTATTCAGGCATTAATTTTTTCTACTTTATCTGCTGCTTATATAGGTGAAGCTATGGAAGGACATGGTGATCATTAAAGTCAACATATTAATTTAATACGTTGAATAGTTAATTAAATTTATATTATGCGAATTTGAAATCTGTTAATTTTCTATATATTCTGATTATATAATACTATTTATGGATTCTATCATCTCTGCTGCTTCGGTTATAGCTGCTGGTCTTGCTGTAGGTCTTGCTGCTATTGGACCTGGAATTGGTCAAGGTAGTGCTGCAGCTAATGCTGTAGAAGGTATTGCTAGACAACCGGAGGTTGAAGGTAAAATTCGAGGTACGCTTCTATTAAGTTTAGCCTTTATGGAGTCTTTAACAATATATGGTTTAGTAGTTGCGCTATCACTTTTATTTGCAAATCCTTATACGGGTTAAATTAGTTACTTACGCTTAGTTTTTATATTTCTATCTAGAATTATGGGCTAAGCGTTTTATCAAGTTTTCATTATAAAATTTGTATTTAAAATATAAATCTGACATTAATATATATAAGTAAATGATTGATTTTTCGTTTCTATTATTTCAAATGTTAAGTGCAGAGACCGAGGGAGGGCTATTTGATTTTAATGCAACATTGCCATTGATGGCATTGCAGTTTTTTGCTTTAACTATGGCATTAAATTTTATTTTTTATAAGCCTATTATTAATGCACTTGATGAACGAGATGAATATATTCGCAATAGTTTAACTGCAGCTTCTGCTTCTTTAGTAAGAGCTGATGAATTAACAAAAAAATATGAGCATCAGTTAGCAGAATCAAGAAAGAAAGCTCAAGATATTATTAAAGTTGCTCAAGAGCAAGCTCAACAAATAGTTTCTGTTAAAATAAAAGAAGCTCAGGTTGATGCAGAAAGATTAATTTCTGAAGCATATGATCAATTAAATATTCAAAAAGAGAATGCTTTAAGGACTTTGGAAACACAAGTTGATACTTTAAGTGATATGATTAAACTAAAGTTATTAAATGACTAATACATGTGATGACTATAAGATTTTGTTACTATTTTAAATAATTTGTAATATTTGGGATATATAGATAGAATGGAAAATTTTATGCAAGTTGTTAACATAATTGCAAATTTTGATACGAATGTTAATGAAGGTATTAGTTTTAATACAGATTATTTAGAAGCTAATGTAATTAATATTCTATTATTACTATCAGGTCTTATATATGTATTAAAAGAGTTTTTAGGTTCTATTCTTGTTACAAGACAAGAAAAAGTTTTACTGGCTATACAAGAATCAGAGGAGCGTTTACGACAAGCTAATTTAAGATTGAGTGAATCAGAGAAGCAGCTTGCTCAGACACAGATAGTGATCACGCAAATCATCAACGAAGCGGAATTAACGGCGCGAAAAGTTAGGCAATCTATATTAGATCAAGGAAAAGCCGATATAGATAAATTAATATCTGCTAGTAAGGCAAGTATTGCAACAGCTGAAATTCAAATTAAACAACAAATTCAGCTTCAGATTACATCCTTGGCTATAAAAAGAGTTACTATGCAATTACAAAATCAAATCACTCCTGCTCTTCAGACTAAAATTATTGATAATAATATTTCTCAATTGGGAGGTCATTTATGAGCAGTCAAGGATTTATGTCTAAGGTTGCTATTCCTTATGCAGAAGCTCTTGTGGAATCAGCTAATAATGCTTCTGCATTAGATGAGGTAAACCAGGATTTATCTTTAATATCTGAAATATTAAAAGAATCAAAAGAGCTCAAAACATTTTTTTATAATCCTTTAATTACAACGGAAGTTAAAAAAAATGTTGTAAATAAACTATTTGCTGATCAAGTCAATAGTCTTGTTATTAGGTTCTTACTTGTTCTGATAGATAGGCGTAGAATTGCACTATTAGATATTATTATCAGTAAGTATCTAGAATTAGTATATCAGTTACAGTCAATTGTAGTGGCAGAAATACTTACTCCAATTATTTTAACAGATGTCCAGCAAAATGCATTAGTAAGTAAAATAAAAGATATAACTAACAGTGCAATAGTAAAACTTGTAATTACAATAGACCCAATATTAATAGCTGGTTTTGTTGTAAAGATAGGATCTAAGACTATTGACACCAGCTTATATGGAAGATTAAAGCATATAGGTGCTTATTTGAAGTCGGCTTCAAATATAAGTATTTAAAATAAGATATATAATAAATAATAATTCATAACTTTAATATGTTAAATATCAGACCAGATGAAATAAGCAATGTCATACGTCAACAAATTGATAAGTATGAACAAGAAGTTCAAGTAGCTAATATAGGTACTGTTTTGCAAGTTGGAGATGGTATTTCGAGAGTATATGGCCTAGATGAAGTTATGGCTGGCGAGTTACTTGAATTTGAAGACCGAACAATTGGTATAGCTCTAAATTTAGAGAGTGATAATGTTGGAGTAGTTTTAATGGGTGATGGCAGAAATATATTAGAAGGTAGCTCTGTAAAAGCGACAGGTAAAATTGCTCAAATACCAGTCGGGGATTCTTTTTTAGGCAGAGTTGTAGATCCACTAGCGCGACCAATTGACGCAAAAGGCTTACCAAATTCTTCAGAAACAAGATTAATTGAATCTTATGCTCCAGGTATTATTGGTAGACAATCAGTTTGTGAACCCTTACAAACTGGTATCACAGCGATTGATTCAATGATTCCTATTGGAAGAGGTCAAAGAGAGCTAATTATTGGTGATAGACAAACAGGTAAAACCGCGGTAGCATTAGATACTATTATCAATCAAAAAGGTCAAGATGTTATTTGTATCTATGTCGCTATTGGTCAAAAAGCTTCATCAGTTGCTCAAGTTGTATCCACCTTACAGGAGAAAGGGGCTTTAGAATATACGATAGTTGTAGCATCTAATGCTGATGACCCAGCTACATTACAGTATATTGCTCCTTATACAGGTGCTGCATTAGCAGAATATTTCATGTATAAAGGTAAAGCAACCTTGGTAGTATATGATGATTTAACTAAACAAGCACAAGCTTATCGTCAAATGTCTTTATTACTACGTAGACCTCCTGGACGAGAAGCTTATCCAGGAGATGTATTTTATTTACATTCTCGATTATTAGAAAGGGCTGCAAAACTTAATAATAAATTGGGTGGAGGTAGTATGACAGCTTTACCTATTATTGAAACACAAGCAGGAGATGTTTCTGCTTATATTCCCACAAATGTTATATCTATTACAGACGGTCAAATTTTTCTATCTGGAGATTTATTCAATTCTGGGATTCGTCCAGCTATTAATGTTGGAATTTCTGTTTCACGTGTAGGCTCAGCTGCTCAAATTAAAGCTATGAAGCAAGTGGCAGGCAAATTGAAGTTAGAATTAGCTCAATTTGCAGAATTAGAAGCTTTTTCTCAGTTTGCTTCTGATTTAGACAAAGCAACACAGAATCAATTATCTCGTGGCCAGCGCTTGAGAGAAATTTTAAAGCAAGCGCAAAATTCTCCTATTCCTGTTGAAGAGCAAACAGCTATTATTTATACAGGAATTAATGGTTATTTAGATGATGTTGATTTACTGAAAGTTAGAGATTTTGTGAAAGCTTTAAGGCAAGATTTACGTAATTCAAAACCTGAATTTGGAGAGAGTATACGTACTACAAAAAAATTAAGTCAAGAAGCAGAAGAATTATTAAAACAATCAATTGAAGATGTTAAACAAGCTTTTTCAGTTTAGCTTTAATTAAAATTATTAGGATATTTCATAATTATAAATATATTAAAATATCCTAATTTAATTTAATAATATAAGTTTTATATTAATAAATTTATACTTGATTTATGTTATGTATATATTCATAACCATACTTTTCTAGTTTATGACCTATATCTGAATTACCTGTATATATTATATTTCCTTCATCCATTATATGTATGTAATCAGGAATAATATAATCTAATAATCTTTGATAATGTGTAATTATAAGAATTGAATTGCATTTGTTTTTAAATTGATTAATTTGTTTAGCAATAGTTTTAAGTGCATCTATATCCAGTCCTGAATCAATTTCATCCAATATTGCGAGCTTACTATTTAATAAATCCATTTGTAAAATTTCATTTTTTTTCTTCTCTCCACCAGAAAAGCCTTCATTAACATTCCTAGTTAAAAAGTTCGATTGCATGTCAATGCTCTTACTCTTTGTACTAACTAGTTCAAAAAAAGATAATGGATCTAATTCTGCATTTTGATTAGCTTTTCTATTAGAATTATATGCTAATCTTAAAAAATCTATATTATTTACGCCAGGTATTTCTACTGGATATTGAAATGCAAGAAAAATACCTTTATGAGATCTAGCTGTTGCTTCTTCATAAGTAATATTTTGTTGATTTAATAAAATTTCACCTTCTATTATATGGTATTTAGGATGTCCAGCAATTACTTTTGCTAAAGTGCTTTTACCTGAGCCATTTTTTCCCATTATTGCATGTATTTCGCCTTTATTTATCGATAAATTAATACCTTTTAAAAGCTTGTCTTTACTATTAATTGTAACCTGTAAATTTTCAATTTTTAATATATTTTGATTTTCCATTTTATATATTTAGTATTTATCCAACAGTTCCTTCTAACTTAAGGTTTAATAATTTATCTGCTTCCATAGCAAATTCCATTGGCAGCTCTTGTAATACTTCTTTACAAAATCCACTAATCATTAAACTAATAGCTTGTTCGATATTAATTCCTCGTTGTGAAAAGTAGAATATTTGTTCCTCTCCAATTCTTGAAGTTGAAGCTTCATGCTCTATTTTCGCTGAAGGATTTCTAACTTGAATATACGGAAATGTATTAGCTTGACATAATTTTCCTAGTAATAAAGAGTCACACTGAGAATAATTGCGTGCATGATTAGCTTTAGGGCCGATTTTCACTAAACCTCTATAAGTGTTAACAGAATAACCTGCAGAAATTCCTTTCGATATAATTTTACTTTTTGTATTAAGTCCAATATGTATCATTTTACTTCCAGTATCTGCTTGTTGATAGTGATTAGTTAAAGCTACAGAGGAGAATTCTCCAATGCTATTTCTACCTGTTAAGATACAGCTAGGATATTTCCAGGTAATAGCAGAACCTGTTTCTATTTGTGTCCATGAAATTTTTGCATTGTCTCCTGAGCATAACCCTCGTTTAGTTACAAAGTTATAAATTCCTCCTTCTCCTTTTGAATTTCCAGAATACCAATTTTGTACAGTTGAATATTTGATAGTAGCATTTTCAAGAGCTATTAACTCTACAACAGCGGCATGCAATTGGTTATTGCTAAATTGTGGTGCTGTACATCCTTCAAGATAACTTACATAACTATTTTTATCAGCTATAATAAGTGTTCTTTCGAATTGTCCAGCTTCTTTATTATTAATTCTAAAATATGTAGAAAGTTCTAGCGGGCAATGTATATTAGGAGGAATATAGCAGAAAGAACCATCACTAAACACAGCAGAATTTAATGCAGCAAAATAATTATCACCAATAGGAACAACGGATCCCAAATATTTTTTGACTAAGTTCGGATATTTGTGTATAGCTTCAGTAATAGAGCAAAAAATAACACCAACTTCAGCGAGCTCTTTTTGGAAAGTTGTAGCTATAGATATACTATCAAATATGGCATCAACAGCAACATTAGTTAATTTTTTTTGTTCTGTTAAAGGAATTCCTAATTTATTGAATGTATCTAATATTTCTGGATCAACTTCATCTAAATTTTGAAGACTTTTTTTATATTTAGGTACAGAATAATAAGTGATTTTATCATATTCTATTTCTTTATATTCTAATTTTGCCCATTTGGGTTTATTCATTTTTACCCATCTTTTATAAGCATTGATCCGAAAATTTTTTAGATATATGGGTTCATGCTTTTTTGCTGATATACTTTTTACGATATTTTCATTTAAACCAGGTGGTAAACTATCAGATTCAATATTAGTATAAAATCCATATTTATATGGTTGATTTATAAAATTATCTATAGTCATATTATTATTCAAGTTTTTTATATTTAGTTATTTAATATATTCATAGTTAATATGAATTTTAATTTTTACTTTATAAAATTACATAACATTTAAGTCAAATTTTATGAATTTATTCATAAATACAAGTAATGTATATCAAATTATTATTTACTTCTCTAGTATATAATACAGTAGATATTATATAAATATCACTATATATGTCTTGAATAAATTTTGATATTAAGTAAATATAAATATAATACTTAAATTTATATAATTTAGTAATTTTTTTTATCTTGATACTAAATAGCATGTATCGAATTTTCGTTGTAATACCTCCTAGAGCTTGTGAAGCAAAAGTAGAAATAAAAATAATTTTATTTATGCTATTGCTCTTATTTTGTTTCAACAATTGAAAAAAACAGAATATTATATTTTCATATGTTGTTGTTAAAAATATTGTATTAATAGTAAAAAAATAATGTATGAGAATTAAAAGGGTTCTTAATTGCAATATATATTTACTAAATATATATATAATAAAATAATAGATATATGATAATTTTATTATCCAAATATTAAATGATGATTCAATTAATATAATTATTATATAAATTAAGATAGACATTATATATAAAAATTTTTTATAGTTATTATTTATGTTTTTAAAGTATAAAAAAAACATAAAATATAAACATATGCTCACTGTAATATACTTCTCATGAGTATATGAAACAACATGCAAATATATAAATAGAAAATATATTTTATACCATGATTTTAATTTATGTAACCAAGTCTTAGGAGAGTGAATATATCGATCAAGTAAAAAATTTTGCACAAGGTTCATATAAGTTTATATTAATGGATATAAATAATGGTTGATTTTATAATTTATATTATGTAAATATATAATACTAAGGTAGATGGCGAAATTGGTATACGCATCATATTCAAAATGTGACAACTTATAGTTATGAGGGTTCAAGTCCCTTTCTACCTATATTCCAAATAATATTAAGTATATAAAATTATATGAGTTTATTAGTTTTAGGTGCAACAGGTACTTTAGGAAGACAAATTGTTAGACGAGCTTTAGATGAAGGTTTTCAAGTTAAATGTTTTGTTAGAAATTTTCGGAGAGCTGTGTTCTTAAAAGAATGGGGGGCAGAGTTAGTTTATGGAGATTTAAAATTACCAGAAACAATACCACCAACTTTATTAGGTATCACAGCAATTATAGATGCTTCTACTGCTAGAACTTCTGATTTGTATAATGCGGCCAGGATAGATCTTTATGGTAAATATATTTTGATAGAAGCTGCTAAAAAAGCTTGTATTAAAAGATATATTTTCTTTTCTATTCTTAATGCTAATAAATATTCTGAAATACCTTTAATTCAGATGAAAATAATTATAGAAGATTTTTTGATAAAATCAGGAATTGATTATACAATCTTTAATTTAGCTGGTTTTTTTCAAGGTTTAATTGCTCAATATGCTTTACCTATTTTGGATAATCAGACAGTTTGGATTGCAAATGATAACAAGTCAGTAGCTTATATGGATACTCAAGATATAGCTAAACTAACTATTCGAAGTTTATCTATGGCAAAAACTAAAAATAAAATTTTACCTTTAGTTGGTTGTAAATCTTGGAATTCAATGGAAATTATTGAGTTGTGTGAAAAGCTATCTGGTCAAAGGTCGAAGACTTCTCGAATCCCTGTCTTCATTCTAAGCTTATTTCGTCGCTTGACATATTTATTTCAATGGAGTTGGAATATATCTGATAGATTAGCTTTTACTGCAGTTTTAGCAAGTAGTGATAGTTTTAATACATCAATGGAGGAAGTTTATGGGCTGTTACAAACTCATGAAAAAGAAACAGAAAGATTAGAAGATTACTTTAAAGAATATTTTAACAAAGTTATGAAGAAACTAAAAGAAATAAATTATGGATCAATTGAACAGCATACTAACACAAGTAATTTTTAATTTTACTATAGTAAAAATTGTATTATGAATATTTTTGTTTTTACAGGCTATTTATTAAGTCAACCTAAATTAATAAAAATCAAACATCAAAATTTTTGTTATATGTTAGTTTCTTTAAACAATTTGTTCGATAATATCTCAAATATTAAAATTAAAGCATTCGCAAAAGGAAAAATAGCTAAGCAAATTTTTGATTCATATAAAGAAAAAAATAGTTTGGTTATTGAAAGTTCTATTTATATTAAAAAGATAAGTTTTTTAAACAAAAATAAAAAAAAATCCAAAATAGTTTTTGTTAAAATTCATAAAATACAAAATATAGATACTTAAATGTACAATAAACTTATTGAGTTTTTTTAGCATTTTAATTATTTTGCATAATTTTCATATACAATATTATTGACTTATTTTAAAATTTTGTAATTATTAAATAGGATATTAATTATGTTTACTTTAAAAATCTTTGTTTATACAACGGTTATTTTTTTTGTATCTCTTTTCTTTTTTGGGTTTTTATCTAATGACCCGTCTAGAAATCCAAACAGAAAAGATTTAGAATAATATGTCTGATTTTATTCATACTTTACTTATTTAGAGACTTTTATTTCAGAGATAAAAGATGTAGCTAAATACTGTTGATTTTTTTTCAATACGCAAATAGTTATTTTGAATTTGGGGTTAATTAAATAAATATACTCATGATATACTATATTGTTTTTTATAGATTCAATTTTAATACAATTATTTTTGTAAATTTTAAATCTATAATATTTAATTTCATCATTTGTAATTTTATGTAATTCTCCAAGCTGAGACTTCTCTTGTTTCAAAAATAAGTAGTATGTTTTGTCGCGATTTTTTGTATTATATAATTGATAATTATATATTATGTGGTTTTCTTTTTTGGGCATATACATATTAGATATTTGTTTGAGTTTTATTTGTTGTTTATTATAGATTACTTCTTTATTATGGATAAAATAATTAGTTCTTTGGCATATCCATTTCCCTTCTAATTTATTTAAAATATTTTCGTATGTCATACTATTATAAAATGTGATTTAACTAAAATTTGTGCCTATGTACAAAATATTGTCATATTTATTGATGGTAAAATATTCCATAAATACAATAGGTATTTGTCTAAATGGACTATATAAACTAATCCCAATACCTATTTGATAGTAGTTTTTATATATTAATTTTGATTTATATATGTCAGCTAAATATAAAATTTGATGGGATATATTTTTCGTATAACTAATTAATAAATATATTGCAATATATTTGACGGGATATATTTTATATTTCATATTAAATATATAATTAGTTTTATTAATTAATTTAGAACTATATTTATTTCTTTTATTAGCATATCGATATTTTTCATTAAATGATTCTACAGTTATTAGATTTTTTGTAGTATCAAATATCTGGGCTTTGATATTGAATTGTATAGTATTTTTGTATATATTAGGTAAGGTTAATGGTAGGTTAAATATTCTATTGTAACTCAAGATTATATAAGGATATAAGTTAATTATAGAATTCATGCATTTGATTATTTCAGTGTCATAGTAAAATAGCAAATGTACATATATTGCAGAATTTTTTGCTAGATTAAGATGTTTAAACGCAGGATATTTTAATATTAATAATAAATATAATTCTTTCAATCTTATTAATTTAGATATTTTATATAAAGACTGATGAGTATTTGTATTTACACCTGTATAAGAATAATTATAAATTGAAAGAAGTTGTTTTTCTTTATATTGTATAATTAGTTTTTGAATCACATTTATCTTATCTTCTAAATTATATTGTAATTTCAACTTTAAATTTTCAGTTTTGAGTCTTAAATTTGATATGTCTTTAATATAAAGATTAGAATTAATAATTTGTATATAATTATAATTATATGTGAATTTATGGTAAATATATGATAAGTAAGTATTTATGTAATTACTCATTTTTGTTAGAAACGATAACTTTATATTTACTTTAGGTAAAGTTTTAGAGTTAATTAGCTTGATTTGTAAATTTTTCATTAAATTCAAATTATATTTAAATTCTAATATGTAAAATTTTGTAAGCTTAAATAATGAAAGTTTATTTAGTAAGTTTCTTGAATATTTATATTGAAATGATTTAATAAAATGTGAAATATTGCTTGAGAATATTAAATTATTGTTTTCAAGTGGGTTAACATATTCTTGTGTATATACATATTTTATTTGGTTACTGTGCAAGCTATACTTGATATGTACAATTAATCCTTCTGGTAAATTACTAATATTATAAGTACAATTTTTTATTATTTTTTGTTTTTTTAAATACGATATTTTAGATTCTAATGCATATAAATTTAATATTTTATTAGGTAAAAGATCAAGATTTTTTACCATAAGATTATTGAATTGATAAAATATGTCTTTTTTTTTACTTGCTTATTTTTACATTCGATATATACGGAATGGATTTCACCTTCATTAATTGTTAAATTAATTTTGTTAATATAAGATGTGCTTTTTATATTGATACTTATCCATTTGTAACCATGTAATAAATACCAAGAATATACTTTATGAAGAATAGAATCGATTAATAAGTAATTTTTAGGTTTTCCTAATTGATATCTAAGTAGTTTTTGTAAAAACTTAGCACTTATTCTTAACTTTTTATATTCTGTAATATTTATTTGATTTATAACAGGATATATATCTATGTTAAAAATATCTTGTTTATATTTTGTATACAATATTGTATATTTATTAATAGAATTAATAAAACCAGAATTTTGTAATATATATATGAATTTTGTTAAACTTAAATTGTCGAAGTTAAAACTTTTGATTTTTACATATTGAGTTTGATTGCCATTGATGATTTTCTGTAACAATTGTCTATTACATCTATTTATATTTATTTGTATACGATTAAATTTAGTAGATTTTGATGCTTTTTGAAAGTAAACGGTAGAAACCATTGCATAATAATTTAAAGAATTCATCTTTTTAGAATTATAAGGCAATAAAGAGGAAACAATAAAAAATAAATGAAAGAAAATAAATAACATTTAGTATCTAATCCTAATTAAGTTAAAAATTATATTGACTATGTTTTTAAATTGATTTAATCATATTTGATTTTGATGGTTTATGCAATTTAATTATATATTAATTTCTTTTTGATTTATATTCTTTTCTAGTTAATCATGAAATATTGGAATTTAAAAAAGATCAACCAGTCATCTTTGGATAAAACTGGTGTTATACCTAGATCAATTAGTAAGCTTTTTGAAAAATTTAAAAAAGAATTAGATCCAAATGCAGAAGTTGAAGCTATAGAAGAATTTAAGGTAGCTAGATACCAAACTGTTGCATCAGTTAAATATCTTGTATTCTTATTTATTATGCCTATTCTTATTAATCAAATTTCTAAAAGTTTCCTTCTTGGACCTTTTATTAACTATTTATGGAATAAGGATGAGCATATTATTTTTCTTAATCAATCACAAGAAGAAAGGGCGTTTGCGGAATTGCAAAGATTTGAAGAAAAGTTACATTTTGAAGTTCTTATTGGCAAAATAGATCATCCTTCTTCAAATCTAATTAATTATAAGATGACGGAAAAAGCTTTAGAGCTTGCTGTAGATTATGCGCATGAAAGCTCTTGTGCTATTAAAAATATTCTAGCAGATTTGCTATCAATAGCTATCTTTATTTCTGTTATTATATCTAGTAAAAGACAGTTCTCTATATTGAGATCATTTTTAAATGAATTAATGTATAGCTTAAGTGATACAGCCAAGGCTTTTCTTATCATATTATTTACAGACATGTTTGTTGGTTTTCATTCGCCACATGGCTGGGAAGTGATTATAGAGATGATTTTAAGACATTTAGGTTTACCTGAAAGTAGAGATTTTATTTTTGTTTTTATTTCTACTTTTCCTGTTATTTTAGATACTATATTTAAATATTGGATTTTTAGGTATTTAAATAGAATTTCTCCATCAGCTGTTGCAACTTATCATAATATGAATGAATAAAACACTTGATTTTTTACATATTTAAGTTTAGTATTATTCTTTAGGCATCTGTGGCCGAGAGGCCGAAGGCAGCGGACTCATGTGTGACCCGTTTTTAGGTGTTAACCGATCTATAATTATTGATTTTAGGTTAGCTAACTAAAGATCAAATCTTAATAACTTAATATAAGATTTAGATAAACTATACTTTTTTTGTTGGTTCGAATCCATCTATTCTGAATCATGAATATAATTGATGAGTTAATTTATTTATATGTTAGCCTTAATTATAAATAAATAAAGCAGACTCATTGACAAGTTAATATGGTTAGGAAAACAAACCCTTGTATAAAGTACTAATTATTAAAATATATTTTAACGATGATTAAAAAAATATATATATTACCCTTAAGCTTTATTATTATGAGTTAATATGAGCATGATTCTTATCAGCGGTAGTTAGTATATAGAGAGGAACCTAAGTTAGCAAAGGATAAAAAAGTATGGAACGGAGAAACTGGTAAATATAAAATACTATAAAAGTATAGAATAAATGATTAGTTATATTTAAGGCAAATATAAAATATTTATCAGCAAGAAGTAATAGTACAGTTGTTGATCAAATAGTTAAATTATAAACTATATTCAAAACAAACTTATTACATCTATTAATTAACATAATATCTAGTTATACGAAATTTATATACAATAATGACTAGTTACATACTCGACAAAAAAACTAAATGGGAATATTTACCATGGGATCAAATAAATCAAAGGGTTGCTGTATTAAAACATAAAATATACAAAGCTTCAAAAATATGTGACAAAAATTTAATATATAAAGCACAAAATAATTTAGTGAATTCTCCTGAAGCTAAAATTATGGCAATTCAGTATGTATGTAAATCTATCAAGGATTCATATACGAACTGGAATAAAGAAAACTATATTATATTAGATATACATAAAACGAATATTTTTAGTCTTTTGTTTAATTATCACAACTCATATAAAATATATCAATCTTTTCAATCTATAATAGAAAAGATTGAACAATATATAATTTATTTATGTTTAGAGTCAGAGTGGAACGTAAAATTTCAATCTAACTTTGATACAAGTATATATAATCATATATCATGTAAACTAGAAGAAAGAAATATTCTTTATTACAATTCTATTGATAGTATGCAAAATACTTACTTAATTAATTTTAAATACTATATACCAAGTCAATATATTAATATTAAATATATAAAAAAAAAATACAAACGTTTCCATATTTTTTTTATAATATAATTAAATGGTTAAGAATACAAAACTTGAATGAACAGTGTATAACATCTTGTTATTCAACTTTTTCACAATCAAGTGAACTTATATCCTCTAATTATAGAATATATACATTAATATGTAATATATGTTTACATGGAATTGAATGGTTTAATTTTAAATTTATATCTATAGCAAGAAAAATGCATAGTATGAAAAGAAAACAAATCTTCAGTCATTATATATCTATCAAATACGGATTATGTAATTCAATTAATTTATATTATAGTAATTTTATTGAAAATTTATATATTGTATCTAGATCTATACATAGTCATATGAGCTTATATATTAATAAAAATAAAAAATATTTAAAAGATCACATTTATTATTTTTATTGGATGATGAAAAAAATATGTAAGTCATTAATTTATGATCTATACTGGAATTTAGAATTAAATAAAAATATATATAATCATTTAATATATTGCTGCAAACACTTACTATATACTAAAGATAAATCAAGAAGTTTACGTACAAATAGAAATATAAAGTTAAAAAAACTTATAAAGCAATTGTTCAATTTACTGACATTCTTTTATGAATCTTACAAAATATTAATACCTTTTATTATAGTCAAAAAGTTATATAAATTATTTTCTGATATTTTATATTTTTGGTATAAAAAAAAATATAAGAGAATCCTAAAATTTCAATTACTTAAATTACATAATTACTGGAATAATAGATTGTTTGTTAATTTTATGATCAATACTAGAATAAATTTATTGTGTACAATATTTTTACAACAAATTAATAGAGAGTAGCCGTATGAAGTGAAAATTTCAAGTACGGTTTTGTAGGAGAGGTTTTTAAAGAAATCGACTCTAATAATCCGCCATCTTATTAAGGACGTCGCTGGTTCGAATCCAGCCAGATGCAGTCTAAATTTATTTTATATAAGCGGGTAGCGGGAATCGAACCCGCATCATTAGCTTGGAAGGCTAAGGTTTTACCACTAAACTATACCCGCTAGTGACTTCATACTATCATATATTTGAGTATTATCGCTTAATTTATACCTTCGAGTACAACTCCCAAGAATTTTGCTAAAGATGCTGCTTTTTCTTCTATTTCTGATAATAACATAGGTTGTCCAACTTGTGTTAAAGGTATTTCTCTTTTATCTTTTGTTTTTAAATAAATTTCTCGCTTAGGAGTCAAGCCTTCTTGTATACAAACTTTAATAGAATAAATTTCATTTATTTGATATTCCAATTGTAAAATACGGTTTTTGCCTGGAAAACCTAAACGAAATATAGTAATTAATCCACTATCACGATTAAACTCATTATAGCCAGAACCTACATTCAATATAATAGTTAACCACAAAAATAAACTAATAAGTATAGCAGTTGTACCATAAAATGTCATAATTATACCTTGAGGTAAAAACAACAAATCAATAGATCTTGTAAAAGGTAATAATTCTATTTTAAAATAACTAGATAAACCAACTAGAAAAAAGCTTAATCCACCTATGAAAATTACGGTAGCCCAACAATAGTTACTAATTCGTCGAGATCCTAATATCTTATCTATCTTAATTTGAGGCATAGTATAAAAATATATTTTGTAAATTTAAAAGTTTAATTAAGCAGTAATTTGAGTATCAAAAGATTAACTTTTGATACATATATTTATTTTTTGTATAATTAATTTACTTATATTAATTTAATTGACTGTAGACCAAAATATAAACTTAAAGCTAATCCAGTAAATATACTTATAAATAATATATAGCTAATAAAAATGTACATAGTATTATTAAAACTCCTCTTGCAATTGATTAGTTGAGATATATAGATTTATTAATATACTTAAAGTCGCATATAATAATAAGATTATTATAGAGTATAATTTGTTATTATGAATATTAAAATAATACTAATTATTAATACGAATATACATAATTTAATATAAGTAAATCAAGTCTATAATTTATTACTTCTGGAGAACAGAATTATGTCAGATTTCATTCAATCATATAACAATGATCCCTTTGTAGGAAATTTATCAACTCCTGTGAGTACTTCAACATTTACGAAAGGTTTATTAAGTAACTTACCTGCTTATAGAAGAGGTCTTTCTCCTTTATTAAGAGGTTTAGAAATTGGCATGGCTCATGGTTATTTTTTAGTTGGTCCTTTCGATAAACTAGGTCCTTTAAGAAATACTGATGTAGCTTTGCTATCAGGTTTCTTATCTGCTGTAGGATTAATCATTATTTTAACTGTATGTTTATCAATGTATGGTAATGTTTCTTTTGATAAAAATGATTCAAAAGATATATTGCAGACTCCAGAAGGATGGGGACAATTTACAGCTGGTTTTTTGGTCGGTGCTGTAGGAGGATCAGGTTTTGCTTATTTACTTTTAGCTAATATACCTGTTTTACAAAATCTCGGATTAAGCTAAATTTTTAAGGACACATAATCATAGTTAAGTAGTGATACAAATTTTGTATTTATATTTTTTATGACAAGCGTATAAAAAGCTAGTAAAGGGACTTGAACCCATAACCTGCTGATTACAAATCAGCTGCTCTACCAATTGAGCTATACTAGCATTTTAGAGTTTTAAGATGGTAATACAAAGATTAAAGTATTACTATCTTTTTTTATTATTAAATATTAATTAACTAACTTCATTCTCATCTTGATTTTTAATCTCTAAGGAATTTGAATTGCAATCTATATAGTAATGAATTGTTTCATCAAAACATGTCGAAGACCAGCCTATAGGTGTTTCTAATGATAGATCATCTATATTCAAATTATCATTGATATTATTAATGTATTGTAGCGATTCCATAAATTTTTCTCCCATTGCTCTCTTATTAAATAACTTTATATAATATAAATATTATCATACTATACTGAAATTGTCACTACTTATAGTTGTTTTTTTTAAAAAATAGATTTATATTTTAAATTTATGTAAAGATTTTATTGCTTTTGTACATATCTTTATTTTCATCCATCTTTTTTGTTTATATGACCATATTTTTTTAGTTTGTAGATTAATATTTTGTACTTTTTTAGTTCTTATATGTGAATGTGAGATTTTATAACCATTATTCGATTTTTTATATGTTAACATGCATTTTTTTACCATATTATTACTTTTTGATCCTTAATTTTTTATAAATTGTATTTATATTAAATTTTATTATTGATTATTTGCCTTAATATGTTTATCTAAAGTACTTGCAAGAGTTGATTTAGGAATAGCCCCAATAACAGTATCAACTCTTTGACCTTCTATGAAAATCATCAATGTAGGTATGCTTCTAATCCCATATTCACTAGCTGTGCTAGGATTTTCATCTGTATTAAGTTTAACAACTTTGAGCTTGTCTTTATATTCATTAGCTATTTGATCTATTATTGGTGCAACCATACGACATGGACCACACCAAGGAGCCCAAAAATCTACTAATACTGGACAACTTGATTTTATTACTTCTTCATGAAATGAAGCATCAATAACTTGTGGTACAGACAATGTATTTATCTCCTTTATTTCTTACTTGAAAAATATTAGCATAAAAAATAGAACATTTACCAATATTAGTATTTGATGATATATATTCTTTATATTACGCATTTTTGGTATTAATAAAAATTATCATTACTATAAATAATTTTGCAATTATTTGATTCATATATAATGGTAAATTTATATATAAGGTTAATTAAGCATAATAATATTATGAAGCCAAGTTAGTATTAAATATACAGTTTGTATTCTAATGTTAACTAGTCAATTAAAAACCTAATGATACTGCCTTAAATTCAAGGAGGAATAAATGTCTCAATCTGTAGAAGAACGGACAAGAATTAAGAATGAACGTTACGAGTCTGGTGTAATCCCATATGCAAAAATGGGATATTGGGACCCTAATTATGTAGTTAAAGATACGGATGTATTGGCTTTATTTCGTGTTAGTCCACAACCAGGAGTTGATCCAGTAGAAGCTTCTGCTGCAGTTGCAGGTGAATCATCTACTGCTACTTGGACTGTTGTATGGACAGATTTATTGACAGCTTGTGACTTATATAGAGCTAAAGCTTATAAAGTAGATGCTGTTCCAAATACTACGGATCAATATTTTGCTTTTATTGCATATGACATAGATCTGTTCGAAGAAGGTTCTATTGCTAACTTAACAGCTTCAATTATTGGTAACGTGTTTGGTTTTAAAGCAGTAAAAGCTTTACGATTAGAAGATATGCGCATACCAGTTGCTTACTTGAAAACTTTCCAGGGTCCTGCTACTGGACTAGTAGTAGAGCGTGAGCGTATGGATAAATTTGGTCGTCCGTTTTTAGGTGCAACAGTAAAACCTAAACTAGGTCTTTCTGGTAAAAATTACGGTAGAGTTGTATATGAAGGCCTTAAAGGTGGTTTAGACTTTTTGAAAGATGATGAAAATATTAATTCTCAGCCTTTCATGCGTTGGAAAGAAAGATTCTTATACTCAATGGAGGGTGTTAATAGATCAATTGCAGCAAGCGGTGAGGTTAAAGGACATTATATGAATATCACAGCTGCTACAATGGAGAATATGTATGAAAGAGCTGAATTTGCTAAGCAATTAGGAACCGTCATTATTATGATCGATCTGGTAATCGGTTATACGGCAATTCAAACTATGGCTATATGGGCACGTAAAAATGATATGATTTTACATTTACATCGTGCCGGCAATTCAACTTATTCTCGTCAAAAAATTCATGGAATGAATTTTCGTGTTATTTGTAAATGGATGCGTATGTCTGGTGTAGACCATATTCATGCAGGAACTGTAGTTGGTAAACTAGAAGGTGATCCTTTAATGATCAGAGGATTCTATAACACTTTACTACTAACACATCTAAAAGTTAATTTACCTCAAGGTATATTTTTTGAACAAGATTGGGCTTCTTTACGTAAAGTTACGCCTGTTGCCTCAGGTGGTATTCACTGCGGACAAATGCATCAATTATTAGATTATTTAGGTAATGATGTTGTTCTTCAATTTGGAGGCGGTACAATAGGTCATCCGGATGGTATACAAGCTGGTGCAACAGCTAATCGTGTAGCATTAGAAGCTATGGTGTTAGCTCGTAATGAAGGCCGTGATTATGTTGCAGAAGGCCCACAAATTTTACTTGATGCTGCTAAAACATGTGGACCTTTACAAACTGCTCTAGACTTATGGAAAGATATTAGTTTTAATTATACTTCTACAGATACAGCTGATTTTGTCGAAACTCCAACAGCTAATGTATAATATCTAATCTATTCTTTATCTTGTGATCATATTTATTTTCACCATATCTAATGAAAATAAAATGTTAATTGTTTTAACAGATACAAAAATATTATAAGGAGTATTTAATAGTGAGATTAACACAAGGAACCTTCTCTTTCCTTCCAGACTTGACAGATGATCAAATTACTAAACAGATTGAATATGCTATTTTACAAAATTGGTCTGTTAGTATTGAACACACGGAAGATCCGCATCCGCGCAATAATTACTGGGAATTATGGGGGTTGCCATTATTTGATATTAAAGATGCTGCAACTGTATTATTTGAAGTAAACAGCTGCCGCAAACAGTATCCGAATTTATATATTAAACTTAATGCATTTGATAATACTAGAGGGACAGAAAGTTGTGTACTGTCATTTATTATTAATAGACCGGCTTATGAACCAGGTTTTGAATTAGTTAGAACAGAAGATGATAGTAGAAACCAAAGATATAGTTTCCGTAGTTATGCAACAGCTAAACCGGAAGGCTCTAGATATTAATTTAATTTAATAATATGAAAAGAGATTAAATGCATTAATCTCTTTTCATATTATTGCATCCAACAACTAGATAACTTATAAAGAAATAAAAATATGATTGACAATACTTTAGTAAATTTGCAGGAAGAATATAATAGAACTCAAATACAAGAAGTTTTAGATGAATTGCAACATGAATTAGTAGGTCTTCAACCAGTCAAAACAAGAATTAAAGAAATAGCTGCTTTATTATTAGTTGATAGATTAAGAAATAACCTAGGTTTAATATCTGGAAGTCCAGGACTGCATATGTCTTTTACCGGTAGTCCTGGTACAGGTAAAACGACAGTCGCTATGAAGATGGCTGATATTTTACATAGATTAGGTTATATTAGAAGAGGACATCTATTAACTGTAACTAGAGATGACCTTGTAGGTCAATATATTGGTCACACAGCCCCAAAGACAAAAGAAGTATTAAAACAAGCTATGGGAGGAGTATTATTTATTGATGAAGCATATTATCTATATAAACCAGATAATGAAAGAGATTATGGGGCAGAAGCTATAGAGATTTTGTTACAAGTTATGGAAAATCAACGAAATGATCTAGTCGTTATCTTTGCTGGTTATAAAGATAGAATGGATAAGTTTTATGAATCTAACCCAGGTTTATCATCAAGAGTAACCAATCATGTAGATTTTCCAGATTATACAGCTGAAGAATTATTAGCTATAGCTAAGCTGATGTTAGAAGAGCAACAATATCGTTTTGCACCAGAAGCAGATGAAGTTCTTTTAGAATACGCTGGAAGACGAATGAAACAGCCGCATTTTGCAAATGCTCGTAGTATACGTAATGCAATTGATAGAGCCAGAATGAGACAGGCTAATAGGATTTTTATTAGTGGAGATAAAATTTTAACTAAAAGTGACTTAGTCACAATTAAAGCAGAAGATATACTGAAAAGTCGTTTATTTACTCAATAAATAATCTTTTTATATATGTTTTCTTTTATTGACAAAGTATAATTTTTCGTATACCATTAATTTTAATAGAAATCATGGCGATATAGCCAAGTGGTAAGGCAGGGGATTGCAAATCCTTTATCCCCAGTTCAAATCTGGGTATCGCCTAGTGAATTTATATTATTATAACAGAATATATTTGGGGATGTGGTGGAATGGTAGACACAACAGACTTAAAATCTGTTGATTTTTAATAATCGTGAGGGTTCAAGTCCCTCCATCCCCAATATAACAAAAATTGAATTTACCGAGTTATAAAAATCTAGAATTATAATAATTAATTATGTGTATATGTGTAAACTGCAGACATGTTCATAATTGTGTTACTTATCAACTAATTAAAAAACAACATAATCATAGACAGAATCTTAATATTATTAAGAACTCTTTTATACCTAAAAAAACATTAATCAATATTAATATTAGTTATGTTAACCAAAATACATATTATGATTGGGATCTAATAGAATGTTTATCATTTGTTGAAATCCCTGGTCAATGGATATTTTATCGATAAAATTCATATATTCTACTAGGCTTATTTTTATAATTATGATAGTGAATACTTTTTTAATTGTGTTTTTAATATTTCTGTGTTTACCTTTGATGTTCTCACTAATGCGATTGTTCCCGTACGTGCAATTTCAATAATTCCATATTGTTGTAATAAATTTTCAAGAGCAACCATTTTACCAGGATCACCTGTGACTTCTAAAATCAAATACTCATTAGCCATATCTACAACTTTTGCTCTAAAAATGTGCGCAATTTCTAATATAGAAGATCTATTTTCTAATAAAGCATGAATTTTTATCAAAACTAATTCTCTTTCTACAGAAGGTATATCTGTAATATTTTGAACTTTTAATATATTAACTAACTTGTAAAGTTGTTTTGTTAGTTGTTCTATTGTTCTGTTATCACCATTTACTATCATAGTAATTCTAGAAACACCTTCTTTTTCAGCTGGGCCAACAGCAAGACTCTCAATATTAAAACCTCGTCTAGCAAATAACCCTGCAATTCTAGATAAAACTCCTGCTTCGTCTTCAACAAGAACAGACAAAGTATGTTTCATAAAGTATCTCCTAATGTTTAATAAGAGCTTAAATTTATTATTATTTCTAATCATCCATGTAATGTTATAATAATTTGCATATATTTCACAACATTATTTATAAACTTAAAAACGGGCAATTTAATATCTGTGTTAGAGAAATCGAAAAAAGAAAGAAAAAGAAATGAGATAGAACCCTTGATAAATACACGGATTAAGTATAATCAAGTACGTCTAATTGATGTTTCTGGATTTCAGTTAGGTATTTACTCATCTGATGAAGCTTTAAGTATGGCATTAAATGCGGGTTTAGATTTAGTACTAATTAGCGAAAAATCTAATCCACCTGTATGTCGTATAATAGATTATGGAAAGTATAAATTTACTCAGGAAAAAAAAGCCAAAGAAGCTAAGAAAAAACAGCATAATGTTACAATAAAAGAAGTAAAAATGAGATATAAAATAGATGTACACGATTATAATGTACGTATTAATCAAGCATTACGTTTTTTACAAGCTGGCGATAAAGTTAAAGCTAATGTAATATTCAGAGGTAGAGAAATTCAGCATACTAAATTAGCTATTGAATTGTTAAATAAAATGGCACAAGACTTAAGTCACATAGCAGAAATTCAACAGCCTCCTGTAAAAGATGGAAAAAACATGATTATGATTTTATCACCTAAAAAACTATAATAATGAACTTTATATTTTTTACCATACAATATATCAACATAAGATAGTTTGTATTAAATAAAACTATTTATAACAATAAGGACAAGCAAATGTCTCGCTATAGAGGACCTAAACTAAAGATCTCTAGAAGATTAGGTGATTTACCCGGATTAACTAGAAAAACATCTAAAAAACTTGCCCCAGCAGGTGAGCATGGTCAACAATCGCGTAAACCTTCAGAATATTCTTTAAGACTGGAAGAAAAGCAAAAGTTAAGATTTAATTATGGGTTGAATGAAAAACAACTTTCAAAATATATTAGAGCAGCTAAAAAAGTTCCTGGTTCAACTGGTTTAATATTGCTACAAATTTTAGAAATGAGATTAGACAATATAATATTTCGCTTAGGACTTTCACCAACTATTCCAGCTGCAAGACAACTAGTAAACCATGGTCATATTCTTATTAATAAGAAAAAAGTGTCTATATGCAGCTATCAATGTAAACCAGGGGATACTATTCAAGTACAAAATAAAAACTCATCACAAAATTTAGTAAAAAACTATCTCAGTTTTCCTACTTTAGCGAGTATACCTAATCACTTAGAATTAAATACAAAAATATTAAATGGAAAAGTAAACGCCATAGTTGAGCGTGAATGGGTTGCTTTACAAATGAATGAGCTTTTAGTTGTAGAATATTATTCAAGAAAATAATATCTAGTAATATAATTGAGTATATTAACTACTATTATTAACTAAAATTTAATTTTATATTTAACAGAAAAACAAAATTTTTTTTACCAACTTACAGGCTGCCTACTTGTTAATGACCAAAAAATTCTCTGAGTAAGTATTTTAAAACCTAAAAGCTTATTAGAGAATACTCGTTTTATTTTATTTTGATTATTAACAAATTTATAATGCTTTATAAATTGATAAGATTCTTGAGAAGGGATAAATAAAATATTTTTTTCTTGTTCCTCAATTTCATGATTATATGCATGTTTTCTAATATAATCTTCAAGATTGTATACGATCACTTTAGGCTTATTTGGTATTTTATAATCTATTTGCTTTTGCTTAAATTCATGCCAAGCTTTTAATAAAGTTGCATAATTAATAAATACAGCTTTATATTTAATAATCTTATTATTTATATTAGATTTACGATGATAAGAATAATGTAATAAGCTGAGTTTTTTCGTTTTTCTATTATATGCAAAAAAAGGTTCAATCGTATATATCGGTTGTCCCTGAAAAAAATTTTTACTATACTTTTGACATTTATGAAATTTTAAATTTCGGTAATATCTATATTGATAGAGAAGCCTTGATATCTCTTCAAGATCTGGTACTAATCTAAATTGCAAATTCTGTGAAATCATTCGAGTTACTTTATAATAAGTAGATAAATGACTTGAAAAAAGACTTAATTGCTTTCCTTTACTTAAATTAATATATTTAGTTTTTATATAATTTGCGTATTCTATAGCATCTTTTGGATGTATGAAAAATAATCCATAATAAATAGGTAGTATTTTATCATCAACTACTAACTTATCATAATACCACTTAGATATTTTATCTATCGAACTCAAATTACCTATATTTTCTTCAGAAGAATCAGCTAATATCATTTGATTCAGATTATTTATTACTGTGAATAAAGGAAGGGGTTGATTTTGTAATTGATTGACAAATATGAATTGATCTGTATTTAATGATAAGCTATTGCGATTAAATAATAAAAATATTAATTTTTTAGGTAAAGAAAAATTAAAACCTTTTTTCCAAATATAGGAAATATATTGACTATTATTTAAATTTGTTGTACCGAAATTTAATGATGTTTCAATCCTACCCGAAAGTAAAGCTCTACTAAAATCAAGCAAGAATTTTTTTTGTTCATTTTTATACATTAAAACACCTTCTAACTTTAACTGATTTATATATTTTTCTGTATATAAGCTTGGAGTAGATAAAAAGATTTTTTCTTGCCAATATTGATTAATTAATTTCCCTATGAACTGACGAGAAACTAATGATTTACTTGTTGGAGAAGTATAAGAATTATAATTAGATGAGAGTACATTTTTTGCAAATAATAAAGAAGATAAATGGTTATTAATATAATAATGCATAATTGAAATGTGAATTAGATATAGAAATTATATATTAAATTCCAAAATAAAAATGAAATTTACGTAATAATTATATAAGCATTTAATTAAAAATATAATAAAAATAATTATGGAACTGGTGGGAATTGAACCCACGTCCATAATAATACACTATATACAGCTTAACTATATAAACTTACTTTAGATAAGTCATATAGTTCAATATAATTTGAGAAAGATGTGATTTAATATCATAACAATTTATTACTTATCTTATTAATGATTTCTTGATTAAGATTAATTTAAGAGCAACCAATTTTAATATATCAAATAAATGTATAAGTTTACATTATTTGAATTCTAGTAAAAATATGTGATTATTAGATTTTCATTTCATAAAAAATGTAAACAACTTAAGCACAGACTAATTGTCTAGATAAATTTAATATGTTATTTTTAGCATTTATTATTAATACTCAAAAAGCTTATATTTATGACATGATATATAATATATTATATGTAGAAACCTTACAGTCCCTTTTTTTATTTTTTATTTAGCAGAATATATAAAGGTTGATATTTTATATTATACAACAACAAAGTAAAAATTCTTATATACTTTCACTTTAAATAAGAATTAAAAATCTTGTTTAATTATTAATTATTATCTCATCTGATATATCTATAATATAGTAATACTACTTTCATCCATTTGAAATAGGCTGTTAATTTAAATAAGCATGGAAGGAATTGAACCCTCGACTTCCAGAATCGGAATCTGACACTCTATCCCCTGAGTTACATGCTCCATTTTTTTAATTCTAATTAATCTGAAATATCTAAAGAATATACATATAAACTTTCAGGCTGCAAAATTAAAATAAATTTTACCATAAAATATAAATTATAGATACAAATCATCATACTGTAATTGAAGAGTTGATGAAATTAGCTTTGAATATAAATTTGATTTAAAAGTAAACATAAATTCGCTTTATATAATTCTTTAGATATATACTGTATATGTGATATAGACAATAAATTTGAATAATGGTGCTGGTTAATTAATTTATTAACTAAATTATAGTTACTTGCTGTGAAACAAATAGGATATTCACAAATACACGGATTTTTTTTAATTAATAAACAGATAATTTTATTATGACTTGTAACTTTAATTAAACAATAATGAGAGTCCATTCAACATATGATTACTTTTTATTTTCATTCAATGTATATTTTATAAATATACTTTAAGTTTCTAATTTAGAAATGATAACAAGATATATAAAAATCATTAAAATCAATTATAATATTTATGTTAGTTCAACTTGATAGGAGATACAAGTAATGCAAGATGCTATTACTACAATTTTAAATCGATATGATTTAACAGGAAAATATTTAGATAAAATAGCAATAGAAGAATTAAATAATTATTTTTTAACTGCTTTAAATAGAATTAAAGCTACAGAAATTATTAACTGTCAAGCTGCGAAAATAGTTAAAGAAGCTGCTACACGTTTATATGAAGAACAACCAGAACTTTTAAGACCTGGTGGTAATTCTTATACAACTAGAAGATATGCTGCTTGCTTACGAGATATTGAATACTATTTAAGGTATGCAAGTTATGCAATAGTTGCAGCAAATAATAATATTTTAAAAGAAAGGGTCTTAGATGGATTACGAGACGTATACAACTCATTGAGTGTACCTATTGCACCCACTGTAAGAAGCATTAAACTTTTACAAGAAGTTACAGAAGAGGAAATAAGATTGCAGGATATAAATGCCATCAATTGTATTATAGAACCGTTCCAATATATGATTATAAATTTGAGTGAACAGGATATATAAATTATTCTATTGATAAAAATATTGTGAACACAATCAATTAAAAAAAATATTTGATCTGTATATAAATTTGACTTTTAGACAGATCAAATATATTATCAACATATATTTTTTATGAAATAATTCATATCTAATTTTAAAAGATGTTAAAACAAAATTTCAACATTGTGATAATTCAATTAATGGCTTTATTTTTAGGTTTTTTTTGTCTACAGTTTTTTCAACAATTCCTTCACAATCGGGTGATTGGGGAATAATAGCAGGATCCATAATTGTAACTTTTAATGAAATAGTAAGTAAGCATACATATAAATATATAAAAAGTAATCATAACTTTTTGAGTCTATACATATTTAATTATATTAGAATAGGTATCATTTATGGATTATTTGTAGATGCTTTTAAATTAGGTAGTTGAAATTAACTTAATCCTATAGATTATTATTAACAAGGATTAAATTATATATAATTTAATAGCTGCCAGATAAATTAAACTATAATCTTATCCTTTAATTTACAATTGCTATTATTTGAAAAATTAGGCTTATACTTATCTTAGTGATTATCATAACAATAAGTATCATATTGATCAAATACAGGCGTTTTAGAGCTACTACAAGTACTGAAAAATACCATTAACATTTAGAATTAAAAAATTAACTATATTCTTAATCTTTTTCAATAAAATAAAAACGTAAAAAACCATATATGAGAAAAAAACTTTAAAAAATCATCTGGATTATTAAAAATGTATATAAAATATTGATTAAAATAAGATTTAAATGACTTAACAAGATATTTTATATAATCAACTTGCTGATGGTTATTAAAACCAAATACAACAAAGTGTTGAAATATTATAAATTTAAAAACATGATTTTCAAGACAATTCTAAAATATAGAAAATCAGAATCGTCTAAAATATTGAAACATTGTTTTCTTCATTTTCTAAATGATTAAAGATCTTTAACCATACTTAAAAATAAAGCTGGATCTCCAGCTTTTGGCTGTTGTTCTTGAGGTCTAAATTTTCTTACTGGTCCAGCCCAAAGTAATTGTGGCATACCTTGTTTCAACAAAAAATCCTTACCCATACGAGGAGTTTTTAAATTAAAGGGTACTTCACCTTTACTTCTTTGTGCAATTACTCTTCTTCTTTGATATGGAACTGTATTATCTCCAAAATTTTCTAGATATTCATCACTATCCAAGAGAATATCAAAAAAGCTTTTTAAACCTTTAGAAGCAACTATAATTGAAAAAGCTAGCTTTTCTCGTTGATTATAGATATCTCTTCCCAAAACTCTTTGAATACACATTTCTACAAAACGGTAATTATTATTAACATTATAGTTAAAAGTACGAAATGATTCAGATAATAATAATCCCTTGATAAAATCTTTAACTTTAATTTGGTTAAACCTTAATTGTGATTCTAAAAATGGTTGAGATGTTCTAGTTAAAATTTGATGTTCACTAAAAATTTGGCGATAAGCAGCCCAAATTATTTCATCCATTTCTATTGCTGCTGGAACATCATCTGTAGTATATATTTTAGGCTGCTCTTCACCAGGCAAGTATTCAAAACCATCTACTCTTTGATTTTGTGTAGATAATGAGTAATTTAGTAAAGGTATAGACATAAAAACCTCCTAATTGATCTTACGGACAGAATATTAACTTTAACTCATATAAAGTATGTAAACACTATATTTATAATACAATATTATACTAGAATTAATAAATGAAATGATTCTCCATGAATTTATGGCACAAAATTTTCTTAATTATAATAGCTAAAAATCAACTTACAATATGGATACTAAAAACCCATTAACTCTTGAACAAGAATTTAAGTTAACCATTTATCGTCAAAAAATCAATAAATTAAATGATAAACAAATCAAAAAACATTTGATATTAACTTTAAGACAAATGATTATAAAAGATAATATAATTAAATATTTCATTAAAAATTCTCTATCTTAACATATCTCATAAATCAAAATATTAAATAATATTAATTTGTTATACATATAGTTGTCCTAATATTTTATATTATATTCTTCATACTAATACATCAGCTGACAAAAACATAACAGCTGAAACAGCTAAGTCCTTTATATTAAAATTTAAGGAGAGCTCTATGCTTGATGCATTTTCTAGAGTTGTAATGAATTCAGACGCTAAAGCTGCTTACGTTGGTGGCAGTGATTTACAAGCTCTTAAAACTTTTATTTCAGAAGGTAACAAAAGATTAGACGCTGTTAACTCTATTGTTGGTAATGCTAGCTGTATTGTTTCAGATGCCGTATCAGGAATGATCTGTGAAAACCCAGGACTTATAGCTCCTGGTGGTAATTGCTATACTAATCGTAGAATGGCAGCTTGCTTACGTGATGGAGAAATCATCCTAAGATATGTTTCTTATGCTCTTCTTGCAGGCGATCCTTCTGTTTTAGAAGATCGCTGTTTAAATGGTTTAAAAGAAACTTATATTGCTCTTGGAGTACCTACTAATTCTTCTGTAAGAGCTGTAACTATTATGAAATCTGCAGCAGTTGCATTTATTTCTAATACAGCATCTAAAAGAACAGTTGATGTAACTAGTGGAGATTGTTCTGCATTATCTGCAGAAGTTTCTAGCTATTGTGATAAAGTATGTTCTGCTATTAGCTAAATACTACTGAGTATATAAATAAGTACGCATAACTTACCCATATCTTAATTTATAGGAGACCAATTATGAAATCAGTTATTACTACTGTAATTAGTGCAGCTGATGCTGCTGGCCGCTTTCCATCTAGTTCAGACCTTGAATCTATACAAGGTAACATTCAGCGCGCTTCTGCAAGATTAGAAGCAGCAGAAAAGCTAGCTGATAACCATGATGCAGTTGTAAAAGAAGCAGGTGATGCTTGTTTTGGTAAATACTCTTACTTAAAAAATGCAGGTGAAGCTGGAGAAAATCAAGAAAAAGTTAACAAATGTTACAGAGACTTAGATCACTACATGAGACTGGTTAACTATTCACTAGTAGTAGGTGGTACTGGTCCTCTTGATGAATGGGCTATAGCAGGAGCTCGTGAAGTATATCGCACATTAAATCTTCCAACTGCATCTTATGTTGCAGCTTTTGTCTTTACTCGTGACAGACTATGTGTTCCTAGAGATATGTCTGCACAAGCAGGAGTAGAATACACAACTGCATTAGACTATATCATTAATTCTCTATCATAAATTCGAAAATATGCTTTATTAAAGCATATTTAAACTATGATCGTATATAAAAAATTATTTTATTTAAGACAATTTTTTATATCTTAAAAAACAACCAAAATTAAAATTTTTTAATTTTGGTTGTTTTTTTGTAATAGTTTATTAACTATATATTAATTTAATATTATTCTAATTAAATTAATATATGATATATTTATGATTAATCTGAATCAACATATGAATAGGATATTAATGGAAAACAATTGTATTAATATGTCTTTCGCACTGTTTCTTATCAACTTAATGATCTATTGGACTAATATAGCGCTTAAAAGATCAAGAAAATTACACAGTTTAGGTACCATCATTACTATTAGTATTAACTTATTACTTAGTATTTCCTTAATTTTAAGATGGATATATAATGGCTATTTTCCTTTAAGCAATTTATATGAGTCATTAATTTTTCTCACATGGGGATTAAGTTTTTTACAATTAATACTGGAACGACAGAATAAAAGCCCATTTATAGGTGCTATTACTACACCAATAGGTTTATTTACTATAGGATTTGCAACCCTTTCATTACCTGAAAATATGAAACAAGCTGCTCCACTAGTACCAGCACTAAGATCTAACTGGTTAATGATGCATGTAAGTATAATGATGATAAGCTATGCAACACTAATATTAGGCTCCTTATTATCTATTCTATTTCTTGTATTATACAAAGTAAGAAATACAACAAAAACTAAAATAAACTCAAATTCAAACTATGCAACACAACAATTAAGCAGAATAACTCTTTTACAAAGTATCGATAATTTAAGTTATCGAATAATTGGACTTGGTTTTCCATTACTAACTATTGGAATTATAGCTGGGGCTGTATGGGCTAATGAAGCCTGGGGTTCTTACTGGAGTTGGGATCCTAAAGAAACTTGGGCTTTAATAACTTGGTTAGTATTTGCAGCATATCTGCACTCTAGATTAAATAAAGCATGGCAAGGTGAAAGACCTGCTATATTAGCTTCTGTTGGATTTGTAGTCGTATGGATTTGCTATTTAGGAGTTAATTTTTTAGGCCAAGGTTTACATAGTTATGGTTGGTTTTTATAAAACAAGTATATTATGTTAATTCTTGTCGAATCTTTACAGAAATATATAAGACCAACATATAATATAGAATATACTATTTACTAAAATAATATCTAATCTATAAATGAACACACAAATTTTAATGAGCATTATTCCACATACATCTTCTTGGTCTATATCAAGCGCAATTATTATGAGTATTTGTAATCTGTTATGTATAGGAATTGGAAGATATGCGATAAAAGTTAGAGGATTAGGGCCCTCTATACCAACTTTGGGATTACAAGGCTTTGGTCTTCCCGAACTACTAGCAACAACAAGCTTAGGACATATTATTGGAGCTGGTGTAATTATTGGTTTAAATAGTACAGGAATGGTGAATTAAAGATAACAAGAAAAATTAATATAATAAAATCTAAGTTAAAATCTTTTTAAGAATTATAGTACTTAGATGGTATTACGATCCTTCATAAAAGGTACCTATTTTTCGAAACTTATTATATCTTAGCTCTTTTCTACTGGATGGTGGAAGTTTTGAAAGAATCTGCAACTCAACTATTAAAGATTCTTTTAATAGATATGCTGCTTGAGAAGGATTCGCCTGAGATCCACCTATAGGTTCTTTTACTACTTTATCAATTATCCCTAAAATCTTTAAATCAGCAGAAGTTATTTTTAATGCCTCTGCTGCATCTAAAGAACGTTTACTATCTTTCCATAAAATAGCAGCACAAGCTTCCGGAGTTGCAACAGTGTATACTGCATATTCTAACATTAAGATTTTATCACCTATTCCTATACCTAAAGCACCTCCTGAACCACCTTCTCCTAAAATTGTACAAATAATAGGAACATCCAAAGAAAACATTTCTCGAAGATTAACAGCAATAGCTTCACCTTGCCCTAATTGCTCCGCATCTATACCAGCCCAAGCACCAGGCGTATCAATAAAAGTTAAAATCGGAAAATTGAATTGATTTGCATGTTGCATTAAGCGTAAAGCTTTGCGATAACCTCCTGGAGAAGCCATGCCAAAATTTCTTAATACATTATCTTTAGTATCTTTACCTCTCTGATGACCAATAAAAATAACTGTATTGTTATTTAGTTTACCTATACCTCCAACTAAAGCAGGATCATCAGTACCTCCTCTATCTCCATGTAATTCAAGCCATTCACTCATAATATAAGGTATATAATCTAAAGTCGTTGGCCTGTCTGCTTGACGTACTAAATGTAATCTTTGTAAAGGAGTCAAAGATTGAAATACATCATATTTTAAAGTAGATAGTTGCTGTTCAAAAAAAACCAACTCTTGATCTAAAGAAACTTGTCGATAATTAGATATTTTACTTAACTGTTGTATTTGGTACTCTAATTCTAATATAGGTTTTAAAAAATCTAAAGATAAAGCTTTACGAGTTGTCATAATAAATAGAATAATAAGTTAAAAATATTAATTTATATATTGTATTGATCGGTTTACAACTGATTAGAAAAAAGTTTATATAAATAATCATAAATAAAAATAGTTATACTAGACATATTATCTGTAACTTCTATAAATTCATTGGAAATATCAATAGTGTTTTGCAATAGCATTCTTGCTAATTGAAATAACATAGGGTCATCAAAACGTTGAGAAATTCTTGTTGCAGCTCTCACTAAATCATCATAGTTTAATCCTCTCTCTCCTTTTATATAGTCATAGTGACATAAGAATACAGATTTTAAACAAGATTTATTAAATACATTAAACTTTTCTGCATCTTGATTACTTATAGTCTGTAAAGGAGTTATATCAATTACTGTATCATTCAATAATCCTGTCTGAGTAGTCTCCACTAAAGAATTTTTTGGAATTAATATAGAAGATAGAGTAATATTAACTTTAATAAGTACATAATTATATTTAACCTGAATTTTATTTACATAACCTATGCTAATACCTCTCATCAAAACCTCAGATCCTTCTTTTAGACCATACCCATTATGAAATAATATAAAGAAAGAATAGCTAGGTTTTTTTTTATATTCAGACTAAAAAAAATAATAACAAAGGCAAATACAAAAACACAAAATACAATCACATTACTTAAATATTTCCATGTTCGATTTAATTTTGCTTTAATCATAAAAATCTAAACCATAGCTTGTAGAGATAAAATATCGAGTATCTTAATAAGAAAATAAATCAAAAAGTCATATAGAGGATATGATTCATATCAAAAAGTTGATGAACTATTATAGGTTTCTTAGAAGAAGTCGTAATAGAACATACTACTTCATAAATATACATAGCCATATCACTAATTATATCATAATTAGATACTGCAGAGCCAATACCTACTATAGAAGCACCATAAGAAAATGCTGCTGATAAAGAATTTATACCAGAAGCTGCAATAATAGGAATATCAACAAAACGAGAAATAGCGTAAGTCGAAGAAATTGTAGAAGAAGCATTAGTCATCGATTTCAGTAAACTGAAGTTTTTGCAATTCATATTATCTTTCGTTGAATAGCCTTCTGTCTGTATTACACACACCAATTTTTTCAAGAAGGATTGCCAGATGAATTTGTTCTGATAATAAAAATGTATGTGGTATAGTAACACATATAGGAATATTAGGCATTAAATTTCTGGTTTCTTTAGCTAAATTTAATATTTGTTGAGAGGAGAAATAAATCTTTCTATCATAAAAAATATCAAAGTTACCTATTTCTACAATATCAGCACCTTTCATAACACAATCTAACAATTCTAACGGCTCTATTGAAGAAACACACAATGGAAAGCTATTTATAGATTTAACTTTAGATATTACTTCAGGATTAGTAGCCATATCAATATAACTAGCTTGACCTAGTTCTGCTGCTTTTACTATCTTGATTATAGAATAAATAGAAAAATTATTTAATCCAGTTATAATTTTAACTGCTTTTTGATATGAAATCCTTCGCTTTAATTCTAATGGTAATAAATCTTTCATAATTAAAAAATTTACAAAATAAATCTAGTTTTTTGTAAAAATTATATAAAATAACTTGTAGACTCATTTTATAAATTAATATAATTATTTAAGATTATAAACTTTAATATGCTAAGCCCATACTGCGTGTTGTTTCAGCACCTAAATAAACTCGTACACTTAAAAAATCTGTTGGACATGCCGTTTCACAACGTTTACATCCTATACAATCCTCTGTTCTGGGAGCAGATGCAATTTGACCAGCTTTACAACCATCCCAAGGAACCATTTCTAATACATCACACGGACAAGCACGTACACACTGAGTACAACCTATACAAGTATCATAAACCTTAACATTATGTGCCATAGGGATTAACTTTACCTTAATAATTCAAAATTTAATAATTAATATTATATACAGTCAACATGTCTAACCATTTTTATTTACTATATCTATACTAAAATCTTAATTTATAGTATGCATCAATATAGATAAAAAAATCCAAAACTTCATAAAACGTCAAATGTTACAGCAATTAATCAAATATTGAAATTTTTATATGAATGCAGTCAATAAATGATTGCATGGTATGATGAACAAGAAATATCAGTCAAAGCTGTATTAGATTCTGAAGGAGGAATTATTTGCCAAAACATAGGCAAAAATTTAGACCAATTCTGTAAAATATGTTTAGCTTTTAAACTTTTAGTCTTTATTTCATAAAGCTCTATAAGATTTTTTAATTGTTTTTCTCCTTCATAAGTTTGTACTTTTTGATACTTAACAATTTGACTATTAATCTTAGATACTAAATCATTACTCTCATCTAAAAAATAAGCTAAACCACCTGTCATACCAGCACCAATATTCCTACCAGCTGACCCTAATACAATTACTATTCCACCTGTCATATATTCACAGGCATGATCACCTACTCCTTCAACTACAGACTGAGCTAGCGAATTTCTTACTGCAAATCTTTCACCAGCTTGACCACTAACAAACAAGTAACCACCTGTTGCACCGTATAAGCATGTATTGCCAATAATAACTGGCTGCATTTCATCAAGTGGCGTACTAAATTCTGGCACAACAATTATTTCACCTCCATTCATACCCTTGCCTACGTAATCGTTAGCTTCACCTATCAAACTTAAATACATACCTTTTAAGATGAAAGCGCCAAAACTTTGTCCTGCTACACCTGTGAAATCTAATTGCAAATTACCTTTAAAACTATCATTACCATATCTTTTTGCTATAAAGCCAGATATTCTAGCACCTACAGTTCTATCTGTATTTACAATATTCACCTTCTTAATTATATCTTCTTGCTTCTCAATAGCTTGTAATATTGCTGGATCACTCAATAAAGTATCATCTAATACTTGACCATTATCATGTGTTATAGTATGTGAAGAAAGACAATAGTTATAATCAGGAGAACTTAATAATGGAGCTAAACTTAAATAGTCTGTCTTGTGTAAACTACGATAATTATATTTAATTAAATTGGTATTACCTATAATATCTGATAAAGATGAATAACCCCATATAGATAAAAGCTCTCTAACTTCTTGAGCAATAAAAGTAAAAAAATTAACTAAATCAGCAGGTATACCTGGATAACGTTTACGCAAGTCTTCGCGCTGAGTTGCTACACCTACAGGACAATTATTCGTATGACATATGCGTGCCATAACACAACCAGTTGCTATCATAGCAACTGTTCCAAAACCAAATTCTTCTGCACCCATCAAAGCTGCTAACAGTATATCTCTACCTGTTCTCAAACCTCCATCTACTCGTAAAATTACTCTATCTCTCAGTTGATTATCAACCAAAGTTTTGTGAACTTCTGATAAACCTAATTCCCAAGGGCATCCTGCGTGTTTAATCGAACTTAAAGGAGATGCACCCGTTCCACCATCATGACCAGAAATTTGAATAATATCAGCATTAGCTTTTGCCACACCTGCAGCAATAGTACCAATTCCAACCTCTGATACTAATTTAACAGAAACTTTTGCTTCTGGATTAATTTGATGTAAATCAAAAATAAGCTGTGCTAAATCTTCAATAGAATAAATATCATGATGAGGAGGAGGAGAAATTAAAGTAACACCTGGTTTACAATTACGTAATTTAGCAATATAAGAACTTACTTTTTTACCTGGTAATTGTCCACCTTCTCCTGGTTTTGCTCCTTGAGCAATCTTAATTTCTAATTGCTTAGCATTCATCAGATATTCAGGCGTAACTCCAAAACGTCCAGATGCAATTTGCTTAATAGCTGAACTAGCAATATCATTAGCTTTCAAACCTTTCAAGTGAGAAAAACTGACAGAAACACCTGAAGAATCTACATCGTCAATAGTTGAAAAACGGGTATGATCTTCTCCTCCTTCACCTGAATTAGACTTTCCTCCCAGTCTATTCATAGCTATAGCCAAAGTTTCATGTGTTTCACGAGATAATGCTCCTAAAGACATTCCTCCAGTACAAAATCTTTTCATAATAGACTCAATTGGTTCTACTTCATCAAGTAATATAGACTGTTTATCGCTTGTAAAATCTAACAAATCACGTAAATTAGTAGGTGGACGATCTTGTAATAAATTTTTATACTTATTATAAAGATCAAAGTCTTGATTACGAACAGCCTTATGTAACGTCTTAGACATTTCTGGATTATTTACATGATATTCAGCACTTGGCCTATATTGTACATATCCCAGATTAGGCAACTTTTTAGCTATCTGTAAATTTATTATATTATTATAAGAATTAATTGTACCTATAGCTAATTCATTTAAAGTAATACCATCTAAAGATGATGTTGTCCCTTTAAAAGCTAAATTAACTACATCTTTACCTAAACCTAGTATCTCGAATATTTGGGCTCCATGATAACTAGATAATAAAGAAATACCCATTTTAGATAAAATTTTCAATAAACCTGTTTGTATAGCACAACGATAATTATCTTGTGCTTTTGTCAATGTAACTTTACGTAATTTATTACTAGACATTAATTTTTGAGTTCTTGGGTTATGCCACCATTGTCTAACAGTTAAAAATGCCATATATGGACATACAGCGCTGGCTCCATAACCTATTAAACAAGCAAAATGATGAGTACTCCAACATTGAGCAGTCTCAATAATTATAGAGACCTTATGTCTTAGATTTTGAGATATTAAATAGTGATGAACAGCACCAACTATTAATAATGGTGGTAAAAATGCTTTTGTTTCATCTATTACATCTACACGATCACTTAATATAATAATTTCAGAACCTTGATGTATAAATTTAACTGTTTGCTTACAAATCTCTGTAATTTTGTTCACAAAATTGATATTATTAGAATCTTGTATAAAAAATGTATTAATAATAGAAACATTTAAACCATGCTGGCATAATCCTTGAATCTCAATTTCATTTAGAATAGGAGAATGTAACTTTATAGACCTCGCCATATAATCATTCGGTTTTAAAAAATTGCCTTTAGCTCCTAAATAAGTTGTTAATGACATCACTAAACTTTCTCTTAAAGGATCAATAGCTGGATTAGTTACCTGAGCAAAACGTTGTTTAAAAAAATCGTATAACAAATGAGGCTTTTCTGATAGTATAGCTAAAGGAATATCATCACCCATACAAAAAGTTGGCTCTTTAGCTGAACTAGCCATATGTTCTATGACTAATTCTACATCTTCATTCGTATAACCAAATGCTGTATGCAAACGCATCATTTTAAAAGAATCAAGAAGAGAATCTTCAATATAATTTTCTGGTTGCAAATATTTTTGGTATGTATCAAGCCATTTTTTATAAGGAAACTTATTAGCAACTGATTGTTTAACAGTCCAATTATCTAAAATTAAATTATTAACCATATCAACACATATCATTTGCCCTGGACCTAACCTACCTTTTTGAGTAACTTCACCTAAGTTTTTATCTAAAACACCAATCTCAGAAGATAAACTAATAAACCCATTTTTAGTAATTACATAACGAGCAGGACGTAATCCATTTCTATCTAAAGTTGCACCAACAACTTTACCATCACTGAAAACTACCAAGGCAGGTCCATCCCACGGTTCTTGAAGACTATTATGATACTCATAAAAATTTACAATTTCTGGAAAATTCTCTAAAGCTGGTTGATTTTTATAAGCTTCTGGAATTAAAATCATCAAAGATTCTTGAGGACTCTTACCTGATTGTATTAATAACTCTAATACGGCATCTAAATTTGCGGAATCACTATTATCAAAATTAGTTATAGGTTTTAAGGCATCAAAATCTTCTGAAATATAACTTTGCTCAAATAAAGACTCTTTTGATTTCATCCAATTCAGATTACCTAACAAAGTATTAATTTCTCCATTATGTGCCATAAATCTCATTGGCTGAGCTAAAGGCCATTTAGGCATAGTATTCGTACTAAACCTTCTGTGATATATTGCAAAGTTACTCTCATACTGCATATTACATAAATCAAGATAGTATTTAGATAAAACTTGTGATTGAACCATTCCTTTATAAATAATAATCCTAGAAGAAAAAGAACAAAAATAAAATTGTTTATTAAGATTTAAGTGAGATTGAGAAACTAATTTTTCTATTTTTTTTCTTGTAATAAATAAAGATTTTTCCAATGCATCACCAAATAAATTTTTAGAATGTACAAAAAATTGCATTACTAAAGGTTCATTGACTTTAGCTTGAATACCTAAAACGCTATCATCTACAGGAACGATACGCCAATTTAAAAAATCAAAACCATTTAAACCTATAATCCACTCTATTATATTCTGAATAGACACCATCTTATCTTGTGGCATAAATAACATGGCAACACCAATTTGGCTATTTTTATGATCTGGCAAATAACCTGATAACATTTTCCATGGAATTTGAGTCATAATTCCGGCTCCATCTCCAGAAACTCTATCAGCACTACAACCACCTCTATGCTCCATACAATAGAGTGAATTTAAAGCTTGTCTAACTATACCATGAGATGGCACATTTTCAATACGAGTGATAAAACCCACACCACAGGCATCCCTTTCAGAAAACATAAAAGGATATTTATATAAGTTATTTAATTGATAGTTATAATATTTTGATGCTTGCATATGTAATTCTTATTTTTTGTTTTACTTTAAGATTATATATATTGTTCATATATTATTAAGACTGCATTGAATTTTTAAAAATTTACAGATATAAACTATATAAACTTTTATAACAATACAGTAAAAATAAAAAATCTGTCTTCTATTTGATTAGAAATAAAATATGACTATTGCTATAGTATTACATATATTAAAATAAAAGATGCATATTTAAAAATTAATCCTAATCTCTAATTCATTTATGAATAATAAGTATAATATTAATTAATTAATTTTTGTTTAAAAAAATAAAATACAAATATGTATAATCAACTAAAATCAAATGAAATTATATATAAAACAGAAGAGTTATTAAATATTTCTGATAATCGATATAAAATAACTATTCAAATAGCAAACCGTGCTAAAAGAAAAAAATATGAAGACCTTGATATTATAGATGATCCAACAATTAAACCTATTATTCGTTCTATACTAGAAATGGTGGATGAAATAAAACAGCCGGAAATTATAGGCGATTAAATTCTTTGATTCTTACAGAAGACTTTATTTGTAATATTTTGTAAAAGAAAAATCAATATATATTAGTATAATAATTTAATAAGTACTGATCAACATAAATTGAAATTCAGATATTATTATCCATATAAATCTTAGATTAGTTCTTTATTATTAAATTATTAGAAATATTTTTAGTTCAAGGAGAATATAAATATGTTAGACGCATTTGCTAAAGTTGTAGCTCAAGCTGACGCTAGAGGAGAATTCTTAAGCAATACCCAATTAGATGCTCTAGCAAACATGGTTTCCGAAGGAAATAAAAGACTTGATGTTATTAATAAAATCAACTCAAATGCCTCTGCTATAGTTACAAATTCTGCACGTGCTTTATTTGCTGAGCAACCACAATTGGTACAGCCTGGCGGTAATGCATATACTAGTCGCAGAATGGCAGCTTGCTTAAGAGATATGGAAATTGTGTTGAGATATGTAAGTTATGCTATGATTGCTGGTGATTCAAGTGTATTAGACGATAGATGCTTGAATGGTCTACGAGAAACATATCAAGCTTTAGGAACTCCTGGGACATCTGTTGCTGTAGCTATACAAAAAATGAAAGAAGCATCAGTAAGCTTAGTAAATGACTCAAGCGGAATATCTATAGGAGATTGTAGCTCTTTAATAGCTGAATTAGGAGTATACTTCGATAGAGCAGCTGTTGCAGTAGTATAAAATTGTATAATCATAAATAAACTCCACAAATAAACTTAGAATCGTTAAATAAAATAAGGAAATTAAAATCATGAAAACACCTATAACAGAAGCGATAGCATCAGCAGATAGTCAAGGTAGATTCTTAAGTAATGGTGAACTACAATCAATTAATGGACGCTACCAAAGAGCATCATCTAGCCTAGAAGCAGCAAAATCATTGACAAGTAATGCTCAAAGATTAATTACAGGAGCTGCTCAATCTGTGTATACAAAATTTCCATTCACTACTCAGATGCCAGGCCCAACTTATGCATCTAGTGCAATAGGAAAAGCAAAGTGCTCACGTGATATAGGTTATTACTTAAGAATGACAACTTACTGCTTGGTTGTAGGAGCAACTGGACCTATGGATGAATATCTAATCGCAGGACTTGAAGAAATTAATCGCAGTTTTGAGTTATCACCAAGCTGGTATATAGAAGCATTACAATACATAAAAAATAGTCATGGTCTTTCAGGACAAGCTGCTAATGAAGCAAATACATATTTAGATTATGCTATTAATGCATTAAGTTAAATATATTTATACTTTAATAAAAATTACTATTAAAAATACAAAAATATGCATATATAATTATGTATGCATATTGTTTTATGTAGGATCTAGTTTTTTATATCAAAATAAAATACTAAAAACAATATACTTTATAGCTAATAATATTTATATTCTTTATAATATAGATCTAAATTTACTTAATAAATATAATTAAGATATTTTTGTTTTCAAAAACAAATATTTCTATAAATATTCATTCTTATTTATAATATGAAACCTATTATTTTAACTATTCTTGATGGTTGGGGATATTCAGAAAAGACAGATGGAAATGCAATTCAAATAGCAAAAACACCTACAATAGACAAATTATGGACAAACTATTCACATACTTTATTAAATGCTTCAGGACAAGATGTAGGATTACCTGAAGGCCAGATGGGAAATTCAGAAGTAGGACATACAACTATTGGAGCTGGAAGAATAATTAACCAAGATTTAGTTCGTATTGGCAAATCTATTAAAGATATGTCATTCTTTGATAATAAGATTATCAACAATGCTTGTCAAAAAATCAAAAGTCAAAATACAAAACTACACTTAATTGGGCTTTGCTCTAATGGAGGTGTACATTCTCATATTGATCATTTATTTGCATTACTTGATATAATACAACAATATAATATCAAAACTTGCATACACGCTATTACAGATGGTCGAGATACTTCACCATATAAATCGAAAACATTTATTCAAGAAATTTACAATTATATTAAAGAATTAGAAAGCATCAACATTTGTACAGTTAGTGGAAGATATTACACTATGGATCGAGACTGCCGTTGGTCAAGGACAGAAAAAAGTTATAAAATGCTACTAAGCAATGAATTAGAATCTACAAGAGATCCTATATCAACAATCAATAAATATTATAAACAAAATATATCAGATGAATTCATACCTCCTACTCGACTACATGAAGGAAATATTGAAAATAATGACGGTATTATATTTTTCAATTTCCGACCAGATAGAATGAGACAACTATTGCATGCATTTACTAAATCTACGTTTAAAGGGTTTAATACGAAAAAATTCACGAACTTAGCAATTACTACATTTACACGGTATGACTCTAGTTTAAATATAGAAGTTGCATTTCCTTCAACAAAAAATATAAACTTTATTGGACAAATTGTTTCTAATTATGGTTTAAAACAATTAAGATTAGCTGAAACAGAAAAATATGCACATGTTACTTATTTTTTTAATGGGGGTGTTGAAGAGCCTTTTCCCGGTGAAGATAGACAACTAATACCTAGTCCAAAAGTTGAAACTTATGATTTATCTCCTGAAATGTCAGCTGAAGAATTAACGATAAGCGCAATTAATGCAATCAATAAAAATATATATACATTAATCGTTATAAATTATGCGAATCCAGATATGGTAGGACACACAGGTAACTTAGAAGCTACTATACAAGCTATTCACAAAATTGATGAATGTATAAATAAAATTTGGATTACATCTCAAAATATGAATAACATACTTATAATAACAGCAGATCATGGTAATGCAGATTACATGCTAGATGAGTTTAATCAACCGTGTACATCTCATAGTACAAACCCTGTTCCATTTATCTTAGTAGAATCGTCTAATATTTACAAAAAAAAATTAAGAGAAAATGGTAATTTAGCAGATATTGCACCAACTATTCTAGACTTATTAAAGATAAATATTCCATCTGAAATGAATGGTCAATCTTTATTAAAAACTAAAACAGTAATCAAACATAATTAATTTTTTATAATCGTAAAAGAAAACAATTAAATATGAACATATCTAATTCGTTTAATTATATTATTAATCTGCCACTGCACAACTTACAATTATTTAATCAACAGACTTATGATTTAATTCCTCCTGAATGGAAGTGTCTACTGATGAGTGACGGATCATTTACTCAAAATTTAAACTCATTAACCGGACAACAAATCATAACTCGTCCAAAATGTATAAAATACGAATATATAACAAATACAACAAAAATAAGAGAAGTATATTTACAAGACACTGCAAAAAGACATCTTGCATTTGCTCGATCTAACTGGATATTACAAATAAATAACACAATATATAAAAGTTTAAGTAATAACGAACCTATAGGAAAATCATTAATAAAAAAACAAGTAGATATATATAAAGATATACATGAAATATATTATGTATACTCTATATATTTAGAGCATATATTTAACAGCACAAAACCTGTTTGGGGCAGAAAATATACTATATATCATGAGTGTCAACCTGTCACAACCATACAAGAATTTTTTTCTCCTCACATAATATCCTTTTTCTAATTTTAATTATTAATATGCTAAATTTTTTTAAAAAAAATAAGTTAAATAAATTCCAAAGTACAATTAACGAAATTCATAAAATAGGAAATATATTACAAAATTACTCAAATATAGAACTAAAAGAACAAACAAATAAGCTGAAAAAACAATTAAATCAAAATAATGATTTAACACAAATATTACCAGAATCTATTGCAACAGCAAAAGAAGCCATAAAAAGATCTACAGGGATGACTTTATTTGATGTCCAATTAATAGGTAGTATTGTATTACATCAAGGAAAAATAGCAGAAATGAAAACAGGAGAAGGGAAAACTATTGTTGCTATTACTACAGCATACCTGAATACTTTAACTAACCAAGGTGTACATATTATTACAGTTAATGATTATCTAGCTAAACGGGATTCAGAACTAGCTCAAAAAATTTGTTCATATGTAGATCTAACAGTTGGATTAATAAAACAATCAATGAGTTATGAAGAGAAAAAACAAGCATATAACTGTGATATTACATATATTACAAATAGCGAACTAGGATTTGATTATCTCAGAGATAATATGGCTATAGATTTAAATCAAATAGTTCAAAGAGGTTTTAATTTTGCAATTATTGATGAAGTAGACTCTATCTTAATTGATGAAGCAAGAACACCTCTTATTATATCTGGTCCTTTTGACATAGCAATAAATAAATATAAACGATGTACTTTGATAGCCAATCAACTATATAAAATCTTAGACTATCAAATAGATGAAAAAACAAAAAATATCTTTTTAACAGAAGAAGGCATTAGCAAATGTGAAAATATATTGAATATTGATAATCTATATAATATAAATAACTCTTGGATACAATACTTATTAAATTCTTTAAAAGCTAAGGAGCTATTTCTAAAAAATCAACATTATATTATTAAAAATAACGAAATTATTATTGTTGATGAATTTACAGGAAGAATTATGCAAGGTAGGAGATGGAGTGATGGATTACATCAAGCTATCGAGTCCAAAGAAAATATTCCAATTCAACAAGAGAATAGAACTCTCGCATCAATTACATATCAAAATCTATTTCTGTTATATAAAAAATTATCTGGGATGACTGGCACAGCAAAAACAGAAGAAACAGAATTAGATAAGATATACAATCTTGAAGTACTAGAAGTGCCTACAAATAAACCATGCATAAGACAAGACTTACCAGACTTAGTTTATAAAACAGAATATAAAAAATGGCAATCCATAGCAAACGAGTGTGCTGATATGTATCATATAGGTAGACCAACACTTATTGGAACAACTAATGTAGAAAAATCTGAGTTACTGGCCCAAATATTAAAAACACTAAAAGTACCTTTTAATTTACTCAATGCAAAACCAGAAAACGTTTCAAGAGAAGCAGAAATTATTACACAAGCAGGAAGAAAAAAAACGATAACCATATCGACGAATATGGCAGGTAGGGGTACAGATATTATATTAGGTGGAAATCCAGAAGCCTTATCAAGACTTACATTAAATCATTATTTACAATATAAGCTAGGGTTAAAAGAAAAATATAAATATCCAATAGACAAAATAGAAACTCCTATAAATACTATCATCAATAATCTTATATTAAATATAAAAGAATTGGATATTTATAAAGAACATAACATAAATTTAATAAAAATTAAAAATTATATCGAACAAATAATTAATGGTCAACAGGTAAAATATAGTGAAGAAGACAAATTACAAGAAGTTTATTTAAATATATTAAATGAATATAGAAATATCTGTTATCAAGAAAGACAAGAAATTTTACAGCTAGGAGGACTTTATGTAATAGGAACAGAAAGACATGAATCGAGAAGAATAGATAATCAACTAAGAGGTAGAGCTGGAAGACAAGGGGATATAGGTGCTTCGCGTTTTTTTCTAAGCTTACAAGATAATTTGCTCAGAATTTTTGGTGGAGATAAAATATCTCAGCTGATGGAAAACTTAAATATTGATGAAGATACTCCTATAGAATCTATTATCTTAAGCAAGAGCCTAGATTCTGCGCAAAAAAAAGTAGAATCTTATTTTTACGATACAAGGAAGCAATTATTTCAATACGATGAAGTAATCAACAATCAAAGACAAGCAATATACTCAGAAAGAAAAAGGATATTAAAATCTAATTTTACTAGAGACTGTATAATAGAATATGCTGAAAGTACTATAGATGAAATATTAATAGCATTCTACCAAGAAGATAATATAAAAAACAAAAATAATATTATAAAAAAGATGTACCAATTACTAAATTTAACTGAAAATTTTAACTTAAATATTTGGAACAATATGAGTTATAAACAAACCAAAGAATTTTTATATGAACAATTAAGGATTAGTTATGATCTTAGAGAAAGTTATTTAGAGCAATTAAGACCGGGATTAAGCAGAAAACTCGAAAAATATTATTTATTACAACAAATTGATAAGGCATGGCAAGATCATTTAGATAAAATGAATATATTAAGAGAATCCATTGGATGGAGGAGCTATGGTCAACAAGATCCTTTAATAGAATATAAGAATGAAGCATTTTCATTATTCATTAATATGGTTACATATATAAGACAGACTGTTACATACTTAACCATGCGCTCACGTTTAATTATCAATACCAATAATTAAAATACTTGACATAAATCATAAAATTTATTAATGTATGGTAATATAAAATCAAAATAATAGATCAGAAATTATGTAGATATAGCTTAAGTTAATAATTAAATTAATAATGCCCCCATCGTCTAGAGGCCTAGGACATCTCCCTTTCACGGAGGTAACGGGGATTCGAATTCCCCTGGGGGTACTTTTTATACTAAAAAAAAGATGCAACTAATAGATTAAAATAAATTATTTTTTTTACTTTCTGTATTAATAGAAAACTTTAATTCTTGACAGAATTTTCCTAAAGAATATAATATATCTTCTGATAGTTTATCATCCATCTGGTTAATCATAGCACTACCAACAACTATACCATCTATATTCCAATTTACAATTTGAGCTACTTGCTTAGGATGACTAATACCAAAACCCAATATAATTAATTTGTTTGTTTTACTCTTAATATCATCAGCTAAATACTTAATTGTTAAATTAATATTATCTCTAACACCAGTAACACCAAAGTTACTAACTAAATAAATACATCCTGGTGATTTAGATAATATTAATTGAATTCTAGACTCAGAGCTAGTTGGAGAAATAAATAGTATTAACTCTATACTATACAAATCACATAATTCTATGATGTAATCTACTTCTTCTAATGGTAAATCTGGAATAATTAATCCTTGTGCACCAGCTTGAGAAATTTCGCTAATAAATTTATCAACTCCTCTGACTAAAACAGGATTATAATAAGTGAATATAATTATAGGTGCATTCAAATCAGGTACGACTCTTTTTAAGATATCTAATACTTGTTCTATATAAACTCCTTGCTTTAAAGCAATATGAGAAGCTTGTTGAATAACAGGACCATCTGCTAAAGCATCAGAATAAGGTATGCCTAATTCGATTACATCTGCTCCCTTTTTATCCAAAACTTTTAACGCTTGTATACATATATTAATATTGGGATAACCTGCTGTAATAAATGGAACTAAAGCACAAGAAGAATTTTTTGTACGTAAAAAATCTGTAATTACATTCATATTTTAATTTAGAAAAATAAAAAATTAAAGTTGTAAAAATTGGGTCGCCCGGGATTCGAACCCGGAACTAATCGGTTAAAAGCCGAGTACTCTACCATTGAGTTAGCAACCCTCAATAACTATATATCAAATAAATAACATAGTCTTTCTATAATATCAAGTTTTTATAATCAATTATATAATTTTAAGAAAAAATGGTACTTTAATGACAAAGACTTACCTGCATGATAAATTTTTAAGTATCATACTAAAATATAATAATTTAAGCAAACCTCTTTCAATATTACTTGCTGTGTCTGGTGGAAAAGATTCTTTATGCTTAATCAAATTAATCGAAGATTTTAACAATATTTATAATTACTTTGATACTATACAATATATTTATATTGATCACCAATGGAGGAATGATTCAAAACAAAATATTCAACATTTACTTAATTATATAGATATAACCAATAATCAAATATATATTTATCAAATAAGTAAAGTACATATGTCTGAATCAACTATAAGAAAAATAAGATATCAAATCATACTTAAACATGCTACAAAATATAAAATAAGATTTATCTTTACAGGACATAATCAAACAGATCAATTAGAAACATTTTTATTGAATTTAATCAGAGGGACAGGGGTAGAGGGATTAAGCAGCTTACCATTTATAAGACACATAAAGAATTATATACAAATAATCAGGCCTCTAATTAACATAAGAACAGGAGATATATCATGGTTTTGTCACAAATTCAATCTACCTGTATGGTCTGACAAAACAAATTATTATTACTCAAATTACAGAAATCGCATAAGGTATGAATTATTACCATATTTAAAAGAATATTTTAGTCCTAAAATAGAATATAATATTATTAATTTCCTAAAATTATCATCTATAGAAAATGAATATATTAAACAGAATGCTATAAAACTATATATTTCTAGTCGACATTCATACTATTTGGCTATTCATTATAAAACTATAAAAGATCAACATCTAGCTTTGCAAAAAAGGGTACTTAATATATTTTTTTACTATAATTTTAATAAATTTTTAAATGGTAATATTATAAATCAATTGACACAATATTTACATAGAAAAAACGAAATAGAGGTAAGCATTATCTGGGAAGATTTAAAAATTCGTATATATAGATACTGGATCTACATTCAATAATTTCTTCACAATATGTATTAATAGAAACAATTGAGTAAATCAATTAATATGCTTATAATCCTTGTAAATAACTTTAATAATATTTACTTATTAAACAATGTCATGCTGTCAAGGAATAGTATAATAAATATTAAGATATCAAATATATATATAAATTTAAAGGATCATCAAATTATGATTAACTGGCAAGTTATAGGTCAACTAACTTCACTAGCTATTATTGTATTCGTAGGGCCAGCTGTAATTGTTTTACTATCATTACGCAAAGGTAATTTATAAGATTATCTTTAAGGCAAAAAATTCTAAAATAATATGCAGACAAATTGTCAACTTAGTCTGCATGCACACTTAAGTGCCTTGATCTAATTTAAATAATCTAACAAAATATTATTATCAATTTTTTGATTATTTCCAGCAAATTCACTATCTGGAGACAAAAATAACATACAATGACATTCTTTTCTTTCTCTCATAGGTACACATGGACAATTCCAATATGAATTTAAAACCTCCCTATCTTTATCTTCATAATGACGACAAGGACAAAGTGGAGAGCCATAAGAATCTTTGTGCCTAGCTAAACCTTCTATAACTACAGCTGTCACACTAACATCAGAACAAAAAAATGTACCTGTTCTTTTAGCATACGCTTCTGAAAATTTACGCATAGCTTCCAGACTCTTAGGCAAAGATGTAATATCCATTTTTCTTATAGATCAAATTTATATATAGGTAATAATTTATAATTCTTTACTATATTATAACAAACTATCATAATTATATTGTGATCTATATATTAAAGATATTAACAAAAAAGAAATATTAAATTTTGCAATATTTGAATTATAAAACAAAATAAAAACAGTATTATTAGATATAATACAATAATAATTAAAGATTAAATATATATTAATATATAAATTTAATAAATAAATATTGTTGTTGATAAGTAATTAAAATAATTTATAATTTCATTATCGTGACATTTATATGACAGCATCTTACTTACCATCTATATTAGTACCTTTAGTAGGAGTTATCTTTCCTGGCATAAGCATGGCTTTATTGTTTCTGTATATTGAAGAAGAAAACATATCTTAAATATCTAATCAAGCTTAAGTATAAAATTTATAGGCCACCTTTAAATTTGAATATAAAGGTGGCTTAACTATATTGGTAATTACAAAATCCTAAAATCAATAGATGAATTCTATATATTTAAAGCTACAAGGAAGAACCAATACCAGAATAAGAACCATAAATAAAAAGTCCTAAAACTGTAATTACTGCAATACCACCGACTGTAGCAACTAACCATAAAGGAACCCTGCCTGTACCTGCCATTTTTTCTATCCCTAATTATAATAAAAATTAACTATACAAATATATTGATCAATTAAAAAAGTAACTTGAAAATAGTACTGCAAGAACAAAAATCAATAATAATCCCCAAAAGAGAGAGGTACGATTTAATTCTACAGGTTCTTTATTTGGATTAGGACCACTCATATTGTATCTCCTACTTTTATCTTTGAATAAATTGCATAGATGTAATAGCACCTAAAAAAAAGACTGTTGGTATAGCTATTCCATGTATAGCTAACCATCTAAAAGTAAAAATTGGATACGATATTGGTTGATTTGAATTCCCTCGTGTCATATATATTATATTAATTCCTTATATTTCAATTAAATACCTTTAGTTAAATCTTCTAATTCTTGCTTAGCACTAAAACGATCATTAACTAATGGAACTTGCTGACGGTCTTGAGTAAAATACTCATTAGGTCTTGGAGTACCAAAAACATCATATGCTAAACCAGTACTAACAAACAACCAACCAGCAACAAATAATGATGGTATAGTTATGCTATGAATAACCCAATAACGTATACTAGTAATAATATCAGAAAAAGGACGTTCTCCAGTTGATCCTCCTGACACAATAAATACCTCCTATAAATAAGAATACGACAACTAGAATAATATACAATAGACGCTAGTAATATCAATATATGAATTAATAATATAAGTAAATATCATATAATGTTATAATTTACTAGTGCAAATTAAATTAAAAAGAAAATGATAGTAAAAATCATACATTTACTATCTAATTTTCTAATAAATTTTATATTTTCATCATTATAAATATATATATATTATACTAGTTCAACAAATAAATCCAAACAAAAGATGAAATATTCCTTCAATAAAATTAGTATATATTTTCTAGTGCAGGCATTTTAAATTAAACCAGATACTAGTACCAACATTCAACTGACTTTGAACAATTACGTCAATATTATATTTGCTTAGTATATTTTTAACTATAGACAAACCTAAACCAGTTCCTTCCAAAGTATGAACATTATTTTCCACCCTTACAAATCGATCAAAAATAGCTTTTTGATCTTCCTCAGCAATACCAATTCCTTCATCAATAATTTCAAACCTAATCAAATTTTGAATATCTATATCTAATGAAATACTACGAGGATATATTAACTTGTAAACTCTTAAAACAATTTTGCTATTACAGGGAGAAAATTTCAAAGCATTATTGAATAAATTAGATATAACTTGTAATATAGAACTCTCATGTGCTAAAACATAGTTAATATTTTTTTCTAATTCAATTATTAATTGAATATTATTTTTATTTGCTACAATTTGAGAAGTTTTAACAACATTATATAAAGTTTGTGCCAAATCTATATAATCTAATTTATAATCGTACTCAGATTGTAAAACAGATAAATCTAAAATATCATTAACCAATGAAGATAAACGCTTAGTCTCGTTATTAGCAATAGTTAAAAAATCAATTTTTTCTTTTTCATCCAATGTACCATTATAATCAATTAAAGTCTCAAGGAATGAACCTATATTACATAAAGGTGTCCTTAGTTCATGAGATATATTACCTATAAACTGATTTTTAGCTTCATTTAATTTCGCTTCCTTACTTATATCTTGTATTATTATAACAACACCCGTTAAAACTTTTAATATTCGGTCCAATAAAGTTGTTAACAAAAAACGGCAAATTCTTCTTGAACTATAATCCAAATTAATATAAACTTCTTCTGTTTGTGATTTATTTGTACTTATATAACTTGATTCAACTAATTTATTTAATATTGGTAGAAGCGCTTCACTAACGTGAATAGGCAAATAATTACAAATAGATACACCAGTTAAATCAATATTAAACAAATTAAAAATATCTTGTGCTGTTTTATTAACAAATAATATTCTAAGTTCAGCATCAACTAAAATAGTACCATCCGCTATTATAGATACAATTGTCTCTAATTTATTTTTTTCAGATATAATTTTATCTACATTTTTCTTTTCATAAGACTGTAGCTTTTCAGCCATTTCATTAAAACTCACAAACAAAATAGCTAACGTACCATTAGGAGGTAAACTCAATCTTTGATGAAAGTTACCTGAAGCAATATTTTGAATCCCTAGCAATAGATGTTTTTGAGGAACTGCAATTGCTAATGTATTAAATGTAACCGCTATAAATAACATCAACCAAACTAATACAAAAACAAAAATACTTAAATCTCTTATTAGTCTAGATGGAGCAAGTCTTGTATTTAAATCTATACCCAAATCTAAACTACCTAAAGTATGCCCTGATTTGGTTAAAGGAATAAGAATATCAATAATATCATGATTTAATAATTTACTAGAATTAATTAGAGGTATATTAAACAAAAACTCTTTATTTTCTAACTGTAATAAACTTTGATGCAATTGTAATGTATTTTGAATTTTTGTATTATATATAGGTAACCCTAACAATAAATCACCATATTGATCAAAAAACAAAATATATCTAATACTAGCTGTACTTAAATAAACTTTTTCAAGAAAAAAAGCTATATCTTTTTGATGATTAATATCAGTTGAATCTATAATATTAGAAGCTAACAACAAGCCTAAATCTTTACAAAAACGCCTTCCTGCAACCATTGAATCCTCTTGAAAGATAGTTAAAGACCAAAAAGTTAAACTACTCACAATAACAGATATCATCAAGGTAACAAGAACTATAAAACGATTGAAATTAATATCTAAATCAAATTTAGAAAATATTTGAAATATTTTACTATACATATGCTGAACTGATAAATAGTATGCACTAATGATTCTATAAAGCCTTGATTGAACTTCCAAGTTTATTAAACATAATATAAGATAATAAAAAATCAAAAATGAAAACACTTAACAAAGATGTAACAACTGATAAAGTAGTTGAATACCCAACACCTTTTGCACCACCGGTAGCTGTCAAACCCCAAAAACAACTAATTACAGAAATTAGAAAACCAAATATAAACGTTTTAAATAAAGATTTAAAAATATCTTGAATAAATAAAGATGATAAGGAAGACACAAAAAAAATCTCAGGATGTATATTATATATAGTAAAACAAACAAAAGAACTACTAAATAAGCTTGTAATAAAAGAGAGGATAGTTAAACACGGTAACATCAGAATACAAGCTATAACCCTTGGAAAAACTAAGTAACTTAATGGATTTGCTTCTAACATATAAAGTGCATTTAGTTGCTCTGTTACATTCATCGTTGCTAATTCAGCTGTAAAATATGATGATATACGGCCAACTATAATCACAGATGTTAATACAGGCGATAGTTCACGTATAAATGAAATAGTTAAAATAGAGCCAACTAAGCTTATAGCATTAATATATAAAAACTCTTTAACAATTTGTATCGTAAATACCATACCTATAAAAAAAGCTGTAACTATAACTATATTTAATGAATCAGGACCAACTATCTTCATTTGTTCTAAGATATTAAAGTAATTACTATTACATAACTGGTATTTCAATATACTATTGATTACATAACACAAGCAATTTTTTATATTATTTAACATAATCTAATTAAATTCCCAAAAGACAAGAATATTTTCAATAATGTTAATAACATAATATATCTATTATTAGAATTATTTCAATATTTTGTATCATTATTTCTCTTAGTTGCATTTTTATCAAAAGTATATTAGCATAATTTCGAGAGGGCGGTTAGCTCAGTGGTAGAGCGCCTGCCTTACAAGCAGGTGGTCACTGGTTCAAGTCCAGTACCGCCCATCATACTGAAAATCTTTAACTAAGATAGGGCTCATCGTCTAATGGATCAGGACAGGGACCTTCTAAGTCTCTAATGTAGGTTCGAATCCTACTGAGCCTATGAATTTAATATATTATTTACAACTTGCTGAACTTTATTACCTGAATCAATAGTTTCTAAAGGATCTTTTCTCAATCGATGCCTTAAACATAATATTATAACAGCTTTAATATCGTTTATATGAACCTTAGCTCTCTCGTTATAAGCAGCAAAAGCTTTTGCTGCCCTATTTGTAACTATATCACCTCTCAAACCATCAACATCTAAAGTGCCACAAACTTCTGATATCTTAACTCTCAAATCATAATCAATCGTTACATCTGATAATCTATTTTGAGCCGCAACAATAGAAGATTTTAATTTATCTTGTTGTTCTTGAAATTCTTGTAAGCATGTATAAGGATTACTATCAAATTTACTTCTTTGCTCTACTATCTTAACTCTTAATGATGGTTCTTTAACTGTACGAATCTCTGCATGCATGCCAAAGCGATCTAATAACTGAGGTCTTAATTCTCCTTCTTCAGGATTACCTGATCCTACTAAAACAAACCTGGCTGGATGTCTTATAGATATACCTTCTCTTTCAACTGTATTCCATCCGGATGCTGCTGCATCTAATAAAATATCTACCAAATGATCATCTAATAAATTCACCTCATCGACATAAAGAATCCCTCTATTGGCCTTTGCTAATAAGCCCGGCTCAAAAGTTTTAATTCCTTCTGTTAAAGCTTTTTCAATATCTATCGTACCGCAAACTCTATCTTCTGTTGCACCTAAAGGTAAATCGACCATAGGCACGTCAATCAATCGGGTAGGCACATTATCACCTCTTCCTACTTGAGTTTTTACTATATCAGACATTAAATCATAATCAGAGGGATGAGAATTAAATATATCATCTTGGACTACTTCAATTTTGGGCAATAAATCTGCGATAGCTCTAATAGTTGTAGATTTACCAGTACCACGATCGCCCATAATCATTACTCCACCTATTTTAGGATCAATAACATTCAAAAGTAATGCTAGCTTCATTTCTTCTTGACCTACAATAGCAGTAAAAGGAAAAACTGGACGCACTTTGTCTTTTAAAATACTCACAATAATAATATTAAACTCACACAAATATAGTAATTAAACAAATATATTCAGCTAATATAAAAAATTAACTATAAATATTAACAAAAGATGCGATATATCTTATCACATCTATAGCACTTGTAAATTTTAAAACATTAGAAGATATTTATTGATATAAATCTGTACCTAAACGAATTGCCAAAACAGCTGAAACCAATGCAAATAATAGTGCAACAAAAATTTGACCATCGCTAATCATATTAACTGTACTCCTGAATTATTTATAACAATCATAATTTGATCTAATTAATATAATAATTTAATAATTAATATTAAATATAGATTTTGTAAAAAATTGCTATATAAATTCATAGAATTAATAGTACTATTTGAAGATAGTAAATATATAAATTATAATAAAAATATAAAAAATCAAATCTTTGTTTTTAACATCAATATGCTGATATATATTATACATTGAACAAATGTAAGAATCATGAAGCCATACGTATTCTACCTGATATTGCCCAATTTTGAATGGCAGATATATTTACTTGATCTGTAAACGCCAAAGGTACAAAATTATTAATTACATCAATAATATCTTGCGTAGAAAATTCCCGTTTTTCATAAAAAGCATTATACATAGCTTCTATAATAGCCTGTTCTATTTCAGCACCTGAAAATTGATCTGTAAGTTTACTTAAAGATTTAATATCATACTTAAGCCAAGATAGAGGCCTAAACTTCATTAAGTATATTTTAAATATCTTCTCTCTTTCTTCTACATTTGGTAAATCTAAAAAAAATATTTCATCGAAACGTCCCTTTCTTAATAATTCAGAAGGTAAAGATAATACTTGATTAGCTGTTGCAATAACAAATATAGGTTTATCTTTCTCTGCTAACCATGTTAGCAAAGTACCTAAAACACGACTTGTGGTACCACTGTCCATATAATTATTCAAACGAGTAAAACATTTATCGATTTCATCTATCCAAAGTATACATGGAGAAGATTGCTCTGCTGTTTTTATCATATGACGCATTCTTTCTTCTGATTTTCCAACAATACCAGCAAAAATTTTCCCTATATCTAATTTTAATAATGGCAATCTCCACTGACCAGATATAGCCTTAGCTATTAAAGATTTACCTGTTCCCTGTATACCCACTAACAAAACACCTTTAGGCGCTATTAGACCATAATCTTGAGCCTGCTTAGAAAAAGCTTCGGAACGCTTATTTAACCAATCTTTCAGTAAAATTAAACCACCTACATTCTCAAAACTATCCTCAACTGGATAAAATTCAAGTATATCTGTTTGCTCAATTAATTGCTGCTTCTCATTTAAAATATCTTTGATTAAATTATTTATAGATGAATTAACAGACAATAATTTAGTTACAGATATTCTTATCTTATCAATAGAAAAACCTCTATAAGCTAATACCAAATCATAAAAATATTCAGAATAAAAAGAAGAGCTAATATTCATAATACTAAATAAACGATGTAATTCTACATTAATTTCATTATCATTAGGCAAAGGAAATTCTAAAACAGTTACAAAATCTTTTAACAAAACAGGAATCTGAATTTCAGAAGCAGATATCATAATAGATGAATTAGATTGTTTAAGATAACGACTTACATTTTTAATTTTACGGATAATACTAATATCATGAATAAAAGCATGAAAATCTTTGAGAAAAAAAATTGTAGATGTAGGAAAATTCAATTGCTCAATAAACTCAATAGCTTGAAGAGGATTCCTTATAGCTCTCTTTAGATAATTAGGATTATTATAGTAGCCATCAATAAAATTCCAACAATATATAGATTTTTTTATATTTTGTTGAATCATAAGATTTATATTATACTCTAAACGTTCTTCCTCAAAACTAAGAATATAAATTAATATATTCTGCGTAGATAATAATAACTTCAAATCATTTTCAAAAGACATATGATATAAAAATCAAATTATAGTATATTAAATTATTAAGTAATTAAAACATACACGCAATTCAATCAAATAAGACATAAACAGTGCCTATAAGGTTATTCTCTTTCTTTTTTTTCTTCTTCTACAATTAAGAATCTTACGACCACTAGGCGTACTCATACGAGCCCTAAAACCAGATTTTTTAATACGCTTAAGATTCGTTCCATTACTAAATCCTTTACTCATATACCAAATTTTTATAAGTTAATAATATATTATTATATACATTTATTTAAAGTAATAAAATGAATTATATATAAATATTGTATAACAAATATTAAATCTCAAAAAGTAATCTTAATTATGTTTGAAATATACCTGATATTAATAACTTGTTTTTTATTACCTATTTGTTACTTAATTACGAATAATCTTAAATACATATATAATCAGATAGAAACTCTGAAAAATATATACAACGCAAAAAATGAAAAACAAATAAGTAATAAAAATATTTTATATGTAGCGAATACATACATGAATAGAAAAAAATGGCTTGATTGTATCACAATGCTTGAATTTTACATAAATCAAATAAATATAGATGAAGTAAAAGTTATTGCAAAATATTATAACCATATCGGATTATGCTACGAATCTACATATATTTATAAAATAGCACAACAATATTACCTTAAAGCCTATAATAAATCACCTTCAGAAAAAGAAATTTTAAAAAATTTAGCTAATATTTATAAAATTTCTGGAAATACAGACAACGCTAATAAAATAAATCAGAAACTGATTTCACTAAACAATAAGGACTACATTTCAAAACAGTAAAATAATCGGGATAGCAGGACTTGAACCTGCGACATCCTGCTCCCAAAGCAGGCGCGCTACCAAACTGCGCTATATCCCGCTTGATACTAACTAATATTCTATCACTTGTCTTGCAATCTTGTCTAATACAATTTACAAAAATTGCCACTTCAACTCAATGAAAGGATCAAATATTTTATATTATTTATAATGGATACCAAAACATTCCTTTAACACCATCTGGATCAGTAATAAAACCTAAGTGTTTATAAAAACTTACTACCTGTGGATCTGCAAATAAAGTAATAGTACTAATATCCTCATATCTTAAATGTTTAATTATTTGATCCATTAAAATTTTACCCAAACCTTGACCTTGAAATTCAGGATGTATCACAACATCCCAAATAGTTGCATTAAAAGAAGTGTCCGACGTAGCTCTTGCAAAACCTATTAAAAATTTTTTTTTATTTTGTTTATAGAATAAGCAGGCTGTTAGAAAGCTATTATCTATAGCGGTTTTTACTTTTTTTAATGGTCTACGCACCCATCCAACTGAATCACATAATTTTTCTAAATCATATAAATTAACATGACTATTCAAACTCAAATAAACATTTACAATTGTACCTTTAGTTTCTAAATGTTTTACTAACAAAATTTTATCTATTGATTTATGTTTTTTAAGCTGATTATTTAAATTAGATAAATTGGAAGCAAGAATATTATGATGTTTAAAAAAAAATTTCCAAAAAGCCATTGATTTACTACTTTAATAAAAGTTCATATTAAATAATATACATAAAAATTTTTGATACCTTCAATAAATGTTACTACATAAACAAAAAAATGATAACATCCATTATCCTTATATAATATAACTAATTTCATCTTTTTAATTAGCTTGTAACTTTTTGTCATATTAAAATATTCAATTAATACCTTGAAAGGAGATAGTCTGTGAAAAAAATATTTGCTCTTTTTTGCATGATCATATTTTGTACATATATTAATCCGATAAACTCCTTAGCGGATACAGCTGGACTAATCAAATGTGGGGAATCAACTGCATTTACAAAGAGACTAAATAATAGTGTTAAAAAACTAGAAGCACGCTTAACAAAATATGATCCAAATACTCCGCCTGCCATAGCTTTACAAACACAAATACAAAAAACAAAATTAAGATTTGATAAATACGCTAAATCAGGAATTTTATGTGGAACAGATGGATTACCACATTTAATCACAGATGGTAGATGGAATCATGCAGGCGAATTCATGATTCCTGGAATTTTATTCTTATATATTACAGGATGGATCGGATGGGTAGGAAGAGGATACTTGCAAAATATATCAAAAACTACCAAGCCAACAGAAAAGGAGATTATTTTGGATGTACCACTAGCACTTAAATATTGTTTGTCAGGCTTTATTTGGCCTTTAGCAGCTATAAAAGAACTCACAAGTGGCGAATTGATTGCACAAAATCAAGATATACCTATTTCACCACGCTAAAATTAATAATCTATACAAATCATAAGGTCTAAAAATTCATATGAATGATAATTTATTAAAGTATTTATCAACAATTCCTGTAGTAGGTGCTATTTGGTTAACATTTACTGCGGGTTTTATAATAGAAATTAATCGTTTTTTTCCTGATATATTATCATTATCATTATAAATTGTAATATATTATATAAACCTGAATTTAATTACATATGCAATAAAAAACAACAAGCTTCATATTCTATAAGTTTGTTTTTTTTTATAAAAAAAATCTCTTGATATAATAATTATAAAAATATTAAATTAAAATTTTATATTAATTAAATATGAGTTTAGTTAGCGAAATTATTCTAAATGCAGACAATGAATTAAGATATCCTACTATTGGAGAATTACAGTCAATTAATAATTATCTAAAAACAGGAGAAATACGTATTTGTATTAGTATTAAACTAAGAGATAAAGAAAAAGAAATCATACAACAAGCTAGTAAATCTATTTTTCAGATTCACCCAGAATACATCGCTCCTGGAGGTAATGCAGAAGGATCCAGAAAAAGATCTTTATGCCTTCGAGACTATGGATGGTATTTACGTCTAGTGACATATGGTGTTCTTACTGGGGACAAAAATTCTATTGAAAAAATAGGATTAATTGGAGTAAGAGAAATGTATAGTTCATTAGGAGTACCTATCATAGGTATGATTGATGCTATAAATTGCTTAAAACAATCAAGTATTAAAATTTTAGAAAAAGATGAAGTAGCTATTATAGAACCTTACTTCAATTTTATTATACAGGGCATGTCATAAAGATTACTATAATTACACTAATAGAGTAAATAAAATTTGATAGTTGCTTGCTCACTCGTGTAATGTTATAATCTTAATTATACTCGGAAAATACATTATTAATAGCTGAAACTTGTCAGGACTGGAAAGTAGCAGCAATTCGGCTCAATTATGTAAGGTGTTTTCCGGGTTTTATTATTTCATATTAATATCAAAGTTCATACAATATACATATCAATTATTAATAAATAAACAAATAATATCTCTAATATTCAATATTTAAACATCGATATTAATCATTATAATTCAATAGAATTTGAAAAAGACATGAAATCATCAATCATGCAAGGAGCCCGAATTATTTCTGTAGGCTCTGCTGTTCCAGATTTATGTATAAACAATAAAGATATTAGCCAAATCGTCGAAACATCAGATGAATGGATAGTAACTAGAACAGGTATCAAAGAAAGAAGAGTATTAACAGGTGCAAATAAATCAGTAGTAGATCTTGCCTACCACGCTGCAATGAAAGCATTGAACAAAATTCATATGGACCCTTTAGAAATAGATCTCATTATATTAGCAACATCAAGTCCTAATGATCTTTTTGGTAGTGCTAGTCAAGTGCAAGCAAAAATTGGAGCTAAAAAAGCTGTCGCATTTGACCTAACCGCAGCATGTTCAGGATTTGTATTAGCTATTGTAACAGCTACACAATTTATACAAAATGGTAGTTATAAAAATATTCTTATTATTGGAGCAGATGTTTTATCAAAATGGATAGATTGGTCAGACCGTAAAACATGTATATTGTTTGGTGATGGAGCTGGTGCAGCTATTATACAAGCATGTTCTGAAGAAGATAACGCAATTTTAGGTTTTCAACTAAACACAGATGGTAAACAATCTGAGGAATTATCAATTATATATAAAGAGGATGTGTCCCCTCTCAATACTTTCAAACTTTTTCAAGGTCAATTTCAATATATTTCAATGAACGGCAAAGAAGTGTATAAATTTGCTGTATCAAAAGTTCCCGCTAGTATTACGAAATGTCTTAATGCTTTACATCTCTCAACAAAAGACATTAATTGGCTTTTATTACACCAAGCTAACAAAAGAATTTTAAAAGCTGTAGCAGATAGATTATCTATCGACACCTGTAAAATAATTTCAAACTTAAGCAAGTATGGCAATACTTCAGCTGCATCAATCCCCTTAGCACTTGATGAAGCATTGCAAAATAATAAAATTACTAAAGAGGATATTATAGTAATTTCTGGTTTTGGTGCAGGACTAACTTGGGGCACAGTTGTAATTAAATGGAAATGTTAATAGAAAACACAAAAAAGTAAATATTTGAATAACCTATATTACAATATAGTAACAATCTGTAAATATTCGAATTAAACAATTAAATATTTTATTTATTTAATTTATAAATTCATTTTTCAGAAATTATTAATAAAGGACAATTCCTAATGACATCATCGTTATCTAGTTTTTTTAATAGTTTAATCTTAGGTGCTCTAATTGTTGTATTACCTATTACATTAGCACTTTTATTTGTTAGTCAGAAAGACAAAACCTTAAGAAGTTAAATATTTGATCTTATTTTAGAATACTTACTGAATTAATAAGAAAAACATATTTATACAGAATCAATATTATCTGTAACTATGTTTTTTCTTATCAATTAGATATCACATATAAAAAACTAATTTAATTATAAAAATTTATAAATCATTTTATTTCATATGTCTTTATCAGAATGGTTAAATATTAAACGTAATACATCTTTAAAAACCAATAAAAAAGAAACAAACTTGCAAGTTCCCGAAGGATTATGGATTAAATGCAGTAAATGTAGTTTACTTATGTACTATAAAGCTTTAGAAAAAAATTTTAAAACATGTCTTAAATGTGAACATCATTTTCCAACTAATAGTCAAGACAGAATAAAAAAGCTTATTGATAATAACACATGGAAACCTATTGATATATACTTAACCTCAACAGACCCACTTGGTTTTTCTGATAGAAAATTATATAGTAAACGATTACTAGACATGAAAATACAGACTGGCTTGTTTGATGCTGTACAAACAGGTTTAGGTCACGTTTTCGGAATACCTATTGCTTTAGGAATCATGGATTTTAGATTTATGGGAGGCAGCATGGGATCTGTAGTAGGCGAAAAACTTACTAGACTAATTGAAACAGCAACAATGAAGAAAATACCTGTAGTAATTATATGTGCTTCAGGAGGAGCAAGAATGCAAGAGGGTATGCTAAGCCTAATGCAAATGGCAAAGATCTCTTCAGCTTTACAAAAGCACAAACAGAAAAAGCTTCCTTACTTCCCAATTTTAACCTCCCCAACTACAGGAGGTGTAACAGCTAGTTTTGCTATGTTAGGTGATTTAATTATTGCAGAACCAAATGCATTAATAGCGTTTGCTGGAAGAAGAGTTATAGAGCAAACAATAAAAGAAGATCTACCAGATAACTTCCAAACATCTGAATATTTATTCAAGCATGGATTTATAGACTTAATAATATCAAGAAGAGAATTAAAAACTAAACTTTATCAGATTTTATCTTTCTACTATACTCTCTAATAAAAAAGTTCATACATCACTATATTTTAAATTAATAATAACAGTTAAAAAATCCACTTATTAATTTATAATCTTAAAATTATATGATTTATTATATAGAGTAAAATTACTGATTATAGTAAAATTAAAATTTAATAAATTAATAAATAGTAATTAAAGTATTATATAATATATAAACTATTTGCTTAATTCAAGGATAATACAAATCTTATGATATCAAACACTAAAATTCAGCTAAGTTTATTTGCTTTTATCATTATTTTTGAGACTTTGCTAAATCAAGTTTATGCTATAGAATTAGATGAAGCAACAAGAACAGTAACTTTAGAAGAGTCTGGAAAAACTATTATATTAACTCCAGAACAAGTTAAAAGAGGAAAGCGTCTTTTCAACAATTCATGCGCTCAATGTCATAATGGTGGAATTACGAAAACAAATCCTAATATTGGCCTAGATCCTGAATCATTGAATGGAGCCACACCCGTCAGAGATAATGTTCGTAACTTAATAGATTATATGAAAGATCCAACAAGTTACGATGGAGCTAATTCTATTGCTGAATTACATCCAAGTATAAAAAGTGCAGAAATTTTTCCAAAAATGCGTAACTTAACAGATGAAGATCTATTTGCAATTGCTGGCCATATTCTAATTCAACCTAAAATTGCTGCAGAAAAATGGGGAGGAGGTAAAATATATTATTAAGAAATCAAATAAAAATTAAATTAAACTAAAAATCAAAGTCTTATTTATGTTATATATACTATACATCACGAAAAATCAAATATAATGTATATATAAGATTTCATTTACTTTATCATTTCATTCTAAGGATATACAATTTATGAGATTGCTATTCACTTTTTTTATTATTTTGAACATTTTTATAAATAATGTTCAAGCAACTTTTGCAGCAGATTTAGATGCTGGAGAACAAATTTTTTCAGCGAATTGTGCAGCTTGTCATGCAAATGGGAATAATTCAATTATGCCAGATAAAACACTAAAAAGTGATGCTTTATCAGGAAACGATATGAATAGCATACAAGCAATTACTAATCAGGTAAGAAATGGTAAAAATGCTATGCCTGCATTTGGTGGACGCTTAGCAGATGAAGATATAGAAAATGTTGCCAACTATGTTTTAAACAAGTCAGAAAACGGATGGTAACAGAGTAAAGTTATTAGCTTACTCATAGACTTAATTGCTATACAAAATACTTCTAAAAAATAGATAGTTAATATTAACTAATATAACTATCTATTCTTCTATAGTAAAAAAATTCAAATATATATATTTCAAGATTTAATCAATGACATACAATCGATATCCAGCAATTCTTATGTTACAAGATGGTAAAATTTATAAAGGTTGGACTTTACTTAATTCTACTATATCTTTTGGAGAAGTTGTATTTAATACGGGTATGACAGGATATCAGGAAATTATTACAGATCCAAGCTATGCAGAACAAATAATAACTTTTACTTATCCAGAAATTGGTAATACAGGAATTAATTATGATGATAATGAGTCAAATAAAATTCATATAAAGGGGATAGTAGTAAAAAATCTTTGTTTTTCACCAAATAATTGGAGACAGAAAGAATCTCTCATAAATTATATAATATCAAATGACATACCTCATATTTTTGGTATAGATACAAGATCATTAACTAAACACTTAAGAAAAACTGGTTCTATGAATGGGTGCATCTCAAGCCAATATTTAAACCCTGATTTACTGTCACTAAAACTTAAAGATATACCTCGAATAGAAGGAAATGACTTAGTACAACAAGTTACAACTAGCAAGAGTTACGAATTTAAACACTATGCCAATCAATATTTTTCATATTTACAATATAAAACAGATAAAACATATGGATATGGTTTAAAAATAATTGTAATAGATTTTGGGGTTAAGCATAATATTTTGTCTAGATTAGATAATTATGGCTGTTCTACATATATACTTCCTGCAACAACCTCACACAAAGAAATTACATCACATAATCCAGATGGTATTATATTATCTAATGGGCCCGGAGATCCATCAGCTGTAATATATGCAATAAAAACAATAAAAAAAATTATAAGCTATACTAATATACCTGTATTCGGTATATGCATGGGACATCAAATAATAAGCTTAGCTTTGGAAGCTGAAACATTTAAATTGAAATTTGGTCATAGAGGACTAAATCATCCTTCAGGTATTAAACAAAAGGCAGAGGTTACAAGTCAAAATCATGGCTTTGCTGTAAATAAAGAGTCTTTAGATGATAAAATTACAAATACTATACACTTCAATTTAAATGACTCTACTATAGCCGCTATATTTCATAGTACAAAACCAATATTTTCAGTACAATACCATCCCGAAGCTAGCCCAGGACCACATGACTCAGATTATTTGTTTAAATATTTTATTAGTTTAACTAAACAATTTAAACAATATAATAATTATGCAAGCTCATCATCAAGCCAAATATTATGATTAAACAATGCTGCTATAACTTGTAGACCTCTTAATTGATTAAATAACGGTAAATGTCCATCAGGTGCATTAATACTCCATATAAATTCACTTGGATATCTAAGTGGAATACCACTTTTATTCCATCCTATCTGAAACCAAAGCTTGTCCCAATTACAATTATTAGATAACCAAATCTTCCGCTGTATCGAAAAACCAAATTTATCTCTAGAATAGATTTTCCACAATTTATCTAAAACATACAAATCTTCAGACGGAAAAGAGAGTATGTCGGTAAAATATAACCAGTTACGCTTATATTTTTGATCTAAATTAGCTAATGCACAGAGATAAGATTGAGTGAGCTTATCTGCTTGCTGAAAATCATGCCTAATTAACAAATCTTGCAAAGGCTGATAATTGAATTTCAAGGAAGACTTCAAATCTATAAGACCAACAGAAAAATAAGAATTTAATCTCCTTTTTATCTCATCAATACTATTAAAATATAATAATTCAAATATTAAACCATCTAAAACTTCAACATTTTGCTTTTGTATAATACATCTATTAACTAAAAAGTTTAGTAGGGCTTCTTGACCAACTTTACCAGATGTGATAATCTGCTCAATCACTTTCAATTGCTGTAATTTATCAGCATTAATATCTAAAAACGCCACCTTTTTTGAAACAATGGAATTATAATTAAGATCTTTCATAACTTATACTAATCAGATTACAATATTCACAGAAGTACATTATTTATATAGTTTATAGCTATCTTTGCAAATTATCTATCCCTAAGATTATAATACGAATAAAAAACATTATCCCATTTCCTAATACATTTATAAATATATAAAGTAGAAGCTTTACTAAAACAAACAAAAATCTCTCAAATTTAGGAATCATGAAATCTTGCAGCTCTATTAAAGTAATTATTATTAGTTGTAAATATGATAATTGAATAAACTCTTCTAATCTGTAAGCATAGATATATCTAGCAATTAAACCTTGATGACTAATTAAACAGACTTTATAACGATTACTATAAATATACTTAGGTTGAATAACATATAAATATAGTAAATTTTGGTAAAATAAGTTGTTGCGAAAAGAAGCTAAAGATCTAATAGAAATATACGATATATTACATAACTTATTTTTTTTCAAAAATGTAATTATATTAGACAATGATTTCAGATTCTCTAATATCATAAAAATAGCCAAATTACTAACCTGTATCATTACATTTTCTAACAAAATTTCTACATGCTTTATTGGTGTATATTTTTGATCAAATGCAAAAATATAATTATTTATATACATAGAACCAAAAATCAAATACGTTAACAAATTTTCTAATAACCACTTATATTCCAATAAGGTCACTTGTAAATAAGTATATCTTTTACTTTGTATAAGAATAATAGAAGCACTATCCACACCACATTCTATCAAAAAATGAGCTACCACTTTTTGGATTAAATCATAAAAAATTTTATCTTTCAATATTTGAATACTGTGAAGACTTACATTGAGCTCTACTAAATCTAAAACCAATATTTCTAACTCAACTAAAACAATGGAAAACAATTTATGTTTTACAGAATTATTTAATATATCAATATAAAGATAATCTTTTGTATTATTAGATAAATTTTTAGAAAATTTTTGCTTTATATGGGCGAACAAATAAGCTACTTCATGATTAAGACATATACCTTGCTTATAAGGCCAATAGTTTACCATATATGTTTTAATTTTATTAATATTTTAAAATATAAAGTACTTATCTATTATCTATTTTACAATTTACCCACCTAAAAACTAGATCATAAAAATATTTGTTATTCAAATATTATATTAATATAATGATATAGTTATTTATAATATAATAGTTAAAGCGATAAGCCAACTTACATAATTGATATAGAATATATGACTGAATATTATTTCACAATTGCAAGCAAAAACTTTTTAATGAATGAGGAACCAATTGAAGAAATTTTAAGAGAAAGAACTAATCACTATAAAAATATTAAAAAAGAAATAGACTTTTGGTTTATCACAAATCCAAACTTATTAAAAACATTTAATTTAAGACATATAAAAACACAATTAACAGAAGATTATGCTGCTATTATTTCATTAGATGCAAAATTTATTCAATGGTTAAAATTAAGAATTGGATTTGTAGCAGTAGGCAAATTTGAATCTAATTATATTTTCTCACAAAATATTAATTGTCAACAAAAGTAGCTTATGCAGCAGGTGTAACAAATAAAGTTAAAATTTCTTTACTAAATGTTTCAGCTGCCTTCGATTTATATCGATTTGGATTAATAATTATTGATAACATACGTTTAATAGTAACATTTTCTATTTTAGCCCAGTGCAGTATACCTAGCTCTAATTCTTTTGCAATAGCAGATACAGAAACAAATGCAGCTCCTAATCCAGATTGTACTGCATTTTTAATAGCTTCTATTGAATTTAATTCCATTTCTATTTTAAACCTACTACTATCAATATCATGTTGAATCAAGATTTTATCAATTACTTTACGTATAGTAGATTGTGTATCTAAAGCAATAAATCTTAATCTATATAAATCTTCCTTCTGAATATTTGGTAATTTAGAAAAAATATGAGACGTAGGTAAAATAAGAGCTAACTCATCTTCTGCGTATGAAGTTATTTGTAAAGTATCTTTAAGTTCATTTGGCACCTCTCCACCAATTACAGCTAAATCAACTTGACCATTAGCAACACTCCAAGAAATTAAACGAGTAGAATGTACTTGTAATTGAACATTAACTTGTGGATATCTCTGTCTAAATAAACCTATTAATCTAGGCATTAAATAAGTTCCTGTAGTTTGACTAGCACCAATAACTAAAGTTCCTCCTTGTAAATTTTGAACATCCTCTAATGCCCGACAAGTTTCTTCACATAAAGCTAAAATTCTACCACCGTATCTTAATAATAAATTACCCGCTTCTGTCAAAGTTGCTTTTTTATTACTTCTTTCAAATAATGGTATATTCAATTGTTTCTCTAAATTTTGAATTTGAAGGCTAATTGCTGGCTGAGATACATATAAACTATCTGCCGCACGCTTAAAACTTCCTTCTTTTATAATAGCTTTTAAAATTCTTAACTGATCTAAAGTAAAAGGTAAATCCCTCATAGCTATATTAAAATAATAAACAAATACATCTTGAATATGCAAATACACTAATATTAAAAAGTTTAATACCATTTTCATTTATTAGAAAAAAATTTGATGCATAAACATATGATATTAATCATATTAATCAAGTATAATTATAACATAATAATTACTTTGTCATAACTTTTATAAAAGTATAATATAATTATATAAAAACTTAAGGAACACAAGTATGGATATAAGACTTTTAATTGTGCTACTACCTGTTTTAGCAGCTGCTTCTTGGGCTTTATATAATATTGGCAGAGTAGCTTTACAGCAATTCCGTAGTATGTAAAATATAGTTTATACTATCTTAGATATAAATCAAATAAAGGGAATCACATAATAATGATATATGATTCCCTATAAAAATAAAGAATTATCAAAAAACACATTTCATATTTATATAAAAAATATGAAAATTATAAATCAATATAAAATACAAAAATCATTAAAATTAATAAAATATTTTATGGCTGTACCTAAAAGACGCACCTCAAAATCTAAATCTAAATCACGGAAAGCAATATGGAAACATAAAGCTTCTGATGCTTATAAAAAATCTATGTCATTAGGAAAATCAGTGATAACAGGTAAAGCTAACAGTTTTATGTATATACAAAAAACAGAAGAGAACAATTAATAAGATAAATCATTATACTTAAATAATAACTAAAATACTATTTAAAAGTAAAAATAAAGTATCAATGAAAGTTATCCGTTTAAATAGTAATGATTTGTTACTGAAAAACACGAAAGCCTGCTTTTATTGTAAATTAAAAAACTTGAAAACCATTTGGCTTTTTAATTGTTGTGAAGGTTGTCAACATTATTTAATGAAACAAAAAATCAAACTAAGCCAAGTATCTAAAATTATTATTACAGAAATGACGATATGTAATATATCTGGACTACCAGGATTACTGTCTAGTTTAAGCTTAAGCAATAAAAAAAATGCTGTGCACCTATATGGTCCAGCTAACTTAGCTCAATATCTAGAACTTACAAAAAAATATTCAAAAACTAATTTTAGGTATAATTTATATTTTCATCAATTAAAAACAAGTTACATTATACAAGATCATGAATACCAAATATATTGTTTAAAACAGTTTGCATGTTTTGATTTTATTATTACAATTCCTAAAAATAAAGGTAAATTTAAATCAAATTATGCTAAACAATGGTATTTAGAGATAGGTCCTTTATATGGTAAACTAAAGGAAGGATACAACTTTATTTTACCAGATGGTACAACAATAAATAGTAATCATTTCATTCAAGAACAAGAACAAAAAAAGAATCAAATATCATTTTTATTAAGTCATAATTTATCAAAAATTCACGAACTTAAAGATTCGCCAACATTAAATATTAAAAACCAAATTTAAAATAAAATATATTTGTTACTATTTTAAATTTGGGTTATTATATTATTAAATATTGTAGACTAAAAAATTATTTACTTATGGTATATGCAATTATAGAAGCAGATGGTAAACAAATTTGGATAGAGCCTGGTAAATATTATGATTTAAATTATATCCCAGGAGAACCAGGAGACTATATACAATTCAATAAAGTATTAGTTCTTAAGCAGAAAAATGCTATTTACTTAGGGAAACCTTGTGTAAACTCTATCGTGATAAAAGCTAAAATTTTAAAACATTTAAAAGGTAAGAAGATAACTGTTTTCAAGACAAAGCCTAAAAAAAACTCTAGAAAGAAAAAAGGACATAGACAAAAGCTTACAAGACTATTAATAGAAGGATTTTTAAAATAATCTATAAAATTATAAAAACTATTTCAGAAGAATTTATAAATATAAAATATGGCACATAAAAAAGGTAGTGGAAGTACAAAAAACGGTCGCGATTCTCATTCAAAAAGGTTAGGAATTAAAAAATACGGAGGTGAATTAGTTAATATAGGAAATATTATTGTTCGACAAAGAGGAAGTCGATTTAAGCCTGGACTTAATGTAAAATTAGCAAAAGATTATACTTTATTCGCACTAGCTAATGGGAAAATTGTATTTAAAAAAAATAAGAAAAATCACACAATAATTAATATTGTAACAAACGAAAAAAATTTATAATATATAAATTAATACAGTTAACAAAATCACAATTTTTTATACATATAATTAAAACAATTATGATAAATCAAGCTTACATATATTTGTTATAACGATGTCACAAGAATGATAAAAAAAATAGTTATTTCTCACTACAATAATTTAGCAGCTATAGTAGACAATAATAAGATTCAAGAAATCATTACGGTTAGTAATTTATATCAAGTTAATGATATATATATAGGTACTGTAGAAAAAATTTTTTCCAGTATAAATGCTGCATTTATACAGTTAAACAAATCTGGAAAAAGTGGTTTTATCCATATAAATGATATAAAACCTCTTAAAAGAGAAAAACATGTTAAAAATATAGAAGAAGTTCTATCTATAAATCAAGTTATTTTAGTACAAATTACAAAAGAGCCAACTATTTACAAAGGACCTAGATTAACAGCTAATATACACTTACATGGCAAATATGTTGTATTAATGCCTTTTTGTAACACTATTTGTATATCACACCAAATTTACGATGATAACGAACGTACGTATCTTCACTCATTAGCGGTTCTACTTAAACCTGGTAAGATGGGCTTATTAATTAAATCATCTGCTCAAGGTATTCAAGAAAATATTATACTGAATGATCTAGATTACTTAAAAAAACAATGGAATTTTATTGAAAAAGCGATTATAAATCATGCTTCACCATTATTATTATATAAAGATGAAGACTTAATCAAAAAAATTATTAGAGATTTTTATGAAGATAATATCACAAAAATAATAATTGATTCTAAAGAAGGGCTCAATCGATTAAATTATCATCTATATAAATGGAATTGTGGGTTAAAATCAACTCATCAAAATACAAAACTACAATTATACAACCAACAAAAATGTATACTGGATCAATTCCATATAAAACATGCCATAAACAATGCACTTAAACCAAAAGTAAAATTACCTTACGGAGGGCATATTATTATTGAAAGTAATGAAGCACTCACGGTAATTGATGTAAATTCTGGATCATTCAATAAATCAAACAATTCAAAGGAAGCTATTCTAAAAACAAATTTTTATGCAGCGATTGAAATAGCGCACCAATTAAAAATAAGAAATATTAATGGGGTTGTAATTATTGATTTTATTGACATGTCTTCACAGGGAGACCAATTACAACTATTAGAGCATTTTAGTAAATTATTGAAAGTAGACAATGCTAAACCACAAATAGTACAATTGTCGGAATTAGGTTTAGTCGAACTTACTAGAAGGAGAAGAGGACAAAGCTTACAGGAACTATTTATGAATGACAACAATTTTCGTATGAATTCAAGGGACAGCAAATTTATTAAATTTTTCAATAATAATACAGAAAGCAATAGAAAATACTACAATAAGATGAGTACTTATAAAAATATTCAATACTTATTTTTTAACAAAAAATTTAAAAAGCATGTAGTATTAAAGAAAAAGTATTTTAAGCCACCTAAAATATTTACGAACCAGTACTTTAATTATATAGATAATATAAACCCCATCCAATTATTGCATCCTAAAGCTAATTATATCATTCCTTTACAGCTATATTTTAAATTAGTCGGTAATAAATTAAAAGTTCTTTAATAATAAAAATAAAATACAAAAAGTTATTACTTTTTATATTTTATTAATTGTGTTTATGGTAATACATTGTTAATATGAATTAGGCTGTACTCACTAACCATTAATAGATGGAGCAACTAGAGATACTGGTAAAGAATTACTAGAAGCTAAATCTAGAGGAAAATTATGAGCATTACGTTCATGCATTACTTCCATACCTAAATTAGCTCTATTAAGAATATCTGCCCAAGTGTTGATTACACGTCCTTGACTATCAACAACTGATTGGTTAAAGTTGAAACCATTTAAGTTGAAAGCCATAGTACTTACAGACATTGCTGTAAACCAAATTCCTACAACAGGCCATAATCCTAAGAAGAAATGTAGTGAACGCGAGTTATTGAAACTTGCATATTGGAAGATCAAACGACCAAAGTAACCATGAGCTGCAACGATGTTATATGTTTCTTCTTCTTGACCAAATTTGTAGCCATTATTTGCAGATTCGTTTTCAGTTGTTTCACGAATTAAGCTAGAAGTTACTAAAGAACCATGCATAGCACTAAATAGAGAACCACCGAAAACACCCGCTACACCCAATTGATGAAAAGGATGCATTAAGATATTATGCTCAGCTTGGAATACAAGCATAAAGTTAAATGTACCAGAAATACCTAAAGGCATACCATCAGAGAAGCTTCCTTGTCCAATTGGGTACACAAGAAAAACTGCTGCTGCTGCTGCTACAGGCGCTGTAAAAGCAACAGAGATCCAAGGGCGCATACCTAAACGATAGCTTAATTCCCACTCACGACCAATGTAGCAACATACACCTAGTAGGAAGTGTAAAACAATTAGTTGATATGGTCCACCATTGTATAACCACTCATCTAGAGATGCAGCTTCCCAAATTGGATAAAAATGGATACCAATAGCTGCAGAACTAGGTATAATCGCGCCAGAAATGATGTTATTTCCATAAAGTAAAGAACCAGCGACTGGCTCACGGATACCATCGATATCGACTGGAGGTGCAGCAACGAATGCAATGATGAATACAGATGTAGCTGTTAATAATGTTGGAATCATTAAAACACCAAACCAACCAATGTAAAGGCGGTTTTCAGTGCTTGTAATCCAAGTACAAAAACGTTCCCACAGGCTTGCGCTTTCGCGTCTTTCTAAAGTAGCAGTCATAATATTATATAGTGATTTAGGATAATTAAGGATACTTCCCAAGACATTTCTAACTTGTTAAGTATATTATTACTATAATAAAGAGAAATTGTAAAGATTGAATTAAAATAATTCATAAAAGTTCAGTAAGATTAAGTATTATAGACATAATCATCAGATAATAGATATGATAGAGAAATTAGTAGTTGATTTTTTGAGATGAATGTATAAAATAATAATATAAGGAAACTATTTGATTTATTTACAGCTAATTTAAATAATATATACTATGTCACATTTCAGTCGTATAAAAACAAGCATAACTAACCGAAAAATACTAAAAAAGACATTAAAAGATTTAAACTTTAAATATATTAAAGAAAAATCACATTTACAAGATAGCAATGGAAATTTAGAGTATGTAGATATGATTATCAAAAAGAATGATAAAAATATAATGGGTTTTTTATGGAACGGGAAAGAGTATACATTTATAACAGACTTTGACTTATGGCAAAACTATAATGAAATATACCCAGAAAATATTATAGAACAAATATTACAACAATATGCCATCAATTCTGTTATAGAATTAAGTCATATTGAGGGCTTCACAACTGTAGAAAAAGAAAAACTGCAAGATGGATCTGTAAAATTAATAGTGCAAAAATGGAATTAGATTATAAACAATATCATGTTACCTATTTATATACGGACAGAGAGACTTGAACTCTCACGAGATAATCTCACTAGATCCTAAATCTAGCGTGTCTACCAATTTCACCATGTCCGCTACTAGCAATATACAAATACATCTCTACGAGATACTAACAAATTATATCAAAAAATACAACTAAAAACAAGTGATATAAATAATATATACAATAGTTTGTAAACATTCATTAAACTTGTGATCTTGTTTTTATTTTGGTATATTTAGTTGTATAATATTTTTATGTTCCTCAGTAGCTCAGTGGTAGAGCGGTCGGCTGTTAACCGATTGGTCGTAGGTTCAAATCCTTCCTGAGGAGTTAAGAAAAAGATATACTAATTTTAATACCATATTGAAAATCAAGAACTACATTATAATACAATGATTACGCTTAATCTCCTTAATATAATTAATTACCAAAACTATCAAATAGAACAAAACTTGTTCACTTTATTAACATCAAAAATAAACAATGCTCATCCTATTATTTTCATATTGCTTATATTCAGTGGTTTATTAACAAGTTTTAATCCTTGTTTATTATCTATAATACCTGCAAGCTTAGGATACATATGTGCAGAAAAACTTACAAACGAAAAGAAAAGAATATTTACACTAGGTATATTAAGTAGCATTACTTCTAGTATTCTTGTATTTCAAGTATTTCATAAACAATATGAATACTTATTTCACATTTTTCCTATATTATCATATATTACAACTGTTATAATCAGTTTAAATCTATTAAATATATTAGAATTTAATAACAGCTTTAATTTTATAAATAATTTATATAAAAAATTATCATTCATACCTTTATTATACAATTACATGACAGGATTTATTATAGGTATTAGCTCTACATCCTGTACAGCACCCATATTATTAATTATAGTATTTTGGATATCTTCTTGCAAATCTTGGTTTTTAGGAAGTATATACACTGTAACATATTTATTAAGTTATACATTACCGATTTATTTGATTATTAATAATAGCATCAAGTTTAATCAAATAAATAAATGGCCAGTTATATGGAACAGTATTACTTTGTCCAGTGGCTGCATGATGTTAGGATACAGCATCTTTTCTTTACTTAATATAATATTTATATAAAATTTTTTAATAGAAAAGGAAAAAATAATCGATTATTTCATATAACTAAATAAATATTTATTAAAATCTGAGAAACTACTAAATATGAAAAATATTGCATGGCACACATTTAAAAAGCTAAGTACCTTAAGTTTATCTATAAGCTTACTACTTATAATAGCTATTATAAGTATAATTGGCACAATCATCGAACAAAATCAAAATACTACTTATTATCAAATAAATTATCCTGTTAACAATCAATTATTAAATTCTATAATTAACTGGAAAACAATCATGAATTTAGGACTAGATCATATATATTCGAATCCATGTTTTCTACTAATCTTAGCTTTATTCTTTTGCAGTTTACTAGCATGTACTTTTTCAAATCAATTACCTAGCTTAAGAAACGCCCGTAAGTGGAAATTTTTACAAAAAGCTCAACAAATAAATAATAAAGCTCATTTCGCAGAATTAGATCAAATATCTCTATGCAATATGATTTATAGCTTGCATAATAATGGTTACTATATTTTTCACAAAGAAAGAAGTTTATATGCCTATAAAGGATTAGCTGGCAGAATTGCACCTATTTTTGTACATTTCAGCATGATTTTAACACTTATAGGATCTTTAATTAGCTTATTAGCTGGATTTACAGCACAAGAAATAATACCTGAAGGAGAAATATTCCATATCAAAAATATAATTCAATCTGGGTTGAACAGCAAAATACCAGATAATTTAATAGGAAAAATTAAAGATTTTGATATTAAGTATAATAAAGATAACTCAGTACAACAATTTTTTTCAAATGTTATGATATATAGTAATCAAGGTAAAAGTATAGATCAAAAACATATTTTTGTTAATTCACCATTGATATTTAATGGTATTACCTTCTATCAAACTGACTGGAAAATCAATAGTATAAGATTGAAAATAGGTAATAGCCAAATCATCCAACAGCCAATTGTAAAACATAAAATCAATAATCAAATCTTGTGGTCATGCAAAATTCCAATCGATACCAATAAAAATATTGTACTTATATTAACTAGATTAAAAGACCAAATTTCTTTATATGATACATCAAATAATTTACTTACATCTATAAAATTAGATGAAAAGGTAGTAATTAACAATACAATTTTACAAATTTTTGAAATAATGACAAATACAGGTATACAAATTAAAACAGATCCAGGTATTTTAATTACTTATACAGGCTTTTTTATATTAATGATAAGTATAATTATTAGCTATATTTCCTATTCTCAAGTTTGGGTAACTGGTATCATGCAAAATTTAGAAATAGCTGGTTTTACTAATAGAGCAACCTTAACTTTCGAAGAAGACTTAATTAATATTCAAGAGATGTATATAAAATATACATGGTTAAAAAAACCAAATATATGCTATAAATAAGATGAAAAATATATAACAGATTTTTGTATACTATAATTATCATTTAATTTTTATTGCATTCTTAAATTATAAAAGTAAATATTAAAAAATACTAAAATTTAATAAAATTCCTAATTATTTCTTCGCCTTCAGTTGTCCATAAACTTTCTGGATGAAATTGAATACCTCTTAATAATCTATATTTTTTATGACGACATGCCATAATAATACCATCATTTGTCCAAGCTGTAACTTCTAAATCATTAGGTAAACTTTGACTATTGATCACTAAACTATGATAACGTGCTGCAAAAAAAGGATTAGGTAATCCATTGAATAAATCTTGAGAATTATGTAAAATTTGACTTAATTTACCATGCATAGGATGATCTAGCCTAGTAATTCTTGCACCATATATATAACCTATAGCTTGATGGCCTAAACACACTCCTAAAATAGGAATAGTTTTTGCATAAGAACTAATTACTTGTAAAGATAAACCTGACTTCTCAGGACTACCAGGACCAGGAGACAAAACAATATGCGTTGGGTTATATTTGGCAATATAAGACACAGAGACCTCATCATTCCTAACAACACAAACAGATAAATCTAATTTACCTAAAGACTGTACTAAATTCTGTGTAAAACTATCATAATTATCGATAACTAAAATCATGGTTTCAATAAAAAATATTGTCATTTGAAATAATTACTTTATAAATATACCTTCAGAAGGTGAACTTGCTATAGCTTTATCTTGCTTTAAAATTCTGCCAGATAAATAAGAAATACGACCAGATATAACTCCCAATTTCATGGCCTCAGCCATATATTCAGGTCTAGCAGCTTTAGCAACAGCTGTGTTCAATAATACTGCAGATGCTCCCATTTCCATAGCTTGACTAGCTTCACTAGCTGTTCCAATACCAGCATCTATTATAATAGGTACTCTTGCATTATTTATAATAATTTGCAAATTTAGAAGATTTTGTAAACCTTGCCCAGAACCAATAGGAGAACCCAAAGGCATAATTGCAGAACACCCAACTTCCTCTAACTGTTTAGCTAAAATAGGATCTGGACTTATATAAGGTAATACAGTAAACTTTCTATTTACTAGATATTCTGCGGCTTTCAAAGTACCATAAGGATCTGGAAACAGATATTTTGAATCAGAAATAACTTCTAACTTAATAAAGTTATTATCTAATTGACCCAATTTTCTAGCCATTTCTCGCCCTAAAACAGCAATTCTTATAGCTTCTTCTACTGTTTCACAACCAGCTGTATTTGGTAAAAGCCATAATGTCTTCCAGTTTAATCCATCTAATAAATTACTTTTACCTTTTAACTTATTGCTATATGCACGACGAATAGCTACTGTGACAATAGAAGCATCACTATTAGTTATACTAAGACTAGCATCTTTTAAATTCCTATATTTACCTGTACCTAACATTAAACGAGATGTAAAAGATTTGTTATCAATTATTAGAGGCTGAGTTAAATGCAAATATGAAGACAATAAATTTCGTGACATTATTCTAATTCAATTAAATAAATAAAAAATATTTGAAATGTTTTATTATTTTAGTGTAAAATCAATATATACTCCATATCTTTCTATACTAAAAGTTAAATTGATAGTTAGTCCAACAAAAACATCAATAAAATTTATATTCAAAATATAACTTTTTGCAACCACTATCGAAAATTACTATGCATCATAAATCAAATGTGTTGATTATCATAATACTAAGCATTTTTAGCACTATATTAATCAGTTTTATAATACGCTACTTATATTTATATATAGCACAATCCTATAAAAATCATAATATTAATAATATTACAGTAGTCGATCGTTTTAGTTCTATATTACCTTATTGGCTACCATTATTAGAAGGCTTACAAAACTTTGGTCAACAGATTTTGCCTGATTATCCTTTTAATATCATGCAAATTTATAAAAAAACTATAATGCCTTTAGTAATTTTTTATGTTACACACCCAACATTAGCTGTTATCATATTTTTTATACTATATTACTTATTTGTACGCAACAAAAGCCCTATACCAAACCGCCCATTTATCAGATTTAATGTTTTACAGTCTATATTATTATTTCTTATTAATTCTTTACTTGGAGCAACATTTCGAGCTTTACCTATAGAATTCAGAATGAGTTTCTATGGACTCATGCTATGTAATACATTATTTTGGTTTGTTTTATCAACTATCAGCTACTCTATTATGAAATCTATTGAAGGAAAATATGCTAAAATACCAGTAATTTCTCAAGCTGTAAGAATACAAATTGATAATCAATTATAAGGTAATAGTTATGAATTTTAATAATTATGAAACAATCTATATATTAAAGCCTGATATCACAGAAGCAGAAAATTTAACTTTAATTAATCAATATAAATCATTAATTAAAAAACATGGTGGACACAATATATTAGTTCAACATAAAGGCAGAAGACACTTAAATTATAATATACAGTCTTATTATGACGGTATGTATGTTCAAATCAATTATACAGCAAGTAGTAACTTAGTTAAAATATTAGAAAAAGCTATGCACTTAAGTCAATTTATAATAAGGTATCTAACTATTAAAAATCATTATGTTAATAATATTAAAATATAGAATTATACATTAATAAATAGATATTGATACTCTCTATAAAAAATAAAACTTAAACAAAAATACTTTAATAGTATCTAAGACTAGATCATATGATCTAGAGACTCGTATTTAACAAATTGAATAAATTAATTTCTGATAACATAAAATATGAGACAGAAATAATCACATTAAACATACACTTATTGGTATATATTAATATATATAAAAGATACTCCAATAAACTATAAAACTATGTTTGATGTAAGCCATGCAAAATATTCATTATTATAATCCACTAAGAGCTCATAAACTATTTTATTTCGCTCTTCTTCTTACAATAAAATAGGATTTAATTTATATAGTCTTGATACTGAGCTGCCTTCCCAAAAAGCCACCTTTTCAGTATTATCGCCGCTGCAGCGTTTAACAACCAAGTTCGGAATGGATTGGAGTGGTTCCACTGCGCTATAAGAATCAAGACATAAATCACACTATTTCTAAATAACAAAATATAAAACATTCGATCTATTAGTACGTCTCAGCTGAATATATTACTATACTTACACTTAACGCCTATCAAACGGTTAGTCTTACCGTGATCTTATCCATTTAATAAATGGAAAGAGTACTCATCTTGAGGTTGGCTTCCCACTTAGATGCTTTCAGCGGTTATCCTGTCCATACTTAGCTACCCAGCGTTTACTGTTGGCACAATAACTGGTACACCAGAGGTATGTTTCTCCCGGTCCTCTCGTACTAAGGAGAAATCCTCTCAATACTCTAACGCCTACACCGGATATGGACCGAACTGTCTCACGACGTTCTGAACCCAGCTCGCGTACCGCTTTCATGGGCGAACAGCCCAACCCTTGGGACATACTACCGCCCCAGGATGCGATGAGCCGACATCGAGGTGCCAAACCTCCCCGTCGATGTGAACTCTTGGGGGAGATCAGCCTGTTATCCCTAGAGTAACTTTTATCCGTTGAGCGACAGCCTTTCCACTCAGCACTGTCGGATCACTAAGGCCGACTTTCGTCTCTGCTCGACTTGTAGGTCTCGCAGTCAAGCTTCCTTATGCCTTTATACTCTACGACTGATTTCCGACCAGCCTGAGGAAACCTTTGCACGCCTCCGTTACCTTTTAGGAGGCGACCGCCCCAGTCAAACTGCCCACCTGAAACTGTCTATTGGCCAGCTTATGGCAATCAATATTAGAATTCTAGCTTAATTAGAGTGGTATCTCACTAGCGGCTCATATACATCCACAAACATATAATCTTTGCCTCCCACCTATACTGCACAAATTAAACCCAAATTCAATTTCAAGCTACAGTAAAGCTTCATAGGGTCTTTCTGTCCAGGTGCAGGTAGTCCGCATCTTCACAGACAATTCTATTTCGCCGAGTCTCTCTCTGAGACAGTGCCCAAATCGTTACGCCTTTCGTGCGGGTCGGAACTTACCCGACAAGGAATTTCGCTACCTTAGGACCGTTATAGTTACGGCCGCCGTTCACCGGGGCTTCAGTCACCAGCTTTGTTTTACAACTAACCGATTTCTTTAACCTTCCGGCACTGGGCAGGCGTCAGCCCCCATACGTTGTCTTGCGACTTTGCGGAGACCTGTGTTTTTGCTAAACAGTCGCTTGGGCCTGGTTATTGCAACCCTACAAGGGTACCCCTTCTCCCGAAGTTACGGGGCTATTTTGCCGAGTTCCTTAGAGAGAGTTATCTCGCGCCCCTTAGTATACTCTACCTACCTACTTGTGTCAGTTTAAGGTACAGGTATTTATTACTTAAGATATATCGAGCTTTTCTTGGAAGTATGACATCAATCACTTTAGCAACTGATTGCTTTGTATTCACTTCTTAGCTCTGGATGTTTTCTCCATCCTTCTTCACCTTGAAAGTTTAAACCGGTAACCAACATCCGGCTGATTTAGCCTTCTTCGTCCCTCGTTATCAATAATAAATAGTACAGGAATATTAACCTGTCATCCATCGACTACGTTTTTCAACCTTGCCTTAGGCCCTGACTTACCCTTCGCGGACGAACCTTCCAAAGGAAACCTTAGGTTTTCGGGGCATTGGATTCTCACCAATGTTTTCGCTACTCAAGCCGACATTCTCACTTCTGCTTTGTCCACATCCGCTCTCGCTAATGCTTCAATCTTTTGCAGAACGCTCCCCTACCGATGATAAAACATCCCACAGCTTCGGCAAATTACTTAGCCCCGTTCATTTTCGGCGCAAGATCACTGAACCAGTGAGCTATTACGCACTCTTTAAAGGATTGCTGCTTCTAAGCAAACCTCCTGGTTGTTTATGCATTCTTACTTCCTTTATCACTTAGTAATTATTTAGGGGCCTTAGCTGATGGTCTGGGCTGTTTCCCTTTTGACAATGAAGCTTATCCCCCACTGTCTCACTGATTGACTACACACTTAGTATTCAGAGTTTGCATCGATTTGGTACCGCTTTCGCAGCCCGCACCGAAACAGTGCTTTACCCCTAAGTTATAGAATCAATCGCTGCGCCAAAACGCATTTCGGGGAGAACCAGCTAGCTCCGGATTCGATTGGCATTTCACCCCTAACCACAGCTCATCCGCTGATTTTTCAACATCAGTCGGTTCGGACCTTCACTTAGTGTTACCTAAGCTTCACCCTGGCCATGGCTAGATCATCCGGGTTCGGGTCTGTAAATAGTGACTTACGCTCTAATTAAAGCTCGCTTTCACTATGGCTCCGATATTCTCTATCTTAACCTGCCACTACCTACAAGTCGCCGGCTCATTCTTCAACATGCACATAGTCAGACGATAAGTCATCCTTCTACTGCTTGTAAGCTTATGGTTTCATGTTCTATTTCACTCCCCTCCCGGGGTTCTTTTCACCTTTCCCTCACGGTACTGGTTCACTATCGGTCATTTAGTAATATTTAGCCTTACGAGGTGGTCCTCGTGGATTCACACGGGGTTTCACGTGTCCCATGCTACTCGGGATTCAGCAAAAATTTTGAATTATTTTCAATTACAGGACTATCACCTTCTATGGTACAGAATTCCAGCTGATTCATCTAATACTTCAAAATTTCAAAATGCTGTCCCACAACCCCACTAAAACTCGTTAAAGTGGTTTAGGCTATTCCCTTTTCGTTCGCCACTACTAAGGGAATCGCTTTTGCTTTCTTTTCCTTTGGCTACTAAGATGTTTCAGTTCGCCAAGTTAGCTCTTGCCTACTTATATATTCAGTAGGTAGTATAAAGAGTTTCCTCATTCGGGTACCTCCGAATCATAGCTTACTTCCAGCTCCTCGAAGTATTTCGTTGGTAGTCACGCCCTTCATCGCTTCTAAATGCCTAGGTATTCACCATAAGCCCTTACTTGTTTTATATATTACGAATAATACATCATAATCTAAATCTATATTTGCTTAATAGATTTGTACAAATTAGTATTATATTTAGCAATTGTATGATAATCAGATTATTTAAATAATAATAATTAAATCAAAAGTCAAATTGACAATTATTATGCTTGGAGATAAGCGGACTCGAACCGCTGACATCTGCCTTGCAAAAGCAGCGCTCTACCAGCTGAGCTATACCCCCACTTTTTTAATGCATACTGGTGGGCTATCCTGGACTTGAACCAGGGACCTCACCCTTATCAGGGGTGTGCTCTAACCGACTGAGCTAATAGCCCTACTTGATTATGTCAATTACAAATGCAACGATCTAAAGTTCAGATAAATTATCTTTCCCTAAATAAGGAGGTGATCCAGCCGCACCTTCCAGTACGGCTACCTTGTTACGACTTCACCCCAGTCACTAGCTCTACCTTAGGTGCCCTCCTCCAATAAGGTTAAAGTAACAACTTCGGGCATAGCCAGCTCCCATGGTGTGACGGGCGGTGTGTACAAGGCCCGGGAACGAATTCACCGCCGTATAGCTGACCGGCGATTACTAGCGATTCCATCTTAATGTAGGCGAGTTGCAGCCTACAATCCGAACTGAGATTATGTTTATGGGATTAGCTTGACTTCGCAGCTTCGCAACCCTTTGTCATAACCATTGTAGCACGTGTGTAGCCCAGAATATAAGGGGCATGCTGACTTGACGTCATCCTCACCTTCCTCCGGTTTGTCACCGGCAGTCTTCTTAAAGTCCCCAACTAAATGATGGCAACTAAGAACAAGGGTTGCGCTCGTTGCGGGACTTAACCCAACATCTCACGACACGAGCTGACGACAGCCATGCACCACCTGTGTTCACATTCCCGAAGGTACTTTCTATTTTCATAGAAATTTGTGACATGTCAAACTCTGGTAAGGTTCTTCGTGTTGCATCGAATTAAACCACATGCTCCACCGCTTGTGCGGGCCCCCGTCAATTCCTTTGAGTTTCACTCTTGCGAGCGTACTTCCCAGGCGGGATACTTAACGCGTTAGCTACGATACTGCACGGATCGATACGCACAACATCTAGTATCCATCGTTTACGGCTAGGACTACTGGGGTATCTAATCCCATTCGCTCCCCTAGCTTTCGTCTCTGAGTGTCAGTAATGACCCAGTAGAGCGCCTTCGCTTCTGGTGTTCTTCCCAATATCTACGCATTTCACCGCTACACTGGGAATTCCCTCTACCCATACCATACTCTAGTCAAACAGTTTCGGCTGCTGATTCAAGGTTGAGCCTCAATATTTAACAACCGACTTGTTTAACCACCTACAGACGCTTTACGCCCAATAATTCCGGATAACACTTGCATCCCCCGTATTACCGCGGCTGCTGGCACGGAGTTAGCCGATGCTTATTCCTTAAGTACCGTCATTTTTTCTTCCTTAAGAAAAGAGGTTTACAACCCACAGGCATTCTTCCCTCACGCGGTATTGCTCCGTCAGGCTTGCGCCCATTGCGGAAAATTCCCCACTGCTGCCTTCCGTAAAAGTCTGGACCGTGTCTCAGTTCCAGTGTGGCTGATCATCCTCTCAAACCAGCTACTGATCGTTGCCTTGGTAAGCTTTTAATTTACCAACTAGCTAATCAGACGCAAGCTCATCCTTAGGCGAAAAATCTTTCACTTTTCAGCATATAAGGTATTAGCAATCGTTTCCAATTGTTATTCCTTTCCTAAGGGTAGATTCTTACGCGTTACTCACCCGTCCGCTACTGAAGAATAAACTTCCGTTCAACTTGCATGTGTTAAGCATACCGCCAGCGTTCATCCTGAGCCAGGATCAAACTCTCCGTATTATCCAGAATATATTTTGATTGAAAAACAACCACATTGAATTA